GACTTCTATCATCTTTCACTTCCACTCCCTATTCAGAATCATTCACAATTACATTTCAAGAGATTTGAAATGATAAATTTATTGAAATGAAATATATAATAAATGATGGAAAGGTAAAATAATTTCAACTTATTTTATCTTTTCATTGAAACTAATATAGAAGGTGAGAGGTAAGAAAAGTAAGAAGTATAGACACAAATAATTACTTTACTTCTATATATATAGACATACATAATTACTCTAGTTTTACATAAAATTATTGGAGTAATGCCTTGATGGTGAAATGGTAGACACGTGAGACTCAAATCTCGTGCTGAAAAGCATGGAGGTCAATCCTCTTCAGGCATATTATAGGATTTTGTATTACCAATATATAAAGTTAAAGAAATAAATAAAAAACTTACTTTCTAGGAAGAAAAATTAGAAAGAAAAAATTTTTCATATTTGTTCCTATTGCTTAATCTTTATTTCTATGAAAATTGAAAGATTCTTCAAACTAAGAAAGAGAAATAACAATTTAGTATAAATAGATATATATATAAAGAATGATCTTGTGTTATACTATTTCGTCGATATCGAAGAATTAACTAAATTCGAAGGAAAATTCTTCTACTTTCTGCGAAGGAAGGAAAATAAAGAAAAATTTTTTTTTAATGGAATTTTTTCCATAAGAAATAGAATATTTATCATTCCAACCTAATTCATCTTATTAATCCAATAGATTTTTTTATTGATTTAATAAATTTTGCTTGTCAAATTTAAAAGAGATTCGTCATTCTTGTCAAATAATACTTTTAATTATTGCGAAACAACGTTAAATATGAGAAAATTATGGAAGTAAATATTCTTGCCTTTATTGCTACTGCACTCTTCATTTTAATCCCTACTGCTTTTCTACCTATTTTTTATGTACAAACAGCTAGTCAAGGCAGTTAGATAAGATATTCATTTATCTGCTTTTCCGTAAGATAAAATTTGTAGAAGTAAAAAAAAATTTGCTTTCTATTAGAATATATTTATTTATTACTAAAATAAAAAGGTTCTGAATAATATTACGAAGAGGAACTATATTCAGTGAGGGAGAAATTCTCCTTAAAATTTCTTCTCGAATCTTGAATATAGTCTCTTCTTGTCTTTTTTCCTCTGCCACAATTTCCATGATTCACATACAAGGTGAGCTCGGATATTATAGTATTATAGTAAAAGGAGAACCCACAGACTTAGTCATCTGTATATATATCTTAAGAAGAGAAAAAAAAACTGAATTGTCTAGGAGTATTTCGACTTCTGAGATATAAAATATTAAAGAATCAACATTCAAACAAAAGTCACTTATTTATATATAATATATAGTAGTTAGTACAAGAACCTGAAGTACAATTTCAGAAAAATTTTGTCATATAAGCATATAGGTAAAGCATAAAAAATCTATATCTATAGTTAGTTTGTCTATAACCAAATTAATCTAATATTCCTCTGTGTCCCTTAAAAATTAAAATATGCATCAATTATAATAACTTAAGTTTAGTCTTATTTGATTACTATTGAGGAAACCTGGAAACTAGAAGAAAGAAAAAAAAGTCTATTTTTTTAATTATAACTTTTCTCCCCTCTAGCAAAAGGAGCCACTAGAGTTTGGTAAAAAAGCCAAAATGAAAAATGAGCTAAGAAGAGTTTTTGTTTAGGGGAGAAATAAGAGACGTAAGTACATATGAAGAAGTTTTATAGGGGGGAAGATTAGGCGAGTATGAGCCATCAAAAGAGAGAGAAAAAGCAGAAGCAAAATTCAATTTATGAAAATTTTCAATTTCAACTTGAAATTGAAATGAGAAAGTAAAGAATTTCTTATCCATCTTATATCAGATTCTTCTCTTTCTTCCTAACTTAAGTTACAAAAGCATATGGAACATATAGCTTTTCAAAAAGAAGTATCTAAAAGTAAATTATTATTTTTTATACAATTATAGTGGAGAAAAATAAAAGAATTTTAAAGTAACAGATGAAGATTATTTTTAATCATCTTATTATCCTTGGGATTCCTAACTTAAAAAGTAAAACTACACATCTTTTTTTTTTGCAGTTCTTCTGTAGTTCACATAAAGCTTTTTTTACTCCCCCTTCTAGATAATGGTAAAGAAAGAAAAGAAAGGAAAAACAATAGATTTCTTTTTCTCTTCTCTTTATACACGTAGATGATAATAGAATCAAATATGATAGAAAGAAGAAAAGGTTCTTTAATAATCTTTCCTTCTTCTCGTAAGAAGAAGAATTATTATCAAATTATCGAATTTAAAGATGAGGAGAAACGATTGAGAAAGAAGGGATATTAAATTATTAAACTCATTATACTGTGACACATTTCTCACAGAGGTAAAGTGAAGTAATTATAGTAAAGAGAGAGACATTAGATCATGAAAACATTAAATTGTTTGAAATACTTCAAATAATTCAATGTTTTCAGATTATTCTATCATTACTATAAGATTTGTATTTCTACAGAAGAATCATTTAATTATTTAGCTATTACAATCCACTTCTTCCCCAGGCTACGGGTGAGAGAGAAGAGGTAGAAACAACCATTAGAGCAGCCCAAGCAATGTTAACTATATCCATAATTACTCCTTTCATCTTAGTAATATTATTAAAATCATGTTATTGTTGATACTGTTGGTTTTATTAGTACCATTAGTGGTACCAGAAGCTGATTAGTACTACTAAACAAAAATTTATTTTTATCATATACTGTGTATGATCATACACCAAAGATACAAGTCTGTTATAACTATATAAGTTTAGCATAGAGATATAAATAGATAAATATATATCTATATATTTTGTATTTTTTAATTGAGAAGGAACCATGAAAATTAACCACTTGCTTCTATTTACAAATTGTATTACCATTAATACAGGGTTGTTTATTTATGATATATCAGAATACGTGTAACGTAGTAGGCTATACTGCAATATGGAGCACTACACTTTGTATTTAAAGGTAGCATAAAAATCAACCCAAACTAATGCTCATTATAATGAAATGAAAATGAGGCGACACCCAGATTCGAACTGGGGGTAAAGGGTTTGCAATCCTCTGCCTTACCACTTGGCCATATCGCCTCTAATTACTTACGAATGGTCTTACCCTTTCAATATGAATGAAAATGGCCTTATCTTTCAGCAACATCAGTGGGAGAAAAAAAATTTTTATGAAATTCTCAAATTCTCAAATCAATTTAACTTCAAATTTAGTCTATTATAGAATTAAATAAATATTTAATCAAGCCCTCTCTCAATTAGATTTTCCTATATTAATCTTACACTGGAAAATATTGAGATCTTGATATATAGAGAGGAAGATACAATTAAAGTATATATAGATACGTATATATGTATTGCAATAGATATACCATAAACGAGAGTGGAAGATAAAAAAATGAAAAAAGAAATTTCATTCTAATTTTTCAATGTAATGGGAGAAATTTCTCATGATTTTAAGGAAAAAAATAGAGTTGTTTGTATTACCTGAATTTACAGAGATACAATTCGAAGGATTTCATCGCTTTATTAAGTATGGGTTAGTTAAAGAACTCAACGATTTCCCTAAAATTGAAGATACAGATTAGGAATTTGAATTTCAACTTTTTAGTAGGCAGTATCAACTGGCAGAACCTCCTATTGAGGAGAGAGATGCTATATATCAATCTATAACATATTCATCTGATTCATATGTGCCGGCTCAACTAACTGAAAGAAAAAAAGGAAGAGTAAAAAAACAAATTGTATTTCTTGGAAGTATTCCCCTAATGAATTCCCAGGGTACTTTTGTTGTTAATGGAGTTGCTAGAGTAATTATAAATCAAATTCTACGAAGTCCCGGCATTTATTATAATTCAGAATTAGATCGCAACGGAATTCCTATATATACTGGCACTACTATTCCAGATTGGGGAAGAAGGTTGAAACTAGAAATTGATGGAAAAACAAGAATCTGGGCTCGTATAAGCAAAAAAAGAAAAGTATCTATTCTAGTTTTATTATTAGCTATGGGTTTGGACATTGAAGAAATCCTAGGCAATGTCTGTTATCCCAAATTACTCTTAGGTTGTATGAAAAGGAAGACGAAGAAAGAGCATCTTCAGTCAACGGAAGATGCCATAGTAGAACTTTATAAACAAATATATTGTATAGGCGGAGATTTAAATTTTTCTGAGTCTATAAGTAAGGAGTTGCAAAAAAAATTTTTTCAGCAGAGATGTGAACCAGGAAAAATAGGTCGATTAAACTTAAATAAGAAACTTAATCTTGATGTACCTGAAAACGAAAATTTTTTATTACCACAAGATCTATTAGCTGCCGTAGATTATTCAATAAAAATTAGATTTGGCATAGGTGTACCTGACGATATTGATCACTTAAAAAATCGCCGTGTTCGTTCTGTAACTGACCTATTGCAAGATCAATCAAAATTAGCTTTGAATCGTTTAGAGAATTCGATACGGCAAGCCATACGTGGAGCAAATAGACGTGAACATTTACCAACTCCCAAAAGCCTAGTAACGTCAACTCCATTAATAACAACTTTTAAAGAATTCTTTGGTTCGCATCCTTTGTCACAATTCCTAGATCAAACTAATCCATTGACAGAAGTGGTTCATAAATGGAGACTAAGTTCCTCAGGGCCAGGAGGATTAACAAGACGAACTGCAAGTTTTCAAGTACGAGATACTCATCCTAGTTATTATGGGTGAATTCGTCCCATTGAAACATCTGAAGGAATGAATGCCGGACTTGTTGCATCACTAGCCATTCATGCCAAAGTTGATAATTGGGGATCTTTGGAGAGTCCATTCTATAAAATATCTGGAGTATCTGAAGAAGAAGATATGACTTTTTTATCAGCAGGAGAAGATGAAAACTATCACATAGCAACGGGAAATTGTTTAGCCTTGAATCAAACAAATCAAGAGGAACAAGTAACTCCAGCTCGATATCGACAAGAATTTGTCGCCACTGCATGGAATCAAATAAACCTTCGAAGTATTTTTCCTTCACAATATTTTTCTATTGGAACTTCCTCGATTCCTCTTCTTGAACATAATGATGCAAATTGTGCTTTAATGGGTTTTAATATGCAGTGTCAAGCTGTTCCACTTTCCAAACCTGAGAAGTGCATTGTAGGGACAGGATTGGAAAGCCAAACAGCTCCAGATTCAGGAAGTGTAATTGTAGCCACAGAAGGAGGAAGAATTAGTTATACCGATGGTAGAAGAATTACATTATTGACGAAGGAGAAAGAGGTAGAAACAAAATTGGTAATATATCAACGTTCCAATAATAGTACTTGTATACATGAGAAACCCCGAATTCAGTTGAGAGAATACGTAAAAAAGGGACAAATTCTAGCGGATGGGAGAGCTACTGCAGGAGGAGAATCAGCTTCAGGAAAAAATATATTAGTAGCTTATATGCCATGGGAGGGATATAATTCTGAAGATGCTATACTTATTAGTGAACGTCTGATACATGAAGATATTTATACTTCTATTCATATTGAGAGGTATGAAATTGAAGCTCGCGTAACAAGTCAGGGTCCCGAAAGAATTACTAGAGAAATACCTCATTTAGATAATTATTTACTTTGTCATTCAGATGAAAGTGGTCTTGTATTACCAGGATTTTGGGTAGAAACAGGAGATGCTTCGGTTGGTAAATTGACACCTCAGGAAACAGAAGAATCACTACGTGCTCCAGAAGGTAAATCATTACAAGCTATATTTGGGATTCAAGTAGTTACAGCAAAAGAGACTTGTCTTAAAGTACCTTTAGGCGGAAGAGGCCGAGTCATCGATATAAAATGGATCTATCAGGAAAAAACTTCGACAACTTATGCAGAAATTGTCCATGTATATATCCTGCAAAAGCGCGAAATACAAGTAGGTGATAAAGTAGCTGGAAGACATGGAAATAAGGGTATTATTCCGAAAATATTGCCTAGACAGGATATGCCTCATTTACAAGATGGAACACCTGTTGATATGGTTCTAAGTCCCTTAGGTGTACCTTTAAGGATGAATGTGGGACAAATATTTGAATGTTTACTTGGTTTAGCAGGGGACTTCCCGCAAAAGCATTATAGAGTAACACCTTTCGATGAAAGATATGAGAGGGAAGCTTTAAGAAAGCTAGTTTCTTCTGAATTGCATGAGGCTAGTAGACAAACTGCTAATCCATGGTTATTTGAATCTGATAATCCTGGAAAAAGCGGATTACTTGATGGAAGAACGGGAGACATTTTTGAAGAACCTGTCACTATAGGAAAGGCTTATATGTTGAAATTGATCCATCAAGTTGATGATAAAATTCATGCATGCTCTAGTGGACCTTATGCACCTGTGACGCAATAACCTCTTAGAGGAAAATCTCGGCGGGGGGGATAACGAGTAGGAGAAATGGAAGTTTGGGCTTTGGAAGGTTTCGGTGCCGCTTATACCTTAGAAGAAATGCCTACTATAAAGTCTGATCATATTCAGGCCCGTTTTGAGGTACTTAGGGTCATTGTAACTGGAGAATTGATACCCAAACCTGAAACAGCTCCAGAATCTTTTCGATTATTGGTTCGAGAATTGTGATCTCTAGCTCCAAATTTAGATCATATTATTGTATCTGAAAAAGAATTAAGAATAAAATTTAAAGACATTTAATCAAAATTAATTGGAATCTCAGATTTATGATTTACCAAGAGGAGAATCAGCATCTTCGAATTGGATTAGCTTCCCCTGAAGAAATCCGTGGTTGGGCTGAGAGAACCTTACCTAATGGAGAAGTAGTTGGACGAATAACTGAACCTTATACTTCGCATTATAAAACGCATAAACCAGAGAAAGATGGCTTATCTTGTGAAAGAATATTTGGACCTATAAAAAGTGGAATTTGTGCTTGTGGAAAGTACCGGAGTATTGAAAATCAGAGAGAATATTCAAAAATTCGTGAGCAATGTGGCGTTGAATTTACTGAATCTAGAGTTCGTAGATATAGAATGGGATATATAGAATTGGCATGTCCAGTAACTCATGTATGGTATTTGAAGCGTCTTCTTAGTTATATCGCAAATCTTTTGGCTAAACCTCTAAAAGAATTGGAAAGCCTAGTATACTGCGATGCGTGACTTGAGCTATAGATTTCGATTATACAGATTGAAAAACTGTCATCTAATAGAATTTTTTATAGATGCTCCTAGTTCTGACATGTTCTCAAGGAGAGGAAGAATGTGAAACTCAAAAGAAAAAAGCATATTTTTGACTAGAATTGCTGCAAGGATTTAAATCTAAGGTTCGTACAAAAATCTTTAGCTAATTGGACTTCGTAAAAAAAAAATGATGAAAAATAAAAATTATTTCTTTATTTTTGAAATAGATATGGCTATAAAGTTTATCCATCGCATATATACTTGTAATAAATATCATTATAACCATCGAAGTGAAACAGAAACCTAACTGAAGAAGAAGGAAATCGAAATAAGAACAAGTAAAACTCTTATGAATTCAAAAAAAAATTTTTGGCGGTATTTCTGTGAAGAAATATATCTTTTAAAGAAAAAAAGACTATTCATAAATTCAAATAATTTTCTTTTTTGAAGAGACGAAAAAGTTATAAACTTTATAGAATGACTCGAATAATGAGTATCTTTCTTCTTAGTCTTTCTTCTATTTATTGATGGATAAATAGTAGAAGCAGAAAAATTTTATTTTGAAAAATAATGAAATTTTTTCTTTTTTTATAGAATAGCTACTTGAGCCGGATGAAGGAAAACGTTCATGTCCGTCTCTAAAGGGGGGGAATCTATTATATAGAAAAAACCTATCCTAATCTTTTTCTCGCTAGGCCAATAGCTAAAAAACCTACTTTATTAAAATTACGAGGTTTATTCAAATACGAAGATCAATCTTGGAAGGAAATTTTTCCTCGTTTCTTTTCTCCTCGTGGATTCGAAGCTTTTCAAGATAGAGAAGTAGCTACTGGAGGAAATGCTATTGAAAAAGGATTAGCTAGTCTGAATTTGCAAATTGTTATGGATCGTGCATATATGGAATGGAGAAATTTGACGGAACAAAAATCTACCGGAAACGAGTGGGAGGATCGTAAGATTTAAAGAAGAAAAGATCTTTTAGTTAGACGCATGGAATTAGCCAAAAACTTTCTCCAAACAAATATGAAACCGGAATGGATGGTTTTATCATTATTACTGGTTCTTCTTCCTGAATTAAGACCAATGATTGAATTAGGAGAAGGTGAATTAATTACTTTCGATTTAAATGAACTTCATAGAAGAGTTATTTATAGAAATAATACACTTCTGGATTTTTTAGCCAGAGGTAGATCTACACCAGGAGGTTTGGTTGTTTGCCAAAAAAGATTGGTTCAAGAAGCTGTGGATGCGCCTATTGATAATGGTATTTGTGGATAACTTATGAGAGATAGTCATAATAGAGCTTATAAATTGTTTTCTGATTTAATTGAAGGTAAAGAAGGAAGATTTTGCGAAAATTTACTTGGAAAATGAGTTGATTATTCAGGTCGTTCCGTTACTGTTGCGGGTCCCTATCCTCCCTTACATGAATGTGGATTGCTCAAAGAAATGGCAGTAGAGCTTTCTCAAGCTTTTGTAATTCGAGGTTTGATTGGAAGATATCTGGCTCCAAATCTCCGAGCTGCTAAAAGTATGATTCAAGACAAAGAGTCTATTATATGGAAGATACTTAAAGAAGTTATACAGGGACATCCGGTACTACTAAATCGAGCACCTATTTTGCATAGATTGGGAATACAAGCATCTGAACCTATTCTAGTAGAGGGACGTGCTATTTGTTTACACCCTTCAGTTTGTGCAGGATCTAACGCAGACTTTGATGGAGATTAAATGGCTGTCCATATACCACTATCTCTGGAAGCCCAAGTAGAGGCTCGTCTATCAATGTTTTCTCATACAAATCTTTTGTCTCCAGCTACAGGAAATCCCGTTTCTGTACCGAGTCAAGATATGCTTCTTGGAATTTATGTATCAACTATCAGAAGCAACTGAGGCATTTATCAAAATCAATATCATCCGTATGATTATAGAAATAAAAATTTTTCTTATAAAATGTTTTACTTTCATAGTTACGATGATATACTTAAAGCTGAGAAACAGAAACAAATAAATTTACATAGTCCTTTATGGCTTCGATGGCAGGTAGATCTACATATAGTCACTTCAATTGATAGAGAAGTACCTATTGAAATTCAATATGAATCTCTCGGAACTTCTTCCCAGATTTATGAAAATTACCAATTTAGGAAGAATAGAAAAGAAAAAATACTTAGTATGTACATTTGTACAACTGCTGGTCGTATTCCTTCCAATCAACAAATAGAAGAAGCTATACAAGGTTTTTTTGAAGTTTCTCAACATAGGAGTCGACCACTACCCGCTATAATAGCGTAATTACTATTGCAATTGAAATAGTCTGTAGAATTTTGAAAATTTTAAAAAGCCCTTTTGATAAACGGTTTAATTTATTGATGGTGAATTATGTTTGAGAAAATTAAGAGGTTTTTCTATCGTGGCAGAATCAGCTAAATTGCTATTCTATAATAAAGTAATAGATGGAACTGCCATAAAACAATTTATTGGCAGATTAGTAGCTCACTTTGGAATTACATATACAGCTCACATTTTGGATCAACCTAAAACTCTGGGTTTTTAACAAGCTACTTATGCCGCTACTTCATTAGGCATTGACGATCTCTTAACAGCACTGTCAAAGGGATGGCTCATTCAAGATGCGGAACATCATAGTTATACTTTGGAGAAGCATCATCGCTATGGGAATGTACATGCTGCGGAAAAATTACGTCAACTCATTGAAACATGGTATGCTACGAGTGAGTATTCAAAATAAGAAATGAATCCTAATTTCAGAATGACTGATCCCTTAAATCCGGTACATATGATGTCTTTTTCAGGAGCTTGAGGAAGTGCATCATAAGTTTATCAATTAGTAGGTATGAGAGGATTAGTGTCAGATTTTTAGGGACAAATTATTGATTTACCTATTAAGAGTAATTTCCGCGAGGGATTATCTTTGACCGAATATATTATTTCTTGTTACGGTGCTCGTAAAGGAGTTGTTGATACTGCCGTGTGAACATTAGATGCTGGATACCTTACATGCAGACTCGTTGAAGTGGTTCAACATATTGTAGTACGTAAAACAGATTGTAATACTTTTTGAGGTATTTCTTTGAATTCTACCGAAGATAAGAAGAAAAATTTACAAATATTTACTCAGCAAAAACTAGTGGGTCGTGTACTAGCAGATAATTTATATATAAATGCAAGATGTCTTGCTATACGTAATCAAGATATTAATACTAATCTTATTGAAAAATCAATAACTCTTAAAACACCATTAATTTCAATACGATCTCCCTTGACTTGCAAAAGTATGCTTTGGATTTGTCAATTATGCTATGGATGGAGTCTTACTCACTACGGTGATTTAGTAGAATTGGGAGAAGCTGTGGGTATTATAGCAGGCTAATTTATCGGGGAACCAGGAACTCAACTAACATTAAGGACTTCCCATACGGGTGGAGTTTCCACAGGTGACATTGCAGAACATGTATGAACCCCTTTTAATGGGACTATTGAATTCGATACAGATTTAGTTTATCCCACAAGAACACGTCACGGTCACCCCGCTTGGGTATGTCGTACCGATCTAGCTGTTACTATAAAAAGTCAGAATAAGATACATAATTTGATCATCCCATCTCAAAGTCTACTCTTAATTCAAAACAATCAATATGTAGAATCGAAACAACTTATTGCGGAAGTTCATGCTAAGGTATCTTCTTTCAAAGAAAAGGTTCAGAAATACATTTATTGTAACATAGAAGGGGAAATGCACTGGAGTAAAAGGGTACGTCATGCTTCTAAATATTTACATAGTAATGTTCATTTAATATTTAATACGGGTCACTTATGGATATTATCAGGAAGTTCTCATGAAGATAAAACATCCTCTATGTTTTTCAAAAATCAGGATCAAATCAATACAAAATTTTTCATTTCTCCACGTAAGATACTTTTTATGAAAAAGACTAATCAAGTTAATTCAAAAAATCTTGATCCTTATTTAGAAAAAGAAATGGAAACTCTAAATTATTCGAATCTCTATCTTGGTATACTAAACAAGAGTAGGAACTTCGTATATCCCAGTATTATTTTACATGATTATGAGGTAAAGAGAATTTATGATGAAAAAAAAGGCGAAAATTTTCTTTTATTGGAGGAAAGACATGGAGAAAAAAAAACACAAATTTTTCGTCGATTTGTTCTTAACATACCAAAAAGTGGAATTTTAGAAAATAAGGATATTTCTGCCATTTCAAATGATCCTGGATACGGAATTCAAAGCTCAGGAATTATAAAATATGGTACTATAAAAGTCAATCCAATTAAAGGAAAAGGAGAAACTTTTAAGAATCGAGAAACGAAAATTTTAAGACTTCGACCGAGATATCAAGTAATTGAACCAGGAAATTTTTTTCTCATTCCTGAAGAAGTGCACATTTCATATGAATCTTTTCCATCTATCTTAGTACGAAATGATAGTCTTATAAAAAAAAATACACAAATTACTTCGGATATTAGGAGCCAAGTAGGTGGATTAGTTAGAATAAGAAGAAAGATGAATGATAGTTACGAGGTAAAAGTATTACCTGGTCGTGTATATCATCCCGAAGAGAGACGAAACATATCTAAACAAAATGACATTTTGGTACCACCGGGAGAAGAAATTTCTAATAAGTTTCAATCTGAAAATTGGCTTTATCTTGAGTGGATTACACCCCCTAAAGAAAAACCTTTCATTTTCATTAGACCTGCAATTGAATTTATAGTACCTGAAGAAACAGATTTAGCAGAAACGTTTACTCCAAATTCACAAAAGAAACAAGAAATTTTGAAAGTAAAAAAGATTCGATATCTTCTCTACGAAGATGGTGAGGAAGTTGAAGTTACGAATAAAACTGGTATTCAATTAATTTAAACTGGTCTAGTTCTGGATTGGAAAGAAGATTCTTCTATAAAAAAAGTTTATGCTTCTCTTACTGAAATAGAGACAAATGGATTATCAAAAAAATTTCTTCAAATTAGCTTGATAGAACACCCTATTTTTGAGATAGAAAAGAAGAAGAATAATGTCAATCTAAAATACTTATTCACTAATGAAATTAATTATTCTAGTCACTCTTTCAATTATGAAAATGGATTATTCAATGGGTATCGAGGCATCATTCGTATCTCATCTAATGAAAATTAAGAAGATAAATCTCTTCCCATTTTATCCCCTTTTGATTTTGTCCAAATTTTCCTATCTAAAAATTCAGAGGAGTATACTCCGGAAATGAAAGATGAAGGAAATTTCAATTTAGATACCAATTCTATTTTTTACGCCAAATCTTTTGTTAAAAAATTTAATCAAAATTCAATTACTTCTAGTCAAAATTCTTCTGGTACTTTTATTAATAAAGAATTTTATAATCATAATAATATAAATCAGGAATTCAATTCAAGAAAAATAATTAGAAATTTTTTTCTATCAATTGAAAGAAATTTTATGGAAATACTTTTACTGAGAAAGTTAGGTCTTCTAGGTAATTCACATAGTTTGCCGAGCCCTTTTCAATTCTCTTGTTGGGCAAATACTCATAATCAACCTATCATTAATAGGTATTCAATACTTGAAAATTTAAGAGATGTTTTTCAAGTTCCAAAATGGTATTTTTTTGATGAGAATAAAAAGACACATAAATTAGATTTATCTAAAAATTCAATCTATCATTTATTAACTTGGTCTTTTTCTATCGCCCTTTCATATGAAGAAGGAGCAATTCATTTAGTAGGCCTTGGACAATTTATCTGTGAAAATATATCTATATCATCTAAATATCAAACAATCTCTGAATCCGGTCAAATTATAGCTATTCATCCGGAATTTCTGGTAGTTAGACTAGCTAAACCCTCTTTAGCCACTGGAGGAGCCACTATTCATAGTCATTATGGACAAATTATAAAAAAAGGAGATGTTTCAATAACCTTAGTATATGAAAGGTTAAAATCTGGTGATATTATTCAGGGTCTTCCTAAAGTTGAGTAATTATTAGAAGCTTGTCCAATTAATTCTACTTCAATAAATTTAGAAAATGGATTTGAGAATTGGAATAGAGATATGACGAAATCTCTTGGAAGTCTTTGGGGATTCCTCCTTAGTGCTAAAACAACCATGAACCAAAGTCAAATTAACTTAGTCGATCAAATTCAGGAGGTTCATTAGTCACAAGGAGTATATATATCAGATAAGCATATAGAAATTGTTGTGCGTCAAATGACATCAAAAGTTCTTACTTTAGAAGATGGAATGGCTAATGGTTCTTTACCCGGAGAATTGATTGAATCTTCAAGGGCACAAAGGATGAATCGTGTTTCAGAAGAATCAGTTCTTTATAAACCTATATTATTAGGAATAACAAAGGCGTCTCTCAATACTCAGAGTTTTATATCGGAAGCCAGTTCTCAAGAAACTACCCGAGTATTAGCCAAAGCCGCTCTTCGAGGTCGAATTGACTGGTTAAAAGGGTTAAAAGAAAATGTTATTTTTGGTGGCGTAATCTCCGCCGGTACTGGATGTCAAGAAGTAGTGTGGCAAGTAATTTTAGAAAAACGGAAAGAGACTTATTCGAAAAGAAAAAAGAATAAACTTTTCAGTGGAAGAGTTCGAGATGTTTTCTCCTATTACCAAAGAATCTTATTTTTTCCTACTATGAAGATTATTCATAAAACATTGAAGAAACCATTATCGGAAATAAATCTTGACCCTAATTATCGGAAGTAAAAATTGGGGTTGTTAATTATTGGAAATCCATTTTGACTTTAACTAAAATTGATTTCTTTCATAGTTGAATCTGGATTATTTATTTCAATTGAGAGTTAGAAAAAAGAAGAAAGAGAGGATTTAGCTATTTCTTGTCGTGATGCAATCCCAAAAATGTAATTACTACATTATTATCATATACTTATATATATATATATATATATATATATATATATATATATATCTCATAGTTTTTAAGTTTAGGAGAAGATGAAACAAAAATATTGGAACATTAATTTGGAAGAAATGATGGAAGCAGGAATTCATTTTGGTCATCAAGCTGCAAAGTGGAATCTTAAAATGAAACCTTATATCTCCACAGAACGTAGGGGCATTCATATCCTAAATGTTACTAAAACGGCTAGATTCTTATCAGAAGCCTGTGATTTTGTTGCTAATGCTGCGAGTAAAGGGAAGCAGTTTTTAATAGTAGGTACAAAATATCAAGCAGCTGATTTAGTAGCATCAGCTGCTCTAAAGGCTCGATGTCATTATGTAAATCAAAAGTGGCTTGGTGGAATGTCAACAAATTGGTCTACTATAGAAAAACGTTTACGGAAATTTGAAGACCCACAAACGAAGAAAAATATGGGAGCGCTTGATGAGCTTCCGAAAAAAGAAGCAGCCAATTTGGAAAGACAATTGGCTCAACTGCAAAAATATTTAGGTGGGATTAGGTATATGACAAACTTACTAGATATTGTTACAATTGTGGACTAATAAAAAGAATTAACAGCTATTCGGGAATGTATTAATTCAAATATTCCAACTATTTGTTTAGTTGATACAGATTGCGATTCAGATCTTACGGATATCTCAATTCCAGCAAATGATGATGCTAGAGCTTTAACTAGATGGGTTTCGGATAAATCAACTTCAGCTACTTAGGAAGGTCGTTGTAATTCTACGAAAATCTGATAATTTTCCCTTTTGAGCTGATAACCTCTCTAAGTTCATCACTATTGTCAGACTTAGAAATGTATTAAAATAACGATAAATATTTTTATTTAAATAAATATTCTTCATTTTATCGTCAAAATAATATTTATATTTATAGGATCAATAAAGAATAATAATTATTCTTATAAGTACTATTTCTTATTTCACAATCAATTTTTCAAAGAGGTAATATGTATAGTGCACAATCTTCCATTAGCAAACTCACTAATTTATGCGAGATATCTAGTGTGGAAGTAGGTTAACATTTCTACTGGCAAATAGGTGGTTTTCAGGTTTATGCATAGGTACCTATAACTTCCCGGATCGTTATTGCAATTTTATTAGGTTCAGCTACTTTAGCCACTTAGAATTTACAGACTATTCCAACTAGTGGTCAAAACTTTGTCGAATATATTTTAGAATTCATTCGAGATTTGACTAGAACTTAAATAGGAGAAGAGGAATACCGTCCTTGGGTTCCTTTCATTGGAACTATGTTTCTTCCCACTTTCGTTTCTAATTGGTCAGGCGCTCCCCTCCCCTGGAGAATTTTTGAATTACCTCACGGAGAATTAGCTGCACCTACAAATGATATTAATACTACTGTTGCTTCAGCTTTGCCTACACCAGTAGCATATTTCTATGCAGGTCTTCGTAAAAAAGGTTTAAGTTATTCTGGTAAGTATATTCAACCAACCCCGATACTTCTACCGATCAATATTCTAGAAGATTTCACTAAACTTTTACCACTTAGTTTTCGACTCTTTGGAAATATATTAGCTGATGAGTTAGTAGTTGCTGTTCCTATTTCTTTAGTACCTCTAGTTGTTCCTATACCTATGATGTTTTCAGGACTATTCACAAGTGCTATTTAAGCTTTAATTTCTGCGACTTTAGCTGCAGCTTATATTGGAGAATCAATGGAGGGTCATCATTAATTTAACTTTTTTTTGTGAGAGTAAGAAAAAGATATGTAAGTTTTCATTTTTCGCAAAAAAAACAATTTTCATACAGAGAAATAGTTATATTAAATCAATAATAATAGAATTATTATTATTATTTAAAATTGGTGAATAAGTACTACAGAATCATCCCACTTTTAAGTGAAAAGGTTCTAATACATTTCTCCTAACTATATTTCGTTCAATCACTTATTCTTATTCTTATTCTGGTATGATATTCACATTTCTATGTCATATTTCCGTCAAGATCTTCCTTAAGGAAAAAAAGAAGTGAATTTGAACCGTAAAGCAAAAATTAGTCGGAAGTTTAAGTGATAAAAAAGAAAAATAAGTTTTTATTTTGAGAATTGTGGAAATGAAGAAGCTTTATAAATTGAAGTTAGCTGATTAGATTTCATTTCTAAATAAAAAAAATCTTTTCTACTTTTTAATAGAAAGAATAGGATTTAAAATACGAAGTATTCCTGTTTCTACTAAATTTACAACTCATATAACTTAGTAAAATTAGTGAAACTAATTTAGATTATATAACTATCTATTCATTTTAACTTATTCCCATATTTATTTTTATAGAAACGAAAAGAAAATTAAAATAGAAATAAAGATATTTTGGATATATTAGAAGATATATATATACTAATTCTAGAAAAATGAAAAAAATAATTTCTTTTTCTAGAATTAAGATTTCTTTTTCATCTTTTATTTTTCAGTGATACTACCACTTTCATAAGAGACACTTCGAGTTATTAACTGCTTCAACTAAAACATTCTATACTTTATCTTTAGTGAGCAATAGAGAAAAGGTTTTTGTATCATTGACCTATTTCTCAATCTTGATTGGAGGAGATTACCACGAACCCTTTGATTTCTGCTGCTTCCGTTACTGCTGCTGGATTAGCTGTGGGTCTTGCTTTTATTGGATTTGGTGTTGGGCAGGGTACTGCTGCAGGTTAAGCTGTGGAAGGTATTGTTAGATAACCTGAAGCAGAAGGTAAAATACGAGGTACTTCATTGTCAAGCTTAGCTTCTATGGAAGCTCTGACTATTTATGGTTTAGTCGCAGCTCTAGCACCTCCATCTGCAAATCCTTCCGTCTAATCTGAAAGATCTAAAAAGTTCTGTATTTTATACTATTTCCCATAAAAATTTCCTTCTAATTCTATTTATTTAACTACTTTTTGTAGGAAAAGTTAGTTATAACAGGTAAATAATAGACTTTTTCTTCCATCCTTTGGTTAACAAGTTAACCAAAGATTTCGTAATTCTAGTAACAAGAAATAAAGTAAATAAAAGGTAAGTAAACTATTTTATTCTACTTCATCGTCGAAAATATGAGTCCCGAAACGGAATGAATAATAGCTTAAGCTTTCCTATTTTAAGTAGGATTGGATAAGGAAGAGACATACTAAGACTTAAAGAACCTATGATGGGAGAGAGAGTATGAGAAATTTGATTTCTCTTGTTATTCCTTTTCATTTTTGGCTTCCTGCAGAGGGTTTTAAACTAAATACAAATCTTTTAGAAACAAATTTAATCAATTTAGGTGTTGTGCTTGGTTTATTAGTTTACTTTGGAAAGGGAGTGTGTGTGGATTGGACATTTGAATAAATTTGCTGGATTTTACTAGTTACACTTATAAAAAGTGTATGATTTCAACGAATTACTTCTAGTCAAATAATCTAGAGGAACTATAGCATTTCGTAAAATCAGAAAACAAATTGTTTAAAACTGATTAAAGAGAAAACATTGTAGATATGGTTAAAGCTAAACTGCTTAAAGTCTAGGCACAATTAGGGTTTTCCTTCCCCTACTATGCTATTTGAAAATAATCAAAAAACATGGTTAGAAAATTTTTCAACATATAACACTCATATTGATAAATTTTTTTATTTCCTTTTTCTCTCAATAGATAAAGCTACTCTTCATTTTTTTTTAGAAGAATCTAATAAATGAAAAATTTATAATTTTTCGTTTACCTGTTAGAGAAACTATTATACGAAGTAAAGTTTTCTATAAAATAATTTTCTGTTTTTAGTGCCGAATTGACAACCCATGTGTAATATATAATTATTCAGAAAAGCAATCTTGCTGACAATTAGGAAGAATTTTTTGTCGGAAGAGCCTTCAATAGTAGAAATATCTTCCAGAATTACTAAAATCTAGTTTTTTTGGGCGAGGAGTGCAAATAGTAGAGAAGGCAGACTCAGTCAGGAATACTTACTCTTGGTACTTTTACTAAAGTTGAGTGAGAAAGCCGTATGAATTGAAAGATTCATGTCGGTTGGGAAGAGATTTGCTATCTATGGTTTATAGATAGAAATTCTACTTTCATTAAATAATTTATTAGATAAGCGTAAACAGACGATTTTAAGTACTATTCGCGATGCAGAGGAACGGTATAAAGAAGCTACTGATAAACCTAAACAAGCCCAGATTCGTTTGCAACAAGCTGAATTAAAAGCAAATGAAATTCGAGTCAATGGACTTTCTGAAATGGAAAAAGAAAAACAGGATTTAATTAATATTGCTGATGAAGATTCAAAACGTTTAGAAGATTCTAAAAATGCTACTATTCGTTTCGAAGAACAGAGAGCAATTGAGTAAGTTAGACAACAGGTTTCTCGTCTCGCATTAGAAAGAGCTTCAGAAGTTTCAAACAATTGTTTAAATAGCGAATTGCATTCACGCATGATTGACTATCATATTGGTCTGCTTAAGACCATGGGAAGCACAACTGAATAGCTTTCATAGGTTTCACTTTTTAAGAAATTATTAATGAACGCTAATGGTAAACATTCGACCCGACGAAATTAGCAATATTATTCGTAAGCAAATTGAGCAGTATAATTAGGAAGTCAAAGTTATCAATATCGGTACTGTACTTCAGGTAGGAGATGGTATTGCATGTATATACGGTCTCGATAAAGTTATGGCCGGTGAATTGGTAGAATCTGAAGATGGCACTGTAGGCATTGCCTTAAATTTGGAATCTGACAATGTTGGAGTTGTTTCAATGGGAGATGGATTGAGTATTCAGGAAGGTAGCTCCGTAGAAGCAACAGGTAAAATTGCTCAAATTCCAGTAAGTGATGCCTATTCAGGTTGTGTCGCAAATGCGTTAGCCCAACCTATCGATGGTAAGGGTCAAATACCAGCTTACGAATTCAGACTCATCGAATCTCCCGCTCTCGGTATAATTTCAAGACGTTCTGTATATGAACTAATGCAAACAGGACTTATTGCTATTGATTCTATGATTCCTACTGGATGCGGTCAGCGAGAATTAATTATTGGAGATAGACAGACTGGTAAAACAGCAGTAGCAACAGATACTATTCTAAATCAGAAAGGTCAAAATGTAATATGTGTCTATGTTGCTATTGGGCAAAAAGCCTCTTCCGTAGCTCAAGTAGTTAATACTTTTGAGGAACGTGGTGCATTGGAATATACTATTGTAGTAGCAGAAACTGCAGATTCTCCCGCTACTTTGCAGTATCTTGCCCCCTATACAGGAGCAGCTTCAGCAGAATACTCCATGTATCGTAAACAACATACTTCAATTATTTATGATGATCTTTCTAAATAAGCATAAGCTTATCGACAGATGTCTCTCTTATTAAGAAGGCCACCGGGTCGAGAAGCATACCCAGGAGATGTTTTTTACCTGCATTCCCGTCTCTTGGAAAGAGCTGCTAAGTTGAGTTCGCAATTAGGTGAAGGAAGTATGACTGCTTTGCCTATAGTTGAAACTCAAGCAGGAGATGTTTCAGCTTATACTCCCACTAATGTAATTTCTATAACAGATGGACAAATATTTTTATCAGCCGATTTATCTAATGCAGGAATTCGTCCCGCGATTAATGTAGGTATTTCTGTATCCAGAGTGGGATCTGCAGCTCAGATTAAAGCTATGAAATAAGTGGCTGGAAAGCCTAAATTAGAATTAGCTCAATTCGCAGAATTAGAAGCTTTTGCACAATTTGCCTCTGATCTAGATAAAGCTACGCAGAATCAATTAGCAAGGGGTCAACGTTTACGTGAATTACTTAAGCAATCTTAATCAGCTCCTCTTGCTGTGGAAGAACAAGTAGCTACTATTTATACTGGAGTAAATGGATATTCGGATGTATTGGAAGTAGAATAAGTAAAGAAATTTCTTGTTCAATTACGTGAATATTTAATAACAAATAAACCTCAATTTGTTGAGATTATACGTTCTACTAAGGTTTTCACAGAACAAGCTGAGATTATTTTAAAAGAAGCTACTAAGGAACATACTGAGTTTTTTTCACTTCAAGAACAAAAGTAAAGAGAATAAAAGTAAATATTCTATAGTTTAATATAGAGAAGCCCGAAAAAAAAAAAGAAATTTGTCATTTCTTTTTTTTTTTTGGCTTCTCCTTGTTCGACATAAGTTTGTTTTTCAGAAGTGAAAGAGATAAGAATATACTTTTATTCTTCTTAATTTAGTCTCACCAAATAAAGTATCACGTCCAATAGGATTCGAACCTACATCAGAGGTTTAGAAGACCTCTGTCCTATCCATTAGACGATGGACGCTTCCGTTACGAATATCTTACTACAAATATAAATATTCTATTGCCAAGAACGAAAAAGGATTTTTCGTTCCTGCAATAGAATGGTGATTATGTAAAAAGTGAAAATGAAAGAAATTGACAATGAAATGAGAAAATTTTTTATCTTTTTCTTTCTTCAGAAGGCAGAGAAGCGGGTAGCGGGAATCGAACCCGCATCAATAGCTTGGAAGGCTATGGGTTATAGTCGACGCTGATTCTTCATCTCTTCACCGACGTCTCTAATTCAGAACCGAACATGAAAATTTATTTTTATTCGGCTCCTCTATGAAATGCAAAAAAAATTATCGAAAATAAAGAATTGAACTTGAATTTTTTTTTTCTTTACTATTTATATTGAAGTATTTCTGTCCATAACATCTATGTCAGTTTATTCATCTACAGAATTCTCTTTTGATAAATACTTCTTAGGTGGATCCTTTTGAGAAAGATGGAGTAAAATAAAACTTTACAGAAAGAGATAAATCTTTCTAATTACTTTGTTCTTTATTTCTATTACTTTTTATCCTTAGGAGAATAATTCTCGCCGAGCTCGAACTAAAAATATACCAATAATTTTAGTAAACTAAAATTATCATTTTGTGGCTTGTTAGCTTCGATTTATTTGGAAAATTAACCGAAGATTCAGTTACGATGAAAAAGATACTTTAGGTTTCTATCCATAGATTTGAAGCTAATTGAAGAAAAAATGATTGTTTAAATTTTATAAATATTCTGCTTTGCTATTTTAAGATACATATCTTAATCATTATAACAGGAATAAAGCTTTTCTTATGGTTTTTTGTAGGAAAGGATTCAAAACTTTATCATAGAAATAAAATTATTAGTCTTTAATTTAAAATTAAAGACCCTTCAACTGTTCAAGTTGATAGTAAGACAAATCACACTTTTACCACTAAACTATACCCGCTGTAGATTAATTATAGTTGAGAAATCTACTTTATGTCTAGCAACATAAGAATATACATATGTATATGAAAGGGAGAAGAAAGAAAAAAAAGAATGAAAATTTTTTTCTATTTTTCTTTTTCTTCCCTCATTTGAGAAGTCTCTATTATAAAATAAAAATTGTATACTTTTTTACCCTTATCCCCGGAAATTTATAAACTTCTCCAGTTCTTTATTCTCCGGAGATAATGACGAATCAGAATTACAAATTCCCTTTTCGAGCTGCCAATAAAGCAATAACCAAAGGACCCGATGCGATTATTAAAGCCAGAACAGTAAGTTGTGCTATAATTTCTAAATTCATTTTATTTTAACTCCTTAAACTTCAATAAGATTTTACAAAGAGAGAAATAACTCCGAATTACAGTTTAATAATAATGCTAAAATAAAAGCAATAATTATTTCACCTTTATTTACTACTAGTACTAACTAGTAATAATTCAATCATTATTACTACTATTACTAATTATTATACCAATTTAATTATTATACTAATTATTAAATATCAATGAATATTCTTCATTATAATTATTTACTATTACTAATTACTAATTATCATTAGTATTACTGCTACTATTTACTAATTATCATTAGTATTACCACTATAATTATTAATCAGCATCAATATTATTATTCATTTTTATTAGTAATTAGAATGAAATACCAATTAAGGAGATTCCAAAAATGTTTTTTCATTAAATAGACCATATTGTATTACAATATATAGTACGTATAGCTATAGGAGGCTAAGATCAGTACAATAATAAAAAGCCTATTGATTCATTCAATTTGGAGTTTATATTACTGAATAATCAGGAGAGATAAAAAAAAGATGACATCAATCTCAGACGGTCAAATTGTTGTAGCCCTTATAAGTGCTTTCATAATAGTTATCTTAGCTTCGAGATTAGGTAAAGAATTGTATCAATAATTAATTTGGTATAAGTTTACCTAAAAGGGCAGCCTGGGCCAGTATTTGGCTAGGCTGAAATTCATTCTCGCATAAGATTCAAATGAATTTAGAATAGTATTTTTATTGAATCCTCCTATATTTTCGTATTATTACGATATAATTATATGTATATTTACTATTTATCATTACTGCATCTTTCTGGTATAGACTTTGACTCTAATAGTATGTTAAATAATATACTAGGAATATTTTTTTCTTCTTTTTGGAGAGATGGCCGAGTGGACTAAAGCGGCGGATTGCTAATCCGTTGTACAAGCCATTTGTACCGAGGGTTCGAATCCCTCTCTCTCCGTTGCATAATAAATTTTCGATTCTAATTGTAATATCTTTTATTTAAAAAGATTCTTTCATTTTCATAAATTACTAATTCTTCATAAAAAAAAAAAAAAAAAATTATTCTTTACGTCCGGGATTACGTTTAGGATCATTTGATAAGAAACCAAAAACAAAAAGAGAGACAAAAAATATAACCACTGTGTAAACGAACAGCTTAAGAGTAAGCATGACGTAATCTCCGGGATTATTGCTAGTACTAGAAGTGAAATAGAATAAATAATTAAATATCGAAATATCTATTATATCAGAATATACATAAGGTGAAAGAAATACTTATTCTGATAAAATAAAGAAAAAAAAAAAAAAACTTTATCTTTCTTTTATTAGTAGAGTTTTACATTGGATATATTGAAACTAAAAAAAAGCATATACTATATTTATTTATTTTTCAATTGTGAATCTATATCAATATATGATTGATATATTATATATCAATTCCACTCGAATGGAGAAAAAGGGATTCGAACCCTTGTGAACTCAGATAAATTGGGTTCAAACGATTTTCGAGACCGTCGCGATTAACCACTCCGCCATTTCTCCGAGGAGGTAGAAGTAGAAGATGAGAGCATGAAAGTATCGAGATGTTTTAGCGGAGAGAATGTAAAAAATAGATTGACGTTATATTTATATATGAATGATCCTCCTGTAGATCAGTGAAGTAAGTAATAATCAATTTCTAATTATTAGTAAATCTAACGATTAATCATGGAATTATAGAGTTACCAAGAGTTAGAATCATTTTTCAGGAGTAATAACCATTAATTATTCAACTTTTTTTTCCTCCATAGTAATAATATATCTAATTTTTAGTAATTTGTAATACGGTTACTCGATTTTCATTTACCTTATTTAAGTTTGGATGGAGAAGAAGAGAGTATGTCTATATCTTAATACCTATATTATGTATGATGAATATACATATATGTATAGAATCTATATATATATATATATATATATATTCTATACATTTATGTCATCCCTTCTTTCTAGAAAAGTCTATTTCTATTCATTGATTTATTAGGAAGAATATATATTTTCTTACTTTCTGAAATAAAAAAGGATTCAATATTCTTCCAAATTCTTCATGAGATCCCAAACTTTTCATGAAACAAGGAAAGGAAATAGTATCACCCCTATGAGGGAAGTACCGCCTTTACAAGGAAAAAATTGGAACCTTTGCCTCCTAAAACAAGTGAATAAGATAATATTAAAATGTTTCAATTAAAGCTTAAATGAAATAAAATTGAAGTATCTTCTCAATAGAAGAAATTTAAGGTTTAATAAATTTTAGGTAAAACTAATTAGAACATAATTTGTCTCATAACAAGAGGCAAATGTAGGTAAAAACGGAAACATCGAAAAATTATCGAAAACTTACAGAAGCTTGCCAAACAAAGGCTAAAAGAAAAAAGAATAGAGGTATAATTGGCATTACATCTACAATTGGATCAAAAATAGCATAAGCTTCGGGTGATTTAACTGAGATAGTACTACTTAAATCAAAAGTATTTTCCAGATGGATATAAAACATAGCTAGCATTTTTCCTCTCTAATAAAAATTATAACAAGGGTTAATTATAACATAAGAAACTTCATTAATTAATAAAAACTCTCTAATACACCTTACTACTCTTTGAATACACCTTACCATAGGTCTTTCCAGCTCCAGAAAGAGTAATGAATCTTATGAATGACAAATTTCTCCTTTCTCATCCTACACTTATCTTCTAACCAATTTAGATAATATTTATCTATGAATCCCTTCATTAGATTGACAAAACTTCTATATCTGGATTTAATAGCATTGTAATTAAATGGGGCGTGGCCAAGCGGTAAGGCACCAGATTTTGGTTCTGGTATTCGGAGGTTCGAATCCTTCCGTCCCAGATTCATCTCTCTAAATAGAGACTAGTCAGATTGAAAGAAGAAGGATTAACTTCAAAAAAAAAAAATTCCTTTTTATTATTTGATAACTATTTATATTATTTGATACAAGATATCTTCCCTTTTATATCATGACAATTAATATAGATATGGCAAAAGATATTTGTGCAATGTAGAATAAAGGAGGATCATCTCATTGAAAATAGTAAAAAAGAAATTCTATTTATGAAATTAGCTTATTGGATGTACGCTGGCCCTGCTCACATTGGAACGCTTCGGGTAGCCAGTTCCTTTAAAAATGTTCATGCTATTATGTATGCCTTTTTAGGAGATGACTATTTCAATGTTATGCGTTCCATGTTAGAAAGAGAAAGAGATTTTACTTCTGTAACTGCTAGTATAGTGGATCGACATGTTTTAGCACGTGGATCTCAAGAAAAAGTTGTTGATAATATTATGAGAAAAGATAAGGAAGAATGTCCTGATTTAATCGTATCAACACTCACATGTACTTCTAGTATTTCACAGGAAGATTCACAGAATTTTGTTGATAGAGCATCTATTAGTGTTAATTCTGATGTAATTTCGGCAGATGTAAATCATCATTGAGTTAATGAACTTTAAGCAGCAGATTGAACTTTGGAATAAATAGTTCGATATTACTTAGATAAGGCTCGTAGACAGGGAAAGTTGAATCAATCTATAACAGATGTACCTTCTGCGAATATTATTGGTATTTCCACATTAGGCTTTCACAACCAACACGATTGTCGTGAATTGAAACGTCTATTAAAAGATTTAGGCATAAAAATTAACCAAGTAATTCCTGAAGGGGGATTTGTAGAAGATTTAGAAAAATTACCAAAAGCTTGGTTTAATTCAATTCCCTATCGTGAGGTAGGCTTAATGACGGCAATTTATTTGGAAAAGGAATTTGGTATGCCTTACGTATCTATAACTCTTATGGGAATTGCAGATATTGTTCAATGTATCTGACAGATACAGAAACGCGTTAATACATGGACTCACTTTTTGTTGAATCAAAAACTTGATTATGAACTTTATATTGATTAGTAAACAAGATTTATTTCTCAAGTTGCTTGGTTTTCAAGATCCATCGATTGCCAGAATTTAACAGGAAAAAAAGCAGTGGTTTTTGGTGATGCAACTCATGCCAGTTCAATGACTAAGATACTTGCTCAAGAAATGGGAATTCGTGTAAGTTGTGCAGGTACTTATTGTAAACACGACGCAGAATGGTTTGAGGAGCAAGTTCAGGGTTTCTGTGATGAGATACTCATTACAGATGATCATACTCAAGTTGGAGATACAATTGCTCGTATAGAACCATCAGCTACTTTTGGTACTCAAATGGAACGTCATATAGGTAAACGTCTTGATATTCCCTGCGGAGTTATTTCTTCACTAGTTCATATACAGAATCTTCCTTTAGGTTATCGACCCTTTTTGGGCTATGAAGGGACCAATCAAATAGCTGATTTGGTTTACAATTCATTCACTTTAGGTATGGAAGATCATCTCTTAGAAATTTTTGGTGGTCATGACACTAAAGAAGTAATAACTAAATCATTATCGACAGATAATGATTTAACTTGGAATTCAGAAAGTCAACTTGAATCAAATAAAATTCCTGGTTTTGTTAGAGGTAAAATAAAAAGAAATACAGAGAGATTTGCACGACAAAATGGTATCACAGGCATAACAGTAGAAGTAATGTATGCTGCTAAAGAAGCCTTAAATGCTTAGAAAAAAGGTAAAAAATGAAAAAGATAGACTTGTAATATCTTGTAATATAAGGAACTAAAAAAAAATTATTTCATATAGTTGATTAATCATCTTTTATGATATATCGATATAACCAGGTAATAGGAATAGGTCGTGTAATATTTGAAATAGAGTAGATAAAATTTTTCTTTCAATTTTATCTATTCCTATTTCGTCATTCAGCTAAATTCAATTAATTATGGTAAAACTTCGTCTAAAGCGGTATGGTAGAAAGCAACGTGCGACTTGACGAGTAATATAGATTAGTTTTGCGGATTGTAGGAACCGCCACTTCAAATGTAGATAGAAATGCTCTTATCTCAACATCTGTTTGATTAAAATCACTACTATGAAGCTTGAGTAGTGATACGGAATTCTTACAACCCATTTATTCAGAGGTATAATCTAAGGTTAAATAAACTAAGAATTTATTCAAGGTTTGTTAGTCTACACTTAGCTTCTTCTGTTTGTTAATCTACGATAAGTAGAAATAATTATGGAATCAATTTATATGTATAATCAATATATGAAAAAAAACAAAATTATTTCAAGTGGGAAGTATTCTTTACCCAAAGTTACAAAGAAGATTGATTAGAAGAGAAAGTGGAAAAGAAGAAAATAAGGTTGCTTTACTTTCTTTTATAGATAAATGAAAATAAATGAAAAAACGAGCACCACCAGAATGGAGATTCAACCTAATGATTGTAGCAGAAGCAGTCTAGAAACAAGAAAAAACCTATTTTATTTTTTAATCAATTTTATATCATTCTGGAGATATATTATAAATTTCAGAAATGCAACAAAATTCTTACGTTTATTCTTGTTGCTCCATAAAAGATAAAAAAAAAAAAAAATAGGTTAGAGACAACTTAGGAAGTGAAGAAAGATAATCTGTAATTTATAAAATTATTAAATACTTTTTAGATGACTCTTTTTCTAGAGTAAAACATACTTAAGTTACGGGGATATCTTCATTTTGTAAGAGTGGAAGGATCGTTGAATAAAAAAATCGTTCTTTTCGCTTTTCTCTCGAAGCCGTATGAAAAGAAAATTTCATATACGGTTTAATAGGGGGGATACATTCAGTTTACCTATCCTGATAAAATACCTATCGAATTGTTGCAATTGATGCTCAATCTCGGAGAGAAGGACGAGCTCTTGAAGAAGTTGGTTCCTATAATTTGAGAAAAGATCAAACTCAATTAGATATTTTAGCTATTGTTAATTCTACTAGAGAAGGGGCTCAACCTACAGAAACTGTTTATGATATTTCAAGAAAAGCAGGAATATTTGAACGAATTAAGGCTAATCCTTAGGAGAAATTTATGAATTTAATATTTGGTTTTGCACAATTATTCCTCTATCACCCTCTTTTCCTCCTACTTCTATACACTTATTTAGTTCTTTTTATTCCACTAAAAGGTGCAATTAATATAACCAATATTTTCCCAACTTTACTTAAATCCATAGGGATAAAATAAAAAGTTATTTATTCTGAATAATTTTAGAAAATGAAAAAATTGAATGGACTATTCAAATCTTTCATTTTCTGAAATTACCACATTCAGAGGCGTAAATACATTTTAAAATATAAGATTTATTTTATTATTTTTAGGAAATAAATAGTGAAGCAATTTTTTGATTAAGTTGAAATTTCATTTTTATGAAAATTATCATTTCTTCTTCCTATTCCTTTATTATTGACAATAGTAAATGATATAGATATAATTTTCATATGATTATACATAATTTATTCTTTCCCTCTTTAATTACAATTCATAATCAATTCATTTTTGTTTCGTTTTAATTAAAAGTTCCTCAATTTTCCGAGTTCGAGATGAATTCAAGGAAGGAGTTACTATAATTGATAATGGATAATTGAGAAAGAGGAAAATAATTTCATAAAAATAAGGAGAGAAAGGGATAAAATAAAAGTAAGTAATAATCTTTTTTTTTTCTTTTATCAAATATTAGCCTATTCTCCTCTTCAAAATATGGAAAAAAAATATGGAAATACTTTTTTTTTCATCACTTCATTAGCTTAGTCTCTTCATAAAAATATTCTTTCTATTATCTTTCTTCTTCGGATTTAAATTTTTAAACGATGTATTTTTTATGCATTATATAATTCTATATTCTATGTAATTTCACATATATGTCAGACAGTTTTACATATTAATTACACATATAATTAAATGTTCTATAAGTGTAGATGTATATAGATGTTTGTTTTGAGTAAGTGAATAAAATGCAAATACATATATCTATACATTTTTTTTAGATTCATTTGTACGATTCCTTTCCTCGTCCTGTTTCCCTTTCATTTCATGTAGTTTCTGCATAATATTTCATTCTGGGTTGCTAACTCAATGGTAGAGTACTCGGCTTTCAAGTGCGACTAAAGGATTTTAAACATTTAGATGGAGTAAAAATTCCATCCATACCATTGGCAAGGTTTGTAGGACTACGACTAATTATTGAGGGAAACTCGATACAAAAAACAGCATGTCGTTTCATATTTATTTTGTGATTAAATTCGATAAAGTTAAAGTATTACTAGAAACTAGAAAAAGAAAAAAAAAAGAAGAAATGATAGAATTAACTTTCATTCGATGTAATATTAAAAGATAGAATAGTATAACATTAAAAAAGAAAAATAAATGACTATTGAATAAATAGAGTCAAGGTGCTGAAGAGTTAATGGATAAAGCTAAGTGGCTTGAATCATAAATAAAAACCAGAGAAACGAGCTTCTGTTCAAAAACCTGCATTTTGAATTTCTTTTACTAACTAGAGGTTAAAAGCTATTTAGTAGCCAATACAATAAAAAAGAGGTTTATTCCTATTCATTAAGTATAAATAGGTTTTTTGATTAAAAATGAATCCTAAATACTCATACATTTGTTAAGAATTACAAGTTTGCTGACTGAATAAAATAGTTTGTAAGTCAGAAGAGCAATCGGTTATCAAGAAAAAACTTCTTTCTTTTTTTCCCTCCTATCTTTCTCCACTTGAATTTAGTTTCATCTAAAGAAGAAAATGTTTTTTTTATAAGAGAATTCTATTGACAAAATTTTAGTATTTCTAAATCTAGTAATAGAATTTCCTTGTTTAATCCCTATTTGATTTTTCATAGATTGCACTATGTATCATCTCATATTTCAAAACGTTGCTCCTATGAGAACTATAGCTAAGATTTCATTAAAGATTGAGGAACTACAAGGAATAAGTGAGGAAATTTCAAGACAGAAACGTTTCTTATATCCACTTTTATTCTAAGATGATCCTTACGCAATTGCTTATAATTGTTCTCCAAATGAATTAACTTTAAAGAAGAGACAAAATTTCATTTTAGAAAATACCAAAAACAGTTTCAGTTTTTTATCCATGAAACGCTTAATTAGAAAAATACGTGAACAAAACTTTTTGGATCTTTCTACGAATCGCAATCAGAATTCATTTCTTGGTTACAACATTAATCCTTATTTAAAATCAATACAAAAGAGTTTGACCATAATTTTGGAAATGTTTTTCCCAGTTTCATTGTAATTATTGCTGAGAAGGAAACGGAATAGTTCTTGATTCATTCATGTCATATCTTCCTCCATAGAAGAAAATTCTTTACATTCGAATTGTATTTCAGATACTATGATACCTTACTTACTTTCTCCAGAAATATTTATTCGAATTTTTCGTAGACGAGTCTAAGATGCTTCTTTTCTATACTTCACACGGTTAATTCTTCATAAGTATCGAAATCCAATTCTCTTAGATAAATCTATTTCAAATTCTTCAAAAGAAATAACTAGATTATCTTCTTCTCCTTGGAATTTATTCTTCTATGAATTCGAATTTCCCTTAATAACTTTGTGGAACCAAATTTATGATTTTAAATCGTTACTGTATTGGACTTCACCTGATCAAAATCATTTTAGAGAGAAGATGAAATATCTTATGAAGTCATCATGGATTTCATTATCAAGGAAAAACTTCTCGAAGAATTCTTCCTTTCATTATGTAAGATATGAAAATATTTTTATTATAGCTTCAAGAGATACTATCTATTTAAATAAGAAGTGGAACCAATATTTCCTCCAAATTTGGCAATATTACTCTCATTTTTGGTTTGAACCACATAGGGTTATTTTCAAAAAATTATTGGAACATCGTTTCTCTCTTCTAGGTTATACCTCCAATGTTAAACCTTTAAACATTACAATTGAAGCTAGAATGTTAAAAGAATTACCTAGTACTTATATTTCCACTCGAGAATTTTGTCCGACAGTTCCCATAATACCTTTGATTGGACTTTTAGCGAATGAAAAATTCCGTAATACTTTAGGACATCCAATTGGTAAATTATCGTGGACTACTCTGACAGATGATGAAATTTTTAACCGATTTAACCAGATTCGAAAAAAACTTTTACATTATTACAGTGGATGTTTAAATAGAAATGACTTATATTGAGTACAATATATACTTTGATTTTCATGTGCTAAAACTTCAGCTTGTAAACATAAAAGTACGATACGTTTTATATGGAAGAAATATAGTTTAAGATTATTATCGAAACTTTATTTTTCGAAAATAAAATCAAATCATTTTCCTTTTCATCAAATTAATACGAGAAAAAAGAGAAATTGGTATTTAGACATTATTCAAATGAGTTTTTTGGCAAATCTATTAGAAGGAGAAAGGCATAGCAAAAGATAAATGGATTTATAAACGACTTATAAGTTATAAGCAATTGCAAAAAAAATTTGGAAATGTTTCTTATGAGAAAAAGAAAACTTATTCTGAAATAGATGAAAACCTATTCTGAAATAAGTATTCTGAAATAGATATATAGAGAGAGCCGTGTGCTATGAAAAGAGCAAGCACGGTTTGGGAAGAGGTTTTTTATTTCTTTTCCACCTAGAAAAGATTAATCTATCTACTTTCATCCGACGAGCTCCGGGTTCGAGCCCCGGGCAACCCAAATTATTAAATAGAATTTTTAGGTTTTAAATACTTATAAAGTAAAGAAAATAAATTGTTTCTACTTCTTCTTTTCTTTCTTCCTCCTTTCCTTTTACTTATATAAAATACGCTCTATTAAAAATTCCTTTAATGTGGAATAATAAATATTCTATATTTGGAAATAACCGATAATTTGGCTATCCCTTACCAAATCATGTTATAAAATAGAATAAACAATAGTTGTGATTGTTTCAATCTAATTAAAATTACTTCAATTATTCATACTTAACATTTGGTGATTCGACTTCTACTTAAAAAACTCACTAGAAATAACTTACTTGGGTAAAGTTTTGAAAAGACATTGCTTTTCTAAAAAAGGAAAAGCATATCTTTCAGTTCTAAATTTATTGAGTCCTTAACTTAACTTGGGGAATGTAATTCAAAATAATATCAGTGACTAGAACGAGATGTGTATACTATAAATACAGTTATATGCTTGGGAACTTATTATTATTTCACAAACCAAGTTTTACCATGACCGCAACTTTAGAAAGACGCGAAAGCGCAAGCCTTTGGGGTCGCTTCTGCGATTGGGTTACCAGCACTGAAAACCGCCTTTACATCGGATGGTTTGGTGTATTGATGATCCCTACCCTATTAACCGCAACCTCTGTATTCATCATTGCTTTCATTGCAGCTCCTCCTGTAGATATTGATGGTATCCGTGAACCAGTTTCCGGTTCTCTTCTTTACGGAAACAATATCATTTCTGGTGCTATCATTCCTACTTCTGCTGCTATCGGTTTGCACTTCTACCCTATTTGGGAAGCTGCTTCCGTAGATGAATGGCTATATAATGGTGGTCCTTACGAATTAATTGTTCTTCACTTTTTACTTGGTGTAGCTTGCTACATGGGTCGTGAGTGGGAACTTAGCTTCCGTTTAGGTATGCGTCCTTGGATTGCTGTTGCATATTCAGCTCCTGTTGCAGCTGCCACCGCAGTTTTCCTGATTTACCCCATTGGTCAAGGAAGCTTCTCTGATGGTATGCCTCTAGGAATTTCTGGTACTTTCAACTTCATGATTGTATTCCAAGCTGAGCACAACATCCTTATGCATCCATTTCACATGTTGGGTGTAGCTGGCGTATTCGGCGGCTCTCTATTTAGTGCTATGCACGGTTCCTTGGTAACCTCTAGTTTAATCCGAGAAACCACTGAGAATGAGTCTGCTAATGCAGGTTACAAATTTGGTCAAGAGGAAGAGACTTACAACATCGTAGCTGCTCATGGTTACTTTGGCCGATTAATCTTCCAATACGCTAGTTTTAACAACTCTCGTTCTCTACACTTCTTCTTGGCTGCTTGGCCTGTAATAGGTATTTGGTTTACTGCTTTAGGCATCAGCACCATGGCTTTCAACTTAAATGGTTTCAACTTCAACCAATCCGTAGTTGATAGCCAAGGCCGTGTAATCAATACTTGGGCTGACATCATCAACCGTGCTAACCTTGGTATGGAAGTTATGCATGAACGTAACGCTCACAACTTCCCTCTAGATTTAGCTTCTGTTGAAGCTCCTTCCGTAAATGGCTAATACTTCTACGGGTTCCAAAATCTCATTAAAAAAACAAAATAATGATTTAATCTTTATTTTAAAAATTACATATTTTTAAGATGAGTCAATGATTAAACTAAAAAATGACCTTAGGGATTTCTAATCTCTAAGGTCGTTTTGTCTTCTAAAATCAGTGGAACAAATCGATATTGAAAGGGCGGACGTAGCCAAGTGGATTACGGCAGTGGATTGTGGTTCCATTATGCGCGGGTTCAATCCCCGTCGTTCGCCCAGAAAAATTCTATATATTGGAAGTAATTTTTAGAAATATTACTGTCTCTCATTTTTATTTTAAACTAAGAAAATATCTATTTTATATGAAATATTTTTGTTAGTTGACGAACACTCTTCTTTGTGTCATCATAAATATGTGATAACATCTAATTTTTAAAGAATTAGAAGCTATATTTTTAAATAGTTTTTATTTCTTTTGAAATGCAGGAGAGATATATGTAATTCCCTTTCTTTCGAAAAAAAAATAAAAAAAAAATTGTTATTGTTAAGTTTTAATGGATTATCTAATAAAGAGAAAATATCATTGAAACTTGTATTAATTATCTCTCGTAAACTGGCTCTACTTAGATATACCTAGTTTCATCAAGAAGAGTTTTGCAAGGAAAAAAAAGGAAATACGGTTTATTTAGTTCAAGTTTACATAAGAAAATAAAGATTTACCTATTGAAAAACTTTATGTAACTGTTGTCAAAGGAAAATGAAACAGAAATTATTAGAAAACAAATTTTCATACAGGAAATTCAAATTAGAAGAAATAAAGAAATATGAATATTTATTAAATTCATGTATTAACTGGAATTTAATCAAATTAGTAACTGGAATTCCTTCCAATCGGGAACATCTCATTAAGCTCTTTGACTTACGAATTCTTAGTTCATTAATTTTACGCGATTTACGTAAGTCAGAAATGAAAAAAAGTTTAATACTTAAGAGTTTTCCACTACTTATACTATCTATGTTTATACATCGTATGAATAGTAGGAATATTGTTGAAATAAATAATTGTCATTTAGAGAGAATAATTTATGGAGGTATAAACTACAGAGAAGGAAGAGATGAGATATCGAGGAGATATTTGCATTCTTTCATGAAAAATTTCTCTATTCCTTTGAATTACCCTTTTTCTACAAAGAAAGGACGAGAAAGATATACAAATAACTTACTAAGACAAAAAAAACATATTTGGGTTTTTAAACGGAATCTATTAGGGAAAAAATATATAAAACCTGTATATGACAAGATTGATTTCTATAATTTTGAAGAATGGAAAACTCTAATTATAAAAGAAATTCTTCCTAGTTGGAAAATTTCTAATCAGTCCATAGATAAGGCTAATATTTTATTGGAAGATAAGAATATAGAAGATTTAAAGCATTTCTTTGAATTATATGTTGATGATATAATTCGTAGAGACTATCATTGGAAAAACTCTCTAGACATTATCTCTTATCGTGATAGAAAGAACCAGGTTAATTTCAATTTGAAGAATAATTTGGAATTCTTAGATAAAAAATTATTTTATTGTCTTATATCTGCTTTTTGTGAAAAAGTTTTATCTGAAGTAGAAGGTCCATTTAAACATAAAAGAATCAAATCAACTTTCAATTTGAAAAATATTGAAGATTTTTCGGATTTCGAAGTAACTAATAAAGAAATATTCAAATGGGAACTACACTGGTGGAAGAAAAAAATCTTTCAATTTTTAGATAAAAATCATGAATCTGATTAGAGTATAGCCAAATCTTTTACTTTTTTCCAAAATAAGAGGTTTCTCTTTCTCGAAAATTATGCTGAATTTTATACATGGCTACTCTACGAGGATTCCCCCTTTCATTTGAAAAAGAATAAGCAACTTTTGGATACTGCCAAAGATACGTTTAAAGAAGATTCTTTTCAATTAAATGATAGAAGAAATCAAATTTATTCTTTTGAAAATAAAGGTATATTTCTGAATATTCTACATAATTTTTCGATTTATGTTTCAAATAAAGTAAGAAAATTGAATCATTTAAAAATATTTTCTGATATATCTATAAAAAATTCATATTTGATTAATAAAAATTTAGTATATCATGGAAAAGGAAGTGGTGGAACAATCTATGAAGATGAGAAACAAAAAACTTGGGACACTACAGATTTCTATTTGAAAAGGGAGAAATATTTCATTTCTAAGACAGATTTTCTTTCTCGTTCTATAGAGAAGAAATGTTTCAAATCTAATAAATACTTTTTAGATTTGTTTTTAAATAGAGGAGATACTAATAAGAGGAGTACGACAGAATCAAATATTCATTCTTACGATCTTTCTTCTCTTACTAAAGCAAAACGAAAAGAAGTGAAATCTGGTTCCTCTTACGAATTTCTCGAAAAAGATTCTTTCTTTTTTCTGATGAAAGAGAATTTTGTCAAAGATTTTAAGTCTATCACAAAAGATTTTTTCTCCAATAGAGAAAAAAAAATGACTGATTATTTTCCAAAATTGATTAATTATGCTTTTTTGGACATATCGTCAATAGATGAATCTAATATGAGTTTTCATATAACTGGAAGACATTTAAAAGATTTTCCATTAAATGAGTGGCGAACTAATATCCCGTCAAGAAATTACATGCTATCAGATATTAGTAGAATGATTAATCTATCGAAGATAAGAAAAAAATTTCAAAACGTTTTTTTTGTTTCTTCAATATCAAGTAAGAGGATTCGGCAAAATAAAAATTCAAACGATTTTTATTTAATTTCACTTATAAAACTGAATTTGTCTTGGAATCGCCCTTATTTATGTTGGTCAACCCTTTACAAATGCAACAAACAATACATATTCAATAGGTATCTCAAATTGAAGGAAAGATTCATGAGAGGAGTAGAACAATTAAATTTATTAATCACTAAACCTAATCAGAATTATGATAAAATACTTTATTTTTAGGTGGAAAGTGAAATAGGTAAATTTCATAAATCAAAAGAAAATGAATTAAATTATAATTTTTTTTTTCCTTTGTTGAATGGTATTAATGAAGATGATAAATTTCTTAATGAAATGTTTCACAAAAAAGTAGAAGCTCATTCTGAAGAAAATTTTGAAACCTATATCTACCCAACGAATCATAGGAAGAAATTAAAATTGTGGTACGAGTTAAATAAAGGAAGTTACATATGCCTCGATAATGTAGTAAAAAAATATTACTCTATATATAAATTAAAGTTTTATTTAATAAATAGAATGAAGAAACTTTGGGTAGAAAGGATAGAGAATGGAAATTCAAGTAACTTTATATGAAATATAGTCAACGGACATTCATCCAATTGGAAAATAAATGGGAGAGAATGGTCTGATTATAATATCAAACGTGACAAATATATTAATTGGAATTCGTACATATATAAATGGTTTGATAGGACTAAAAATTTGCAAATTTTTCCTAATTGGTTTTCTGATAATACTTCAAGGAGATGGTTCAATGAAATAAGATTTATCAAACCTGATATTTTTATGACGTACCCTAAAAAACTTGAGAAGAATTATTATTCGAAAGTCTATTTCATTTTTAATACTTCATCAAATTCCCTATTAGAATCTATTTCTAAAAAAAAGAATATAAATTTGAGAGGAAGAGTTTTACATAATTATAAAAAATTATCACGAGATTCAGAAAAATTGATTAAGAATAAATTGCTACCAGAATCATTTCTTAATAAAAATTTAATAAAGAATATTATTATTTCTCTTTTTAATAATGAAAAAAATCATGATATTTTTAGAGAATTTCCTAGAAAAACTTTTTCTCTTTGGATATATAAGAATCGAAATAATGGCTTCAATTCAATCAATAATTTTCAAAAAAATTTGATGATGAATTTTCATAACACTAATACCATAGAATTTCTAGATTATTTACATGACTTTCATTTTAGATACGACAAAAGATTACCCTTTTTTATGAAAGAAATTCATATTAAAAATTACGATTCTACATATAATAAATTTTTAAGAATTTTGCCTATATATAGTAATCTTCGTTCTCTGTCTATCAATAAAATAAAACCATTTTTTTTTCAATCGAGAATAGATATTACTCTATCTATTTAATTACAAGTGTTTAACGATTCATTATCTAATTATTTAGGAAGAACTTGTAACTATATTTTTACTTCTTTCACTAATCACCTATATAAATTGTTGAATCTATTAATCAAGATTAATTCATCTATTTACAAAGAAACAGATAGTTGTTCCATCCAAAAATTTTTAGCTATGACTCCTTCGGGGCCAACGATACTGAATTTAAAAATAACTCATTATGATGAATTCTTTTTGGGAGAATTAACAAGTAACTTCAATGGATACTTTGAATTTTCTTCCGAACCAAATCTAAGTCATACCGAAATTCAATCTTATAAAAATGAATTATTGTCTGAATTTCTTATTGAATTTCGGAATAAGAATAATAGGAAACTTTAATGGATCAAGGAATCATTTCTGAAGTTAAATTTAAAAGAAAATTTTAAATATGTTATTGGAGGAGAATCTATAGATAGAATAAGCATAAATCTAGATTTCTATGAAAAGAATAAGAATATATTACCCTATCCTTCATTAAGCATAACTGATTTTTTTGATAAAGATGATAAAATTAAAGTGTCTAAAAAACTTTATTTCTTGGAGAAATGGAATTTCTTTCAAAATTACACTTCATGGTTTTTCACGTTTGAATGGTGGAGGTATTTCAGTAATATACCCCTAGAAACGTTCCCAGAAGTATTACTAAATATTACTGATCAATCTAAATATATTTCATATAAGACTACGCAATATATAGAAGAAATTTTGAAAGATTTATGGAAAAATCTAAATTTTATTTTCCAAACTAATATTCTAAGGAAAATTAATATAAATTCAGAAATACGTTTATTGAAACAAATTAATAATGAGCAACATGAATCAATATTTATATATATATGGTCACATTTCCAATTTATTAATCTTTCGAATGCTATATATTTAACTTTAATAAGCTTATCTGTTTCTTGCTTTTTAGTCTCTGAAAATTACTTCTCTACTTTGATAGGTTTAGATTATATCGATTCATGGAGACGCTTCAAAGTAATTGAATACTTAAGAGATCCATTGAGAGGATCTTACTTAGTAGAAAGATGGATATATGGAAATCAAACTCAAATCATTAGAACGGAAAATTTTTTCATGCTTCTTCTGAAAAATTTTATCCATTATATAAAAAATGGAAGATTTTTCTTATTTACCAGAAAAAAATTGGATACATGGTTATTTCATAGTAGAACTTTAGACCTTTCTAGAAGAAAAAAAGATTTACTAGTTAAATCTGTAATCACGGAAAGAAGTCTTTCGCAATATAGATTGAATTTAAATTTAAATCATAATTTAAGAAATTACGATTTCGGTTATAAAATCTCTGAAAAACCGGGATTTTATTATTTGAGATATTTAGCAGAAACTTATCAGAAAGATTTAGTCAATCATTCTTTTTATTCTTCTCACTTAGCTGAAAAATGGATTTTACTAGCTTTTTGGAAAGGAATGATCTCTTCACAGAAATTGTGGCAAACGAAAATACTGAATCACGAATCTTACAGAATACCAATTCCATTCGAATTGGATTTATTTTCTTCTAAAGGAATTTTACTTGTAGGTCCTACGGAAATAGGAAAATCTTACTTAATAAAAAATTTAGCGGCAGATTCTTATGTTCCTTTAATAAAAATATCTATCAGCAAACCTTTGTATAACAAACCAGATGTTATAACTGAAAGTTGGATAAATATTTTGATGGAAAGTCTTCAAAGATTAACTCTTATTTTGGAATTAGCAAAAAAAATGTCCCCCTGTATAATATGGATTCAAGATATCCATGAGTTAAATGTGAATCGTTCAACCGAAAATGTAGAATCTGATCCGACTTCTTTACTTGGTATCTTATTGAAATATTTCCATACTGAATTTATTAGCAAAAGTACCAAAGGTATAATAATTATCGGTTCTACTCATCTTCCTAGAAAAGTTGATCCAGCTTTAATTTCTCCAAATAGATTGGATAAATTGATGAATATACGAATAATTGATATATTTGAATGACAAGAAAAATTTTCTATTCTTCTACATAGTAAACGTTTTTATTTTAAAAATAAGTTGCTTCATTTTAACGAGTTTGCATATAGAACTATGGGTTATAATGGAAGAGATTTAGTAGCACTTGCTAACGAAGTTTCATTAATTAATACTACTCAGGGTAATTCAACTATTTACATTGATGCAGTAAGATTAGCGCTCCATAGACAAACTTTAGGTTTTACATATATCAATAATCAAATGTTATTTTGTCAGAATGAAGGAGTACTTCTTCATAAAATAGGAAAAGCTGTTATACAAAATATATTTATAAAAATTTTTCCTATGAATCCTTTATATATAGGTAGTGACTTATGGAAGAAGAAGTTTTATTATTTGTCCGAATGGTTTTTGGAACCTTCTGTGACCGAACCCACCATAAAGGAATTAACTTTATTATCTTATATTCTCGGTTGCTTAGCTGGATTAGCAGCTGGAGATTCCTGGTCTATTTTAGAACATGAACCAGAAAATTTAATTCCTCTCAATAAATTTATTGAGAATGATTTCGATTTAGCTTGTGGTATTTCAGAAAGTTTCCTAGTAGAGTTTTCTTGGTTAGAAATATTTCAAGATGAATCTATTAATAATGAAATCGAATTTTTTCCTAAAATTGGGGCAAGACATTTCTTGAATATGATGCAAAGAGGAATTTCTTCCACGACAAGTGGAAAATTCATGTATAAACAAGATGGACTACGAAATAGATCTATATTTAAGAAAACGGTTCAGTATAAGGAAAAGCTATATGAATTAGCAAGTGAAACAACTTGGGCTCCTAAAATATGGCGTCTTAGTTTCATCAGAACTAAATCATTCGATTGGATAGGAAGACCCAATGATTTTGAATCTTTGTATAGCTTCTGGTTTCTCAGAGAAAAAGAACAAACTTTTTCCGTTTCTGAAAATTCACGAGAAATTTTTCATTCCAGTCAGGTTGCGCAGTACAAAACAAAAGAAGAACTCCCTTATGAAAGAATTCTATCTAGAATAAGACGGAGGAATGTGGAGGAATTAGAGTCTTAATTAGGTTTTATTTTATCGGAAGATCAATTTAAAATATTAGGATTTCCCGAATTATCTACGCAATATAGAATAGAATATGAATTATTTCAAAAACCAATGTTGTTTATGGGAGGACGATTCATTTGGGATCCCACCAGTCTATCATTTGAAACTCGTTACTCTGTTTTTTCACGCCGAGAATTATTCATAGATGAAGAAATGCGAAGAAGACTTTATGTTACTTATGGGGCAAGACGCGAGCGAGAAAGATCTCGTTCAAGTCAAAAGATCAAACAGTTTTTTCTTCGTTGCGGATATGGTCGAGATTTCATGAATAATTCATCTATTGGTTGGTGGAATGGACTATTTCTTACAGAGAAATATAATATTGAGATCTTTAAACGCATCGAAGAAATTAGTGTTCAATTGAAGCATCCCGAAGTATTTACTCCTGTATATTTGTATTAAAGTTGGTTGATTGAAAATTCGAGAGAGAAACTTTCCCGTTTTGACTTATTGAATCATCGCGAAAGATGGATCAAATTGAATAATAAATCATTCCATTATTTTTCCATTCATAGTACTTTATTAGAAAGTTATAACTATTTATTGAATTTCTTTATATCGAACAGAATATTATTAGATGAAATGACAAAAATGTTATTAAAAGATGGATGGCTCTTTCAAAATGAAATTGAACATTTTATTTGTAAAATGAAGAAATAAAAGAATAATTAGTAATAGAAGAAATATTAAGTAGGAAAAAGAATAAAAATTTTATGATTTTTTTTCATTTCTTCTTCTTCTTATTTTATCTTCAATTCCTACTTCCACTCCATTTTATTTCACTTCCAAGGTATATAAGAAACTATAAATAAAAGCTTGAATCAATAAATCTTTTTCTAAATCTTTCTTTCATGAGGATGACCTATATTTTATTCTATTTTATACTTCAAAAATATGATAAGAAAGAACCAACTTAAAAGGAATAAAGAAGAAAGTTCAATAAGATAAAGTTAAAATATTATTTAATATCCTTATATTCTTCAATATAGTTATTTCTTCTCTTTTCCATTTCTTTAAATCTCCAAAATATCATTTTGATAACTTTTTTTCTATAAGAAAGATCCATGCTAAATGGAAGTATAAAGTATAGGTACTTTCATGCCTCAGAGATTCCATTCATAATTTATCAAAATTAGAATATTCAGAGTTATCGAATATAACACTTAGTTTATTTAGATCTTTACAATAGTATATGCAGTATTGTGAAGGGTAGGAAAGAGAAGTAAACAAAATGTGAAAAAGGGTGAATAAGATGTGAAAAAAGTAGTAGTGAGAGAAGATAAAAAAGTTAAGTGAAGAGTTACTAATAAGAAAGACGTATCAAAATCCATATTATATAATATATGTTCCTCATTATTAAACTTCTTAGAGAAATTTCACTACTATAATGGAATCATATCGTTATTCCATAGTTCACTTATTTAAATGGAGAATAGAAATTTTATGAATTTTCTATCGCCTCAAAAAGGGAACGAAGCAAAATTAAGAAATTAAGTTAGTTTTATTATTATTACTATTACTACTACTACTACTATTATTATTTCATAATAAAATTGATTTTGTATTTCCATTTATTATTAGAAGTAATTTCTAAAACTTTAACAGCATAGATTTATATACCACCAATAGCGGGAATTAATACTAGTAGTAGTAGTGGTAGTAGTAGTAGTAGTAGCAATAATAATAGAACCTAAGAGAAATCACTAAAACTTGTAACTTAAGAAGTTTTAGTTTTTTGATATACTGATTCATGTAAGCTCAAAGTCAAACCATCATTGACTTATATACAAAGGAATACGACTCAGTCAGAAAGATTTTATTAGTTGTGGAAGAGATGAATACAGATTTATGTAAAAGGGAATTGAGATTAAGCGGAGGATATCTTTACATATGGGAGTAAAAGTTATAGAAAATAGAAATTTTCATAAGAGGAATTTCTAAAAAACAGAAATAAGTTTTTACAAGTATAAAATTGAAGATGAAATTTTTTTTTTTTAACTAATTACTTATTGTTTTGAATAAGTGAAGTGAAAATATTATAATTTCCAGTGTAGAACGGATACGGAATAAAGAGAAATAATACGAGAATTAAAAAATATACAATATATACTTATTATGTGACTTCTTAGTCAATTAAGTGTATAGATTCACTAAAATTAGATATTTCTATTATATAAATAATATATTTTTTTTATTGGATTTATTTTTATCAATTATTTGACTATTCTTAGAATTACTTTTTATACAATACATTTAATAAAACTTAATTTTTTAGAAATTCATTTTTATTAGTTTGACAAAATACCCTCATAATCAAATAAACATATTTAATATAATCAAGTTTACCTACTATTTTCAAGTTTACTTATCGTTCTTTCTACTTCTCATTCTTCATGAAGAGTCGAATTTTTTAGAGTCAATTCATGGAATCGGGATTGACGGGGCTTGAACCCGCAACTTCCGCCTTGACAGGGCGGTACTCTAACCAGTTGAACTACAATCCCAATTAATACAATTTGTATTATTTTAAGATATGTAAAGGCTACATGTCAAACCACTATTATTTTTTCTTCGTTTACCAAATAAAGAAAATAATTGTCGAGTATTGAAAAAAAAAAGTGATACAAAATGGTAATAATGGAGTGGGAATAATAATTATTATGTGGAAAAAGACTTCAAACTGGGTCGAGCTGGATTTGAACCAGCGTAGGCACTGCCAGCGGATTTACAATCCGTCCCCATTAACCACTCGAGCATCGACCCGAAAAAAGAAATACAAATTTAATTTTTTTTTTTTTCTGTTACTCTACCCCACAGTGACATAATCTACACCTATTATCGGATATGGAAATGATTATAGATACTTCTCATTATTCCTGAAATTGCTGTAGTACCCCCAGGGGAATTCGAATCCCCGTCGCCTCCTTGAAAGAGAGGTGTCCTAGGCCACTAGACGATGGGGGCTTTATTCTTTTATTTATATTACTCGAATAACCTTTCACTGTCAATAGTTTACTTTAGTTATGTTTTTATTTTAGAATTAGTAAATAAGAACTTTTGTTTCTATTTTCTAAACTTGATTAAAATTTTCTTAGTTACTTCATTTTCTTCTCGAAGATTCACCTTATAAAAATCAATTTTAGTTTTTAATTGAAGAAAGAGATTGTTAAGCATAAGGATTCGAGAATAAAAAGATGGGGAATTCTATTTAATTGTATACAAAGAAATACATCTTAATATAATATGATAATAATATGATAATATTATAGATATATGTAATATCGTCTATTATAAATACTATAAAAGATATATAGATAATATTTTTTATTTATATGAAATTTTTTATGATGGGAGAAATTACTACGAGTATTCCTGTGTATGAAGTTTCCAAATCACTAGGTAATTTAAAAGTTCCGGATCGAGTAAGTTTATATGTTCGTAAAGTTTCTTTGGTAGCTTTTTCAGGTCCCTCAGGTTCAGGAAAATCAAGTTTGTTACGAATAATAGCGGGTCTTGACAGTCCTGATTACGGAAGTGTATGGTTGCATGGTACAGATATGACTAATACTTCTACTTAATATCGACACATGGCTTTTGTTTCTCAACATTATGCTCTTTCCAAAAATATGACTGTTTATGAAAATACTTCTTTTGGACTTCGTTTAAGAGGATTTTCCTACCAGAAAATTAGAAATAAAGTAAATGATTTGTTAGATTGTCTTTGAATTCCAGACATTGTGTCTGAGTATCCGGGAAAATTATCAGGGGGACAGAAACAACGTGTTGCTCTTGCTAGAAGTCTGGCTATTAAATCAGATTTTCCTTCACCGGACGAGCCTTTTGGAGCCTCAGATGGAGAATTGTGAAGACACCTTAGTAAATGGTTAAAGCGTTACTTGAAAGACAATGGAATTACAACAATTATGGTTACTCATGATTAAAAAGAAGTTATTTCTATGGCTGACGAAATTGTGGTTTTGAAGCAAGGTCGTTTCTTGCAACAAGGAAGATCCAAAAATCTTTATGATGAACCAATTGATTATTTTGTTGGTATTTTTCCAGGATCATTCATTGAATTTCCTCAATTAGAAGAATCTTTGGATGCTCCACTTGGTAGTAGTAGTAGTAGTAGTAGTAGTACTAAAAAATCCATGGAAAAAGATTTCACGCCATTTATTCCTGATCTAATATGGTCTCAAATATTTACTAATCAATCGATACATCACTATCATTTTTTTCTAAGACTTCATGAACTGTATCTAGAATCTCAAATAGATTTGAAAGCAATACCTGTTCAAATAAAAAAAATTATTTATAAAAGGACTTTCGTTCAATTAGATTTATCTATAACTCCTTCTTCATGGAACATTACTATTCCCATAGGTTATCAAGCCTTTTGAAAATTAAATATTCAATCTTTCGTGCAGAAGCTCTATATAAAGCCTAGAAATCAAGTTTATTTACGGGCTTATCCCAAGAAAAAAAACATCATTAGTAAACAAATCTAATTTTTTATTATTAATATATCAATATCTGATTGCTTATTATTCATATATAAGCATCCCCTTCTATTTAAGGAAGAAAAAGGCTTTCTTTGCTATTTTTGCTTTCTGTAGAAAATCTTAGGAAAGGTTAAGGAAAAAAGAGTCAAAAACTATTTAGTTTAACAAATGTGAAAAAAAAATATATATATATATATATGTATATATATATATATATATCATATCATAGTTCATGTTATGGAATTATTTCACTAATTTATCCTATATGAATAATAATTGCATCGTTTAGTCAAATTTTGGCTGATATAGATTACTGAGTGAAAACTGAGTTCTTTTTACCTATATCTTAAAAATCTCTCTTCATTATAAATCTATTCTTCTTTTTTAATTACATTAAGTTTATACCTTTTAGACTTTAAATTAGGATTTAACCAATTAATGAGTTATATATTTTAATCTCTGAATCAATAACTTCAGTCAAACTGGGTACCATATTATTAGTGTCTGATAAGAATAATTTAGCAAGTTCTGAATCACAATTAATAACCCAATGAAAAATACCAGAGAGATCTTGGGCAAACTTTCCTTCCCATAGATGAAATTATAGCTAATTATTTGAAAGCTTTAATAAATCTAAGCGATAATTTAAAAGAAGAATTGAAACAAGTCTTACTAAGAAACATCCTTAATATACATAAGTATGGGGCAATTCCATTTTTATATGAAGAAATGGGAACATCTCCAAAGCTTTTACCTGTATCATATGGAAAAAGTTTGAATAATTGCAAGTCTATCCTTAGAAAACTAATTTAAACTTATCTTAGTACAATAGAAGTTGGCGAAAAAAAGAGTTATTGTCGATTTAGATTTAACAAGTTGTTACACGTCAATACTTATTGACCTCTATCCTAAAAAACTAGAATCTATCCAACTAGCAAATGAAGGTAAAGGGTTTATGAGATTTATTAAAACAAGAATTTGAAAGAAATGGTAAAGGACACGTATATAATAAAAGAGCTGTAAAAATATGTACTTATTCCTCTTTCTTTTCAGGAAAAAAAAAAAATAGGGCAATAATACAAGGAATTTTAGATCAATTTAGAAAGGATATAGGATTAACTCCTACAGAATTTAGATAAAATGAGGACTATGAATATTTCCATACTATAGCGAGAAATAAGCTAGAAATATCTGAACAAAATATTTTATCTAATTTAACAAAAATATATAATGAAAATATAAATTTAAATAAACAAATTAATTATCTTTCAAATATTGCAAAAATGAAAGAAGAAGAACTAAAAAAATTAACCCTTTCTAAGGCTCGCAAGAAAGCTTTAAAAAGACCTTTAAGAGATGTTATTTCTTATGAAGAGTTTAAATTCATTTTAGGTTCTTTAAAAAGAGATACTTATAAAGAAAGTAGGTGCTGATTGGCTCTAACTATATTATATATAACAAGTCTTAGAGTTTTAAACTTGCTTTTGCTTAAAGTTTAGCATATTGAAAACTTACTAAAGAATATTCCTATAATTATACCTTTAATAAAAAGAATAAATTCTCGTCATCTTATAGAAATTGATTCTTTGAGTTATAAGTTGTTAAGTAATAGATCTTATGACTTTTTTGTGTTATCAAAAATAAAAGGCTCTGGTGACTTTATTTTGACTAGAAATTAAAAATGAAATGAATCAGAATCCAATTGAAATATAGTTAATAAACCTTTAAATAGGGTTACCTTTAACCTTTAATAGTGAATTAAATAAAATTTTTAAAAAAGTTTCTTTCAATTTGGGTAAACATATAAGAACTCATAGTTTTCGAGCTACCTTTATAACTGATTTGTTAGAAGGTGGTATCGGTATTGATAAAGTTAAAGCTGTTGTTGGCCACAAAGATATTAAATCAACTTTTATTTATAGCAGATCAGGTTTCTGTAAAAAAGAAAATAAAAGGATATTAAGTTTATTAAGTAACCAAAGAAATAAATACATTAGATCAAATTAATTATATTGAAATATTCAAAATTATCACAGAAATATTAATGATTTACCTTATATTATATTAATAAAATAGTAAAATTCATAACATGACTTTATTTATTTATTATAATATAAGGTATAATATATAATGAATTTTTTTATATATTTATTAAATAAATAAATCTACTAAATTCAAATTTCATTAATTAATTGAAATAAACCGTCACCATTATCACTTTTTTAAGAAATGAGATGAAAAGTCCTGTGATTTATAATTAGTAACAGTACTTTTAAATAATGTTCATTTTTTATTACATTTTTAAAAAGTACTTGTAATCATATATAAACTAGTAGAAAATCTAATTACTTTACTATTAATTTAATTTAGTTGAATAATCCTGTCAAAAAGAGGAAATGTAGAAGGCAAATTACCTTGAACCTCTGGTTGAGTGATAATTTCTCTTTCTCTGGTTCTTTTTAATACTTGTTTTTGTTGATTAATGATTATAGCAATAAAAGATACTACTTTTTTAATATCATTCTTAATTTATCGTAAATTTTCTGATATATAATTTACACTTGTTTTTAAATCATTTGAGTTAATAAATTACAGCAATTTGAAAAATTGATAAAATTGCTAAGGAATAAAGTCCTGCATACTTTGTTTTCACTATGAATTTTGAAAAAAGTAGTGTAAATTGAAATAAGTCCTGTGACGATTGTGACGGTTTTTTAACTAATTTATTTCAATATATATAAATAAATAATTATATATTTATTTCTTTAATTATTTAATTAATTATAATTAAGATCTATTACATAACAAACTATAACTAAAAGAATCAATTTCTATAAGATGACGAGGATTTCCATTTTTAATGAGAGGTTTAGTTATAGATATACCCTTTAGTAAGTTTTCAACATGCTAAACTTTAAGTAAAAGTAAGTTTAAAACTCTAAGACTTGTTATATATAAAAGAGTTAAAGCCAATCAGTACCTACCTTCTTTATAAGCATCTTTCAATAAAACACCTAATATTTTGTCAAACTCTTCGGAAGAAATGGCATCCCTCAGAAGTCTTTTCGTAGCATTTCTACGAGCCTTTGAGAGGTTTAGTCTCTTTTTTTCAGTTCCTCTCTATCCCTGGCAATTTTTGAAAGATAATCGATTTATATCTTTAAGTTTTTATTCTCATTATATATATCTGCTAGAATAGAATGGATATTTTTCTTTTATCAGATAATTCTTGATTTTCTCTCCAACTGAGAAAGAACTTAAACAAACCCTGGGGTTTCTTTTGACTTGGGGCCTATTTCTGAAGATAATAAGTCATTACTAATTTTTCTTGATATAATATCGTATATTTCTTCTTCCATAACATTTATATACATTTATATTTACAATTGAATAGTTGCAATCGACCTTTTGCAACTACCGCAAATTAATCTATTTTCATAGAAATAGTTTTTCAAATAAACCTTCGGAACCTTCAGAACCTTTATAGGAATAGTTGAAATAAATCTTCAATTACTATTGAAATTACTAAATAGTTTCCATAAACCTGCAGAACCTAAAAAAAGAAATAGTTGAAATAAATCTGTAGAACTTGCAGTGAAAATTTCAGAACCTGCAGTGCAAAACCTTCCATAAACCTTCAATTATTACGGAAAAACTATGAAATAGTTGAAATAAACCTGCCTGCAAAACCTGCAGAACCTTCAATTACTATTGAAACTACTAAATAGTTAGAATAGACCTGCATAACTTGCACAACCTTCACGACAAGGAACTTGATCGATTTATATATAAAGTCAAGGAATTTGGAAATAAATTAATGAGGAAGAATTAACTAGTCGTAATTAATAGAATATTAACAAGAACTAAGTTGACAATTCAAATTTTTCATTTCAAACTATATGAAATTCTCTAGTAGTTCGTCATTCACTGCCCTTTTAACTCAGTGGTAGAGTAACGCCATGGTAAGGCGTAAGTCATCGGTTCGAATCCGATAAAGGGCTCATAAATTAAGAAATGATTTAAGGAGTAGAAGGATTATAAAAATAAAATAGGATTAATGATAATAAATTTCAGAGTTATTGGTCAAAAATGAATTTCTTTCTCCCACTCAATCTTTCTTTTCCTTCCTCACTTTTTTCCTCTCCCCTATGAAAAAAAAAAATAAATTTCATGAAAATTTTTAGATATTTCTTCTTCCCACAAAAATTTCGTGAAAAAAAAGAGTATCCTATATGTAATATTTTATTCATTTCAGATTTCTTTAATCTTGTATTCTGTTAGATTTTTATTGGTCAAACCTAGAAATTGGAGTAGGAGAGATTAATAAAGGAAAGTAGTGTTGGTAAACCTGACTCATTATTCCTTGAATAAATTAGCTATTCTGATATTAGGGTTTACCAGCAAAGATAATATAAAATATTCTTAAGTAATGTTCTATTTCTAATCAATCATTAATAATAAATCAATTTTTGAATAGTGGTTTGTCTAAGTTTCTAAATATAAGTTACTTGGGATAGAAGTGAAAAAGTGAAATTAGATACTGAAAAATAGAAGTATAGTTTGAATTATTCAATAATATAGTAATTAACTTTTTCATTTTTCCACCTTACTCATATTCATTATCCTCTTTTTGAATAATAACAAATATAGATTTCTTCTAAACAAAAGATAAATCTAACAAATATTTGATAAAAAATAGGAATTCTATCTATAAAGAAGGGAATAAAAGCTTTTTAGTTTTCTACTATGATGATAGAGTGAAAAAAAAAAATAAAAAAATTTTTTGGAAATAACTTTTGGATTTTCTTTTACATTTATGTTATACAATATTAGATTCTACGTAAAGTTGGATGTTTATTTATATAGGAAATAAAAATACAAAAAAATATAGATATACTTTTCTTTTGGAATGATAATATTTTAAATAACTAATATTAAGTTAGAGGGATGTTAAGAAAATAAGTTATATAAGATAAGAAAAGGATAGATTCAAAAACAGAAAAGAACTTATCAATTAAAGATATATATATATATCTTTTTTTTCTCGTTTTTAAATTGCATAGCTTTCCTATTAGATATTCGGAATCAGAGACTGAATAAAATTATAAAGTATTTATATAATTATTGATAATTGATTATTGAGATTAATAGAAAAGTATTAGCTTCATGAATCAAATTAAATTAAATCAAGTAGGGTTTTAAAGAGAAAGAGTTTTTCGAAAGAGAGGACTATAAAGAAAACATTTATCAATTTCAAATCATTGCATTTGAAGGGATGGGGTGCTTAAAAAAGGTTAAAGTAGTTGATTAGGGGAATAACTATGACTATAGCCATTGGAAAGTCTTCTGAAGAACCAAAAGGTTTATTTGATAGTATGGATGACTGGTTAAGAAGAGATTGCTTCGTATTTGTAGGTTGGTCCGGCTTATTGCTGTTTCCTTGTGCTTATTTTGCTTTAGGTGGATGGTTTACAGGTACGACTTTCGTAACTTCACGGTATACTCATGGATTAGCTAGTTCTTACTTAGAGGGCTGTAATTTCTTGACCGCCGCGGTTTCTACCCCTGCTAATAGTTTAGCACATTCTCTATTGCTTCTATGGGGTCCTGAAGCACAAGGAGATTTCACTCGTTGGTGCCAACTAGGCGGTCTATGGACCTTTGTGGCTCTCCATGGTGCTTTTGGTTTAATAGGCTTCATGTTATGCCAATTCGAACTAGCTAGATCTGTGTAATTACGTCCTTATAATGCCATTGCATCTTCTGGTCCAATTGCAGTTTTTGTTTCCGTATTCTTGATCTATCCTTTGGGTCAGTCTGGTTGGTTTTTTGCACCCAGTTTCGGTGTAGCAGCTATCTCTCGATTCATTCTTTTCTTCTAAGGTTTCCATAACTGGACTTTAAACCCGTTTCATATGATGGGAGTTGCTGGAGTTTTAGGTGCTGCTTTATTATGTGCTATTTATGGGGCTACAGTGGAGAATACTTTGTTTGAGGATGGTGATGGTGCAAATACATTCCGTGCTTTCAACCCAACTCAATCTGAAGAAACTTATTCTATGGTAACTGCTAATAGATTTTGGTCTCAGATCTTCGGTGTTGCTTTCCCTAACAAGCGTTGGTTACACTTTTTCATGTTATTCGTACCAGTAACTGGTTTATGGATGAGTGCTATTGGAGTCGTTGGTTTAGCCTTAAACTTACGAGCATATGATTTTGTATCTCAAGAGATTCGTGCAGCGGAGGATCCTGAATCTGAAACTTTCTACACTAAAAATATTCTTCTGAATGAAGGTATTCGTGCTTGGATGGCGGCTCAAGATCAGCCTCATGAAAACCTTGTATTCCCTGAGGAGGTATTACCCTGTGGAAACGCTCTTTAATGGAACTTTAGCTTTGGGTGGTCGTGATCAAGAAACCACTGGTTTCGCTTGGTGGGCTGGTAATGCTCGACTTATCAATTTATCTGGTAAATTATTAGGTGCTCATGTAGCTTATGCTGGCTTGATAGTTTTTTGGGCTGGAGCGATGAATCTATTTGAAGTGGCTCACTTTGTACCGGAAAAACCCATGTATGAGCAGGGATTAATTTTATTGCCGCATCTAGCTACTTTAGGGTGGGGTGTAGGTCCCGGTGGAGAAGTTATCGATACTTTTCCATACTTCGTATCTGGTGTACTCCATTTAATTTCGTCCGCAGTTTTAGGTTTCGGAGGTATCTATCATTCTCTTATTGGACCAGAAACCTTAGAAGAATCTTTTCCATTCTTTGGTTATGTATGGAAAGATAAGAATAAAATGACTACTATTCTAGGTATTCATCTTGTTTTACTAGGTCTTGGTGCTTCTCTCCTGGTATTCAAGGCTTCATTTTTCGGAGGTGTATACGATACCTGGGTTCCTGGTGGTGGAGATGTAAGAGAAATCACAAATCTTACACTTAGTCCGAGTATTATTTTTGGGTATTTACTCAAGTCACCTTTTGGTGGAGAGGGATGGATTGTTAGTGTGGATAATTTGGAAGATATAATCGGCGGACATGTTTGGTTAGGCTTGATTTGTATCCTAGGTGGTATCTGGCATATCTTGACCAAACCCTTTGCGTGGGCCCGCCGTGCTTTAGTATGGTTCGGAGAAGCCTATCTATCTTATAGTTTAGGCGCTATTTCTGTTTTTGGTTTCATTGCTTGTTGCTTTGTTTGGTTTAATAACACAGCTTATCCTAGTGAATTTTATGGTCCTACTGGTCCAGAAGCTTCTCAAGCTCAAGCTTTTACTTTTTTGGTTAGAGACCAACGCCTCGGAGCTAATGTAGGTTCTGCCCAAGGACCTACCGGTTTAGGTAAATATCTTATGCGCCCTCCTACTGGAGAAATCATTTTTGGAGGAGAAACAATGCGCTTTTGGGATCTCCGTGCTCCATGGTTGGAACCTCTAAGAGGTCCCAATGGCTTAGATTTGAGTAAGTTGAAGCAAGATATACAGCCCTGGCAGGAGTGACGTTCCGCAGAATATATGACTCATGCTCCTTTGGGTTCTTTGAATTCTGTAGGTGGAGTAGCTACTGAAATTAATGCAGTAAACTATGTTTCTCCCCGTAGTTGGTTAGCCACCTCTCATTTTGTATTGGGATTCTTTTTTTTCGTAGGTCACTTGTGGCACGCCGGGAGAGCACGTGCAGCTGCAGCTGGATTCGAAAAAGGGATTGATCGTGATTCCGAACCTGTTCTTTCTATGACACTTCTTAACTAGGAATTGGAAAGATAGAAGGAAAAGTTAAGCAATATCTTTATTACCCTTTATCTTCCTCTAATTTTTCATTCTACGGTATATTGGCTCGGCTGAATAGCCGAGCTATCGAATTATTAATATGATAATTTAGACTAATTTTTTGAGCAAGACTTTTAAGTAGGAGGAGAGAGAGGGATTCGAACCCTCGATAGTTTGATAAACTATACCGATTTTCAAGACCGGAGCTATAAACCACTCAGACATCTCTCCTAAAAAAACCAACTTTACTTTTATTTTTTAAGAAATACTACTATACAAGTAAAGAGGGAAATGAATTACAAAAATTCATATTAAAAATTGAACTACATATTTTCATATTAAAAATTTCATTTTTCTTTTTATACCTCTTAATTAACAATTGAAATTATTTATGATATGAATAAAAAAGATTGAACCTTCTTTTGCACTTTTACATCTCTTAGATTGGATATCCTTAGAAACTAAGAGATACATAAATATAAAAGAATGATATTGAATCTTTCTTAATGGTGGATTCGCTTCAGTAAGTAAGATTTTCTCAAATGGAAATCGGATAGTGTAATATGTATAATAGTAATATATTCTATTAGTTAAAAACTTGGGGAATCATAATTATGACTATTGCTTTTCAGTTGGCTGTGTTTGCATTAATTGCCACTTCATTCCTCCTAGTAATTGGTGTGCCTGTTGTACTTGCTTCTCCTGATGGTTGGTCGAGTAGCAAAAATGCTGTATTTTCAGGTGCTTCGTTATGGATTGGATTAGTCTTCTTGGTAGGTATTCTCAACTCGTTTATATCTTAGTTTTTCTGGTAGGTATTCCTAACTCGTTCATATCTTAGTTTCTCTCAATACTCTCCAGTTTTGGTTCTCTCTTCTTCTCCGTAGTTACTTCACCATAGGTTCTAAAATCTATTTCACACAAGTTCCAAGGTACTAAATAGGTTTTTCTTAGAGAAGGTAAGGGAGAAAAGTCTTTCAATATTTTCTTTCTTTTATAAATAGAGAAATAATTTGAATTTGAAATTTCAATAAATTGAATTTCAAATTCAAAAAATATTTTGATTATATAAGAAATTTGATTATATGTAAGTCCATATTTTATACTATACATAGAATATTTTTCTAAATTTGCGCGGGTATGGTTTAATGGTAAAATTCTTCCTTGCCAAGGAAGAGATGCGGGTTCGATTCCCGCTACCCGCCTCTTGAAAGATTGAGATATAAAAAAAGATTGGTATATTAGTTATAGTTAGTTGTAACTACAACTAATACTACTTCTGTAATAGTGTAACTTTAAAGATAAAGAAGTCTTTTTCTTTTTCTTTTTATGAAAAAATTTGATATTTAACTTTTCTCTAGTGGATCCAAAATCTTTTTTAGAGATTGCTCCTTTTCGTCATTATTAAGTATTATTCAGATTATTAAATAACTATCTATATGATCTATATTGTAGAAATAGAAGAGAAAAAAAAAAATGAGTCTATGAATATCTAAAAAATGAAGTTATCTTTCTTCTCTTCAGATTTCTATAGCTTTTTCATTTTGGCGGAGACAGGATTTGAACCCGTGACCTCAAGGTTATGAGCCTTGCGAGCTACCAGGCTGCTCTACCCCGCGCCGTGCTACAAAATATTGAAATGGAAAAAAGTACTCGAAACAAGCGATATTGAAATTATCAAAGAAAAATCCCTTACCTTATCTATAATCTATAAAATTGATCATTTCATCCCTACTTAACTTGTTCAAAATTCTTTCTTTACCAACTGGCTTTCGTTACTCCAAATAATAAACATGCATGAATCATCTCACGTGGTATATGTCTAGATAAATTAAAATCACGATAATTGGCTCTAGGTCTTCCGGTTAAGAAACAACGACGATGAATACGAGTAGGTGTACTATTACGTGGTAGAGATTGTAATTGCTTTTGGATTTCCCACTTTTTATCTATAGATAAAGTTTGGCTCATCTCTTCTTTCAAATATTTACGAAAAGCCTGGTACTTCTGCTTCGATTTTTCTCTCTTTTTCTCCCTCTGAATAAGACTTTTTTTTGCCATAATTCTCTTCTTTTGTTAATTAATAGAAAATTCGGATGAGATTCCTCAATTTTTTTTCTTCCAATCATTCCGCGTAAAGCCTATCCTCCACTTGAAGCGAAGGATAGGCCTTATCCAGTACTCATTACTCAATAGTGACTAACCAGATTTACCTGATGTGGAAGCAATTAAGAAAGCAGCATAAGTAGAGATATAGCCTACAGGGAAATGTGTTAATCCAACTAATCGTGCTTGAACAATAGAAAGAGCTACTGGTTTATCTCTCCAACGTACCAAATTAGCTAAAGGCGTACGCTCATGAGCCCATGTTAGAGTTTCAATGAGTTCTTGCCAATACCCACGCCATGAAATAAGGAACATGAATCCAGTAGCCCAAACAAGATGTCCAAATAGAAACATCCATGCCCATACAGATAAACTATTCATACCAAATGGGTTATATCCATTAATAAGTTGTGAAGAATTTAACCATAGGTAGTCTCTCAACCATCCCATCAAATAAGTAGAAGATTCATTGAACTGAGCTACATTTCCTTGCCATAGGGTGATATGTTTCCAATGCCAGTAAAAGGTGACCCATCCAATCATGTTTAACATCCAAGAAACAGCTAAATAAAAAGCATCCCAGGCTGAAATATCACAAGTACCACCTCTTCCTGGACCATCACAAGGAAAACTATAACCAAATTCTTTTTTATCAGGCATTAGCTTGGATCCCCGTGCATCCAAAGCACCTTTCACTAAAATTAGTGTTGTCGTATGCAAGCCCAAAGCAATAGCATGGTGAACCAAAAAGTCACCAGGACCAATAGTTAAGAATAGTGAATTACTATTATTATTGGTAGCATCTAACCAACCAGGTAACCATATGCTTTGACCAGCATTGAAAGCTGGACTATCCGCTGAAGATAGAAGTAGATCAAACCCATATAGAGTCTTACCATGGGCAGATTGTATCCATTGAGCAAATACAGGCTCGATTAAGATTTATTTTTCTGGGGTACCAAAGGCAAGCATAACATCATTATGGACATAGAGTCCCAAGGTATGGGAACCCAAAAATAAACTAGCCCAACTTAAATGAGATATAATAGCTTCTTTATGCTCTAACATTCACGCTAAAACATTATCTTTATTTTGTTCTGGATTATAGTCTCTAATGAAAAAGATAGCTCCATGAGCGAAAGCGCCTGTCATAATAAACCCTGCAATATATTGATGATGAGTATACAACGCAGCTTGGGTGGTGAAGTCTTGTGCTATATATGCATAAGAAGGTAAAGAATACATATGTTGAGCTACTAAGGAGGTAATAACTCCAGTAGAAGCTAAAGCAAGACCCAGTTGAAAATGAAGGGAATTATTGATAGTATCATAAAGACCCTTATGTCCTCGACCTAAACGACCTCCTGGAGGAGTATGCGTTTCTAAAATTTCTTTTATGCTATGCCCAATCCCAAAATTGGTTCTATACATGTGACCAGCAATAATAAAAACAACTGCAATAGCTAAATAATGATGAGCAATATCAGTTAACCATAAACTTTGGGTTTGTGGATGGAATCCGCCAATGAATGTTGGAATAGCTGTACCTGCTCCTTGAGAAGTACTGAACAAATGACTACTTGAATCAGCATTTTCAGCATAAATACCCCATTGACCTTCAAAAAAAGGTTTTAACCCTTGAGGATGTGGTAATGCGGTTAATAGATTATCCCATCTTACATGCTCACCCCTTGATTCAGGAATAGCTACATGTATTAAATGTCCTGCCCAGGCTAAAAAACTTACTCCAAAAAGTCCTGACAAGTGGTGATTGGGACGAGACTCAGCATTCTTAAACCATGAAACACTTGGTTTCCATTTAGGTTGTAGGTGTAACCAACCCGCTATTAAAAAAACAGCAGCAAGGAATAACAGAAAAAGAGCTCCAATATAAAGATCTTGAATGGTGCGCAAGCCAATTATATACCACCATTAATAGACCCCAGAATAAGCAATATTAACGGGACCTAAAGCTCCTCCTCAAGTAAAGGCTTCTACAGCTGGTTCACCAAAATGGGGATCCCAAATAGCATGAGCGATTGGTCTTACATGTAAAGGGTCTTGTACCCACGCCTCGAAATTACCCTGCCAAGCGACATGAAATGAATTACCAGAGGTCCATAAAAAAATGATGGCTAATTGACCGAAATGAGAAGCAAAAATCTTTTAATAAAGACGCTCTTCAGTAATATTATCATGACTCTCAAAGTCATGTGCGGTAGCAATACCGAACCAGATACGACGGGTAGTCGGGTCTTGAGATAGACCCTGGCTGAATTTTGGGAATCTTGATGCCATAATGCTTTTCAAATCCTCCTAGCCATTATCCTACTGCAATAATTCTTGCTAGAAAGAATGCCCATGTTGTGGCAATCCCACCTAGAAGGTAGTGAGCTACTCCTACAGCACGTCCTTGTACAATACTCAAGGCTCTAGGCTGGATAGCAGGAGCAACTTTTAGTTTATTGTGAGCCCAGACAATGGATTCAATGAGTTCCTGCCAGTATCCGCGACCACTAAATAAGAACATTAAACTGAAAGCCCAAACAAAATGAGCTCCTAAAAATAAGGGACCATACGCAGATAATGAAGAACCGTAGGATTGGATTACTTAAGCGGCCTGTGCCCATAGAAAGTCGCGAAGCCATCCATTGATAGTTATTGAACTTTGTGCAAAGTTTCCCCCTGTAATATGAGTGACTACTCCCTGGTTACTCAAACTACCCCAAACATCTGATTGCATTTTCCAACTGAAGTGAGAAGTAACCACAGAAATTGCATTGTACATCCAGAATAAACCTAAAAAAACATGATCCCAAGCAGAAACTTGACATGTTCCTCCTCTTCCAGGTCCGTCACAAGGAAAACGAAAACCAAGATTAGCTTTGTCAGGTATTAAGCGAGAGCTACGAGCAAATAAGACACCTTTCAGTAATATCAAAACAGTTACATGGATAGTAAAAGCATGAATATGGTGCACTAAGGAATCTGCAGTTCCTAGAGAAATTGGTAACAAAGCTACTTTACCGCCTACTGCTACTAAATCACCACCTCCCCAAGTTAAACTGGTACTCGCTGTTGCATTGGGAGCCGTTAAATTAGGTGCTAAAACATGAGTGTTCTGCACCCATTGAGCAAAAATGGGTTGTAGTTGTATAGCTGTATCTGAGAACATGTCTTCGGGACGTCCCAAAGCACTCATAGTATCATTATGGATGTATAAGCCGAAACTATGAAAACCTAAAAAAATACATGCCCAGTTGAGATGTGATATGATTGCATCACGATGTCTAAGAACGCGATCCAGTAAATTATTATACTGGCTAGTTGGATCATAATCTCTCACCATAAAAATAGCTGCGTGTGCGGCAGCGCCAACTATAGTAAATCCACCAATCCACATATGATGTGTAAAAAGGGAGAGTTGAGTACTATAGTCAATAGCTAAGTATGGATACGGAGGCATGGAATACATGTAGTGAGCCACTATAATAGTTAGAGAACCCAACATAGCTAGGTTAAGGGCTAATTGGGCATGCCATGAAGTGGTTAAGATCTCATAAAGACCTTTATGACCTTCACCTGTAAAAGGACCTTTATGAGCTTCCAAAATTTCCTTTATACTATGTCCAATACCCCAATTAGTTCTATACATATGACCAGCTACTAGGAAAACAACTGCAATGGCTAAATGATGATGTGCAGTATCAGTCAGCCATAAACCACCCGTTACTGGATTTAATCCTCCACGAAAGGTTAGAAAATCTGAATATTCTGACCAATTTAAAGTGAAAAATGGAGTTAATCCTTTAGCGAAACTGGGAAAAAGTTGAGCTAAGAGGTCACGATTCAAAATAGATTCATGAGGAAGAGGTATTTCTTTAGGATCTATTCCGGCATCTAAAAGTTCATTTATGGGTAAAGAAACGTGTACTTGATGTCCTGCCCAAGCTAAAGAACCTAGTCCCAATAACCCAGCTAGATGGTGATTCAACATAGATTCTACATCTTGAAACCAAACTAATTTGGGAGCAGCTTTATGATAGTGAAACCAACCAGCAAAAAGCATTAATGCCGCGAAGATCAATCCACCAATTGCAGTAGAATAAAGTTGTAATTCACTAGTTATTCCAGATGCTCGCCAAATTTGGAAAAAACCAGAGGTTATTTATATTCCTTGAAAACCACCACCTACGTCTCCATTCAAAATTTCTTGACCTACTATTGGCCAAACAACTTGGGCACTAGGTTTAATGTGAGTAGGATCACCTAACCATGCTTCATAATTGGGGAATCTGGCCCCATGGAAATACATTCCACTCAACCAAATAAAAATGATGGCTAATTAACCAAAGTGAGCACTAAAAACTTTGCGAGAAACTTCTTCTAAATCATTAGTATGGCTATCGAAATCATGAGCATCAGCATGTAGATTCCAAATCCAAGTAGTGGTACTAGGACCTTTAGCCAAAGTCCTTGAAAAATGTCCAGGTTTAGCCCATTTCTCAAAAGAGGTTTTTACAGGATCCTTCTCCACTACAATCTTGACTTCTGGTTCCGGTGAACGAATGGTCATCGATATTATCCTCCTTTCAGACGAGGCATGGAAAAGACCGCCAACAATAATTGGTGAACCTCTAAGAGATGTAAGTTTTCCAAACTTTCTTTCTCTCTTCTCTCTGTATGTCACTGGAACAACTGTGATACAGAGGTTACCAAAGGCAAGTATTCATTTTTATTATGACACATCTCAAAGGTGCTTAATGGACCATTATTCTGAGAGAGAATTTCTAATTATATATCTTACAAAAGAAAAGTCTCTTGAAATTCTTCATTTCTCTGTATTACTGAAGAATACTATCTTTATTGAAAAATCTAGACTTTTCTTCTTCTTCTTTAAAGTACCACGTATACTATGATGAATGAAGAATTTTAAGATGTATCTATAAAAGAATGACAAGAAAATTGACCATTTTTTATCAATATATATTGATATTTTTTCTTTCTAAATAGAGATAGAAGTGATAAAAATGTGATAAATGAAGAAACGAATAATTTTTATTATTAAACCAAATTTGATTTTGGAACGTCCTTTTATTTGATTTTGGAACGTCCTGTAATTCTTAGCCAATTCTGTGCTTCGATATAATTACTTAGAGCTAGCGATATCACTTTTTTCCAATAATCAGCAGCTTAATCAAACCAGACTTCGCAAGTTTCAGGATCTCCTTCCTCAATGGCTTGCTCTCCTCGGTCAAGGTAGGTTTAACCATAAAGACATTTCTCCTCCTAGAACCGTACGTGAGAGTTTCCTATCTCATGCAGCTCAATTAACTATTATTGAAATTTCTAATACACCTAAATAACTCTATAAAGAGTAAAATAAAAAAAAATTTTTATATTATTTAGATAATTGAAGGAACTGAAAAAAGTTAATAAAACAAGTTTCAAACTTAATTTGAAAGAAAAAATTAAGATTTTATCTTTTCTCCTACCAGCGGAAGAGATTAAATTTGAAAAACAAAAATATATTTCAAGAAAAAATTCAAGAAAAAACTTCATTTTTTAACTCAATTTCTTCTTAAGTGGTAACTACCTTACTATCTTACTTTTACAGAGAAATCTTCTCTATATTCCTTTGATATAAATCTATTTATAGGTATCTCTATCCTTAGGATCTGATACTACACCGCTGCCTAGTAACTCATTCAAGTCAAACTTATTACATAAGTTGATTCTTCATTTTTCAAATTAGACAGATCTTATTGTGCTAACTTAAACTTCCAATAATTTATCTTTACGGTACTTTATTCATCAGTTTAATCATATTATCCGTAGGATATATAGGCTTTACTTCTTTCTCTCACGCACAAGCTTTTATAAAATTTTTTTCCTCCACAGCTATTAGAATACTATTATTCAACAGTAAATATGTGGAAAGCCTCCATTTCATTCTTTTCAATGGTAGTTACAAACTAGTAAATTTAGTAGTATAGATAGTCGCACGTAATGACAGGTAACAGCCATATTATTTGGAGCTTGTAGCGGGGATGAGTTTCGTTCCAATGCCTGAAAATGATACTCCGAAGCCTTAGCGTGTTCCCCATTACTTGTGTGAATAAGACCTATATTATGTAATATATAACTTCAATCATAAGGATCAATTTCTAAGCGCATAGCTTCATAATAATTCTGTGAGGCTTCCGCATATTCTCCTTCTGATTGAGCCGACATTCGTTACGGTTGTCTATTTAATTAGAATAAACTCCGTTTCGAAACCGTACATGAGATTCGTATCTCATACGGCTTCTCCTGTATAGTATATAAAAGGGTTTAGATTGAAGAAGAAACTCTACCCAATATAATAGACTAACAGGGGCTAGTGTTTCCTATAATAAATTCCTAGCCATCCTTCTTGCAAAGATTATTCTTCTTTTGACTAAGATTCTAACCTCTTAGAAGTATAAGCTTTAGCAATTTCTTTGTTCTTAACGTCTTGTATTTCATAGGAACAAGTTACTTCAACAATCTTCAATGGTTTTATGGGTACCCAAAATACAAATGAGATGGAAACTTATTGTCCTAACCATGCTATTTTTACTAACAATTGCGAAAACACAATGCATATAAGTTATAACGAAGCTTTTGTATTGTTGATTCCTGCACGTGGTGCTTTCCCTATTACGCAAGCCTATAAAAGGATTTTATCGAACCCATTATAAATTTAACCTCTTGCTTAATACTGAGATGCGGAAAAAGTAGAAGTATCCGAGGCTGCATTAATCGAGAGTACACGACAAAAGGAATTGTTTTATTTTCAAGACTCACCTCTACTAGGCGTAAATTTCATCTAATCAGATATTAGTATGTTTCATTCCACATGGAATCTCTTTTTAGAAATTCAAAGTCAAATCACACCATCTCTGTAATGAGTAGAAGCTTCTTTTTCCCTTTAAGTCGTTGGGATTATCTGTAATGAAATATCCGCTATAATTGTGAAAGTTTTATCGATAGAATTATCATTCTTTTGAGATCTAGGCATAGTCGATTGAATTTTTGTTAATTTATTGTTAATTTATCTCTCTTTATCTTTGAAGATAAGTCCATGAGAAAAAATCTTCTTGCATGAAATATAGTAAAAAAAAGAAATATATATTTCTTTTTTATTTGGAGAATACATGATAGTATATGAAGTCACTTTAATCATTTCATCTTTCTACTCTATCTATGTAGAAATCAATATAAAATTTTATAAACCAATTGAGAAAAAAAAAAAAAAAAAATGTTTTTTCCTTTTTTATTATAAAAAAATTATTCTAATTTCTTCTTATTATTCCTAATTAACAAATATAAAGTACAAGTGGCATATCGTGGAAGTAGTTGTGGAAATAGTAACAGAAATAATAGAAGAGGTGGATGGAATAGTAGGTATTGTAGCACTAATAGCAATAATGATAATAATGTTAAAATTAATAATAATAATAATAATAATATTATTATTATTAATTAGTTTTTTTTTCATATTTACCACTTATTTTTATCAAAATAAAAACTTCTAATTAAGTTTGAGTGGTAAATAGTCTTTAATTTTAATAAGGTGTTGAAGTATTATTACTAAAGATTAATCAAGTAATTGAGAAATATTGAATAATAAATAATAGATAAACAATTTGATACATATAGTAATTCAAATATAAGTAAAGAAAAGATCAATAATGAATATATAGTATTAGAAATCTATAGTATTAAAATTTATAGTATTAAAAATATTTTATATCTCTATTCATTGAATTCTCTTTCTTGCTACTATTTCTCATTCCCGATAAAAAGAATAACATTTTATTTTACGTTTTGTATTTCAGTAATATAATCAGTGAAAATAAAGAATAATTTTTTTCTTTTTAATATATAATAAATTTTTTTTTATTTAATAATGTCTAATGAAATTTGGCTGATTAGTACAATAAATAGCAAAGACTTGCTATCTCTGACACTTATGTACTAGAATAAAGAAGTATTTCACTAAGGAAAGATGGCTGAGTGGTCTAAGGCGTAGCATTGGAAATGCTATGTAGGTTTTTGCTTACCGAGGGTTCGAATCCCTCTCTTTCCTTATCCACATCTTCATAAATGAAAATAGATTTAATTATTTATGATTATTCCTGAATAATCTGAATCGGAATCGAATTCATTTAAATTGTATAGGATGAATCATTGTAAGTATATAATAGATTCTATATTACATCTATATTTCTTTAAATACATATATATATATATATATATATATATATATATATATATATTAAAAAAAAATATATAGATACAATTTTTTTTATTTACTTATATTTGATATATCTCATATCTCCCCAAAATAACTTCCTCCTCTCAATTTATGAAGAAGGGCGAACTAAAAAAGATTAATGAAGACTTTCATTATCTATTAATAATATAATAAAATGCAGGAAGAATTAATAGGAAGAAATGATAAAAATGAATTCGTAGAAAAATTTCTATATATTCAAAGACATATATTTCATAATAATAATTTTGTATATATTTCATACTAATTCGACAGATATTTCGAATTTTTAGATAGAAAGGTATCGTCCCAATAATTAGAAATAGAAATTCATTTGTATAATATAATTATACATATTTCTAGATATATAAGAATGAAGTATATGAAGGTAGGAGAAAAAATCTAAGTGGAAGTTCAAAACTCAAGTAAAAAAAAAAATTTTCTCTACCTTAATTAAGCTTGACGAGAATAATATTCTACCACTAATAATTCGTTTATTTTTAAACCAATCCAGTCACGATCTATAGTTTCATTAACTAACCCTATATTCTGTACAGAATTAAAAGTTAAATGATTTGGTATTCCATACTTCTCGTAAGAATCCCTACTCCTCTTCATTAGATTCTGAGATTTTTGTCAATCCCGTATAGTAGTAACGTCTTGAGGTTTACAACGAAAACTTAGTATGTCTACAGTACAATCATTGACTAAAACGTGTCTATGGTTAACTAATTGTCTAGCTCCCGGAATAGTGGGAGCCAGACCTAATCAAGAAATAATATTATCTAAACACATCTCAAGTAATTGTAACAAAACCTGTCCTGTTAATCCTTTTGCTTTTCTAGCAATACGAACATACTTAAGTAATTGTCACTCTGTAATTCCATAGTGAAAACGTAGTTTCTGTTTTTCTTCCAAACGAATGCGGTATTGGGATATTTTTCTACTAGATGTAGATTGATTAATATAACTAGGTTTTGATTCGGGTGTTTTACTAGTCAGTCCTGGTAGAGTCCCCAGACGACGTATTATTCTTACACGAGGTCCTCGGTAACGAGACATAAAAACTCCTTATTGTACAGAGTGATGTAGAAGAAGTGGTGAAAAGAAATTATAAAAATATAATAAGAATTTCATTTTAATATGGAAAATTTTTTTTTTTTTTTCTCTTCAATGATTCTCCTCATTCCCGAGAGGGATTGTGACATGATAAACTAAACAAACAACTTCTTTTTTCTATTAATCAATTTTTTTCTCCTCCATTATCGATTCAAATATCTCCAACATTCCAATATAAATATATATATATATATATATATTTATATTTATTTATATATATATATATATATATTTATATTTATATATTTATATGTATTAAGAGTACTTCAAGGAATAGGAAGAAGTAGTAATAAAGAGAAGAGCCGGCTACCGGAGTCGAACCGGTGACCATCGCATTACAAGTGCGGTGCTCTGACCTCTGAGCTAAACAGGCTTTATTATTAGTAAATTCCACTGAGTTCTATGAATGAAATTGATGGAATTATGGTATCTCTGTATGTTCATATTTTCACACTAAAAGAAAAAAATATATATATTGATTTTTTACACTTTCTTTGTAACTTCTACTGTAACTTCTACTACTTGTAATTATAACTATTAAAACTTCGAAATGCAACAATTTTATAAATGATATAATATATATATATATATATATATATTTTTTTTTTTTTTTGAAGAAAAGGGTTCAATAAAAAAAAATTATTGATTTTTTTTTTATTTACCCCTCCTTTTATCTATACACAGTAATAAGAGAATAATTTTCTTTATTCATTATTTTGTATTAATTATATATAATATAAAGTAAAATGAAAATTAATTACTATTATTCATTACTTTGACTTACTGATCTATCTATAATTATTATTAATGATACTTCTTTGAATTGAGAGGTATTGCATGAAAAGTGAAAAATTATTATACTACTTCATAGTAAGTATTAAGGATTGAAGAAGAAAGTAATAGAAGAAAAATATTTAGTTTTTTTGCCTTCTCCTTTGTTTTTAAGGTGTTTGACTTACAAATCTTAGTTCAAAAATAAATTTGTGTTATATGTAAAGATAGAACTGTATAATAAAGAAAAGTATTAACTACGAATGTGAGAAAGAGGGGGTATGGCGGAATAGGTAGACGCTGCGGACTTAATTAAATTGAGCCTCAGTGGGGAAACTCACTAAGTGGTAGTTTTCAGATTCAGGTAAACCTAGGTTGGTTGAAGAGGGAAGGAAGGTAATCCCGGGCCAAATTTTACTTAAAACAAACCAAACTCGCGTATTTTTTTTCTTTTTTATTTTCATAAAATTAGGAAAAAAGGAAAAAGGAAGTGAGGAAATGGGGTTAAATAGGTGTGGGGACTCAATGGAAGCTATCCTAACTTCATTTTTTTCCAAAATATTCTAAAAAATTTATCTATAATATATTTTTATTTTTTTCTATCGTGAGGTACGACTTATAGAATAAAATGAAATTTTTATACTTTATTTATTTTTAAAAAGGATATAAAAAAAAAATACTTAGGCTATTTTTTAACCTTAAAAAACTTCAATAAATACACTAGAGTTTTTTCTAGAAGAAGAATTATTTAATTAATACAATTTACTAATAATAATTGATTGAGGGTGAGGAATAACTAGATAGACGAGGATAAAGATAGAGTCCATTTCCACATGTTCCTTTTGGCAGCAATGTAAATTGTAGTGGGAAGAAAATCCGTTGGCTTTACAGACCGTGAGGGTTCAAGTCCCTCTACCCCCAAAAAAGTAATTTACATTTCTGGAATAAAATTGATCTATCCAAGTCTTAAATATATAATATGCTTTAGTACGACTAAGACTAATGGAACTTCAGTTTATTACGATCGAAGAGTTATATCTACTCTTCCTTCTTCCACGATGCATTGAAATCCAACTACAGAAATTTATAAGTGAAGGAGGAATAGATTACAGGATTCACTTTAAATATCTCATAGTATAAAATAAGTTAGGTTCTTGTTTTCGATAACTTATTTATCTTTATTAATTATGAAAGTGAATTGTAAATGGAAAGAAGGAAAGAAAAATTGCTTTTTTTTTCTTTCTTCCCACCTTAAGTCTATCCCTTAGTTGACAGATGTTAAAAATTTATGTTAAAATAGTAATAGTTTTAATAGCCGGGATAGCTCAGTTGGTAGAGCAGAGGACTGAAAATCCTCGTGTCACCAGTTCAAATCTGGTTCCTGGCATACCACATATAGGATAAAGCAAGATAAAAAGTGGTAAATTATAATATTTCTATTAATTCTTCCTACAGTTCTTTCCTACTACTATACCTACGTCTCGCTCCTCCCCTTCCAACTCTACCATTTCTATTCAAATTTAATTATACTATCTTGAATTTATAAGTCAGTTCAAAATGAAAATAAATTTCATTTTGAAAATAGATAGGAATCACTAACTGAACTACATATAAATAAAATATATCATTTTTTCCTTATCAGGTGTTTGGTATCCAATTTGAAAAGGGTAGAGTGAGATAAATCAAAAAAAACAAAAATTATTTCTTTTTTTTTCATTCTCCCTAGGATAATCCTCGTGATTAGGTAGGATTTAGTTTAACTTTTAATACTAATTCCATTTCATAATTCACTGGAAGAGGAAGATAAAATAGTATAAGATCTACCTGTAATTCTTAAATCTTTCGACTATTCTTCAATAAGCATCCTGCAGCTCATAAAAGTTAGGTACAATATAATCTTTGCGTAAAGGCCATCCAATCCAACTGTCAGGCATCAAAATACGTTTAAGACGTGGGTGACTCTCATAAGAGATTCCCAACATATCATAAGATTCTCGTTCTTGAAAATCTGCGCCTTTCCAAACCCAAAAAACAAATGGAATTTTAGGATTTTTCCTTGATACAAAAATCTTTATACATACTTCTTCAGGTTGATCCGCATTACTCTGTACCTTTGTAGGATGATACACACTAGCTAGTAATCCCCCTAGAGCTACATCATATACGCATTGGGGACGAAGATAATTAGAACCATAAGCATATAAAGCAACAGCTATAGAAAGCCAATCCTCAGACCTAACTTGCAAAGTTTCTACACCTTGGTAATCAAAACCCAAAGGTCTATGAGCTAATCTATGTTTAATTGGCCAAGCAGATAATCGACCTTGTATTTCATTGGTATCATTAGTAAAAGTTTCTAACATATTCTAGTTTTCCTTCTCTTCTTTTTTCATTTTAAATTTCTCTAACTTATTAAAAGGATATTTGGGAAGATATTGAACTTTTCGATTTCTCAATTCTTTGAGGAGATACATTCAATTTAGGTTCAATGGAAATTTCGGAAAACTTGGAGAATAAGTGTTCGTCATACTTACCAGTATGAATGATAGGTACAATCTCTAACTGGTGATTCAGAGTGAAATACCTTCTTGTTTGTCTAAGCTTATCCTTACGTTCATGTACCTCCCGAGCTACTCCTTTACGAAGTTTTATTATAGCATCTATAATAGCTTCTGGTTTTGGTGGACAACCAGGCAAATAAATGTCTACGGGAATTAATTTATCCACCCCACGAACTGTGCTATATGAATCTGTGCTAGACATACCTCCTGTAGTAGTACATGCTCCCATAGCAATTACATATTTAGATTCGGGCATCTGTTCATACAACCTTACTAAAGAAGGAGCCATTTTCATAGTAACAGTTCCAGCTGTTATTATAAGATCGGCTTGTCTGGGACTAGATCTTGGTACCAAGCCATAACGATCAAAATCGAATCGCGAGCCAATTAACGAAGCGAATTCGATGAAGCAACAACTAGTACCATAAAGGAGTGGCCATAAACTGGAGAGCCTAGCCCAATTTGAGAAATCATTAAAGGTTGTTAAAATAGTTGAGTCTGAAGTGGTTTCATCAGGTAAGGAAGAATCCATAGAATTTGTCACAGACTCCGCAAGATCACTTTCAAAATTTAAATATTTAGGAACTGAGACCATTCTAATGCTCCTTTTCGCCATGCGTAAATCAAACCAATAATTAGAATGGAAACAAAAATGGAGACTTCAATAGAAGCAGGTATACCCAGTTGCTTAAAACTCATAGCCCATGGATAGAGAGAAACAGTTTCAACATCAAAAATAACGAAAACTAAAGCAAACATATAATAACGAATTTAAAATTGGATCCAAGCATCTCCCATAGGTTCTATACCACATTCATAACTAGTAAATTTTTCTGGTCCTTTACTAATAGGTGCTATAACTCTGGAAATAGAGAATGCTATAGTAGGAATAAGACTAGCTATTAGGAGAAATATCCAGAAATAGTTATATTTGGAGACTAAAAACATAAAGAAACTCCTTTCAAGTAAATAAATTTTCTGATTCTTTATTAAGAATGATTTCGAAGAGAAAAAAAGATAAAGAAATATTTCATTCTATTCCTTCATTGTAATTTCAATACCAAGTAGTATGAGTGATACCAGAATCTAAAAATGTTATGAAAATGATCTTACTAATAATTCTTATCATTTAAGTAGTAAATAAGTTTAATCTTCACTATGAGAGAAGGAATAAAAAGAATATAAAAAAATAAATATGGAATATACGTTTTTTTATCTATTTGTAATAGAGAAATGACAAAATAAATTGTTTCACTATTAGAAATTCCTCAATTATCCAAAAAAAAAAAATTTTTGAGATTCTTTTCACTTTTTATTTTCCAAAAAAGAAGAAGAATTTTTTTAAAAGAAATACGAAGCAAGGTTTAGCTAGTAATCTAAACCACAAAAGAAGTAATTACTTTTTTTTTTTCTCAGGTTTCAGAAACTAGAAAAACTTAGTAAAAGAAAGTAGGGCTATACGGATTTGAACCGTAGACATTCTCGATAAAACAAATTAAATCTTCTTGAATAACAAAAAGTATTATTTAAGTTGTTTCAAGAACTCAACATGCAATTTTCCCTGCATTGAGCTCTTTCATTAATTAATTCAACTAATGCTTAAACTAATTATTCTGCCATCCTTTTCTTTGTTTTTTTTTTGATAGTAAGATGACTCTGCGTACCTAAAAAACATTTTAATAGAAGATGTTTTTGAAGTAATTCCAAAATTTTTCGAAAAGGTTTTTTAATGTTGACGTAGGTATGCTTAATCCAGCATGGATTTATTAAGAAATAAATTATATCGCTTAGAAACAAATGTAAAACTTTATACACCTTAAAGTTTGGCAAGCGAAAAGATGAATATCTGGAGGTCCTCGTACCGTCCTCATCATGCTTAGCATTAATAAACCAAAAATTTACCATATCAACTAAATTGTAATTCCAGATTAGAAGGAGTCAAGTTTATATATAATTAGATTTTAATAATTCATATTTAATAAGATACGAATAATAAAATGATAAACTTTCACTCCTTTTTTTCTTTTGTCATGCTACTGTTCTCTTATCAAAAAGTGAAGAAGAGTAAGACATGAATTTGTTACACAAGATTTTTATCATAAATCGGATGAATCGATGAACATTTTCGAGAAGCATTGGCGCACGTGTAAACGAGGCGCTCTACCGCTGAGCTATAGCCCTTCTTTTCCTGAATATATATATATATAATATACCTTCTTCCTACCTTTTGTCAAGTTCAATCATTTTTTATGTTTCTCCATACTTGATTCTCATAAATTATGGATGAATTAAATGTTGCTACTAAATCATATTATAACTATAATACTGTTATACATAATTGTAATAACCTACTTAACTTAGTGGTTAGAGTATCGCTTTCATACGGCGAGAGTCATTGGTTCAAATCCAATAGTAGGTAGAAGGAAAACTTATTAGATGTCTCGAGGAATAAACAGCTTTTAATAAGTCTTCCTTTTTTAGTTCTCCTTACATAAATTTTAATTATCTTTTCTCACTAATTTAGGAAAGAGAGATTAATTTGAAACAGGAAATGATATAACATCAATAGCTTCTAATCGTGCCTTAGCTCTCTTGAAAGCTAAATTGGCTTCAATTTTTTGTTTCCCACCCTCAGCTTTAGCTAAATCTTTTTGAGCCATTTTATAATTTTCTCGAGCCTCTTGAGGATTTATTTCAGTGGCTTTTTCTGCCTCATTAACCAAAATAGTCATTCCATTATTATCTATCATAGCAAAACCACCCATTAACGCCATAGTGGACCATTCTCCATTAAGACATATTTTAATAATTCCTATATCTAATGCGGTAAGAAGTGGAGCATGATTGGGTAATACGCCAATTTAACCACTATTAGTAGATGGAACAATCTCTTCAACCTCTGAATTCCAAACAATTCTATTAGGAGCCATTACACGAAGATTTAAAGTCATTTTTATCAACTCTCCATTTGTAAGGTTTCAGCCTTCGCAGTAACTTCATCAGTATTACCAACTAAATAAGAAGCTTATTCAGGAAGACCATCTAATTCTCCAGCAAGAATCATTTGAAAACCCTTGATTGTTTCAATAAGACTTACATATTTACCTGGAGAACCCGTAGAAACCTCTGCCACAAAAAAAGGTTGTGATAAAAAACGTTCTATTTTGCGTGCTCTCGCTACAGTTAAACGATCCTCCTCCGATGATTCGTCTGATCCAAGAGTAGCTATAATATCTTGCAGTTCCTTATAACGTTGTAAGGTTTGTTTAACTCCTTGTGCTGTCTCGTAATGCTCTTCGCCTACAATCCAGGGTTGAAGCATCGTAAAAGTTGAATCTAAAGGATCTACGACAAGATATATACCTTTGGCAGCTAATCCTCTAAATAATACAGTGGTAGCATCTGAGTGAGCGAATGTTGTAGCAGGAGCAGAGTCAGTCAAATCATCAACAGGTACATAAACAGCTTGAATTGATGTTATAGATCCTTCTTTTGTTGGAGTAATTCTTTCCTGTAAAGAACCCATTTCTGTGCTCAAAGTTGGTTGATAACCTACAGCGGAGGGCATTCTACCTGATGAAGCAGAAACTTCTGATCCTGCTTGAACGAAACAAAGAATATTATCAATAAATAAAGATACGTCTTGCTTATTAACATCTCGAAAATACTCAGCCATAGTTAAAACAGTTGAACCAACTCTCATACGCGCCCCTGGAGGCTCATTCATCTGACCATAGACTAGTGCTACTTTTGATTCTGAAATATCTTGCTCATTAATAACTTTCGATTCTTTCATTTCCATATAAAGATCGTTTCCTTCACGGGTACGTTCCCCTACTCCACCAAAAACGGATACACCTCCATGAGCTTTAGCTATGTTATTAATCAACTCCATAATGAGTACCGTTTTTCCTACTCCAGCTCCTCCAAATGGTCCAATCTTTCCTCCACAACGATAAGAAGCTAACAGATCTACTACTTTAATTCCTGTTTCAAAGATGGATAATTTAGTATCTAATTATGTAAAGGCAGGGGCAGATCTATGAATAGGAAATGTTGTGCTAACATCTATAGCACCTAAATTATCAACAGGTTCTCCAAGAACATTGAAAATTCGTCCAAGAGTAACTTCACCGACTGGAACACTTAAGGGGGCTCCAGTATCAGTAACTTTCATTCCCCTTGTCAAACCATCTGTAGCACTCATTGCTACAGCCCTAACCTTATTATTCCCTAATAATTATTGTACTTCACAAGTAACATTAATCTCTTGACCAGCTGGATTTTGACCTCGGACTATTAAAGAATTGTAAATATTAGGCATTTTACCTGGAGGAAAAGTTACATCTAGTACTGGTCCGATTATCTGACTAATATGCCCCACATTCTTGGAGATAAGTGTAGAAACTCCAAGAATAAGATAATTTGTTTTCGTAGAATTAAAAAATGGTGATAATTGAAAATTTTGATTGCTTAGCTAAATTTCGCATCAATTTTTGGTATCAGGTTGATCAGTCAATGATTAGTAAGGGTTACCGCTTACTTTTATCTATTGTGAAAGACGAAACGAAAGACAAAACGAGAGAGGGATCAAAACTGTAAGACGTTTATTTAGTAGTTTCAAACAATAGATGAAATAAAGTAATATATATATATATATATATATATATATATATATATATATATTTTTTTTTTTTTATCTTATTAATAAATGAAGAAAAAGGTAAAATAGGAAAAATGAGAAGAAAGATATATTGAATATGCTACAGTATTAATGATTATTACTACTACATATTACTACTTCTAATAACTACTATTATTACAACTACTCCTACTATTACTAACTACTACTATATATTACTACTTCTAATAACTACTATTATTACTACTACTCCTACTACTATTAACTACTACTATTACTACTACAATTATTAGTATTAGTAACAATAGTACTATTCATAAAAACAGGAATAGTATGATTAATTATTATTACTATTACTTTAATAAATAAAAATTACTCTATACTTCTTTTAATTAAAGTGTATAGATAGGGGGGGTATAGAAAGTTTATATGATTTAGTTAATACTTCGAGAATAATTATGCTACATTGAATAATAAATATAAATTTTCCTTTATCTACCTTTATTAGTTATATTCTCTTGTTCTTATTACTTTTATGACTCTTCATTATCCCTTCTCTTTAGTATCTGGAAACAAAACTTCTTTCACTAGTTTTAGGATTTTTCCTCTTCTCATCAATGAGTTTAACACTTAAAACCTTTTCGGGTCAATGTATACTGGAAACTTAGAAAATATTTGGAATTTCCGTGGAAATGAAAGCACTTTAATTTAATGAAAATAGAAATAATTAGGTTGCATCATATACTAGAAATAATATACAATAGTAATGTTTTATTATCGGAATATATAATAGTTATATTTTACTATTAGAAAAATTTTTGTAGATTTTTTTCTTTGCTTCTTATTTCTATAGAAAAACTTTCATAATTCGATGATTTGTCGAGTAGACTTCGTCCCTGCAAGAGTTATTAATTGAGTTGTAAGGAGGGACCTATGTCACCACAAACGGAGACTAAAGCAGGTGTTGGATTTAAAGCTGGTGTTAAAGATTATAGATTAACCCATTATACCCCTGATTACGAGACCAAGGATACTGATATTTTGGCAGCGTCTTGAATGACTCCTTAACCAGGGGTGCCACCTGAAGAAGCAGGAGCCGCAGTAGCTGCTGAATCTTCAACTGGTACATGGACTACTGTTTGGACCGATGGACTTACCAGCCTTGACCGTTACAAAGGTCGATGCTACGACATTGAACCTGTTGCTGGAGAGGAAAATCAATATATTGCTTATGCTGCTTATTCTTTAGATTTGTTTGAGGAGGGTTCTGTTACCAACATGTTCACTTCCATTGTAGGTAATGTTTTTGGATTTAAAGCTTTACGAGCTTCACGTCTAGAAGATTCACGAATTCCACCTGCTTATTCCAAAACCTTTCAAGGTCCACCTCATGGTATTCAAGTTGAAAGAGATAAATCGAATAAATATGGTCGTCCTTTATTAGGATGTACCATTAAACCAAAGTTAGGTTTATCTGCCAAAAACTATGGTAGAGCTGTATATGAATGTCTTCGTGGTGGACTTGATTTCACCAAAGATGACGAAAATGTTAATTCTCAACCTTTTATGCGTTGGAGAGATCGTTTTCTATTCGTAGCAGAAGCTATTTCTAAATCTCAAGCTGAAACAGGGGAGATTAAAGGGCATTACTTAAATGCCACTGCAGGTACATGTGAGGAAATGATGAAAAGGGCACATTTTGCTAGAGAATTAGGAATGCCTATCGTAATGCATGATTATTTGACAGGAGGTTTTATTGCAAATACGACCCTGGCTCGTTATTGTAGAGACAATGGTTTACTTCTTCATATTCATCGTGCCATGCATGCAGTTACCGACAGACAAAGAAATCATGGTATTCACTTTCGTGTATCAGCTAAAGCATCACGTATGTCCGGGGGAGATCATATTCATCCAGGTACAGTAGTAGGTAAATTAGAGGGAGAATGTGAAGTAACTTTAGGTTTTGTGGATTTACCTTGTGACGATTATATTGAAAAAGATAGAAGTCGTGGGATATATTTTACTCAAGACTGGGTCTCTATGCCTGGTGTTTTGCTCGTGGCTTCAGGTGGTATTCATGTTTGGCATATGTCAGCTTTAACTGAGATTTTCGGAGATGATTCCGTACTACAGTTTGGCGGGGGAACTCTAGGACACCCTTGGGGAAATGCACCTGGTGCAGTAGCTAATCGAGTTGCTTTAGAAGCTTGTGTGCAAGCTCGTAATGAAGGACGTGATCTTGCTCGCGAGGGTAATGATATTATCCGTGAAGCTAGTAAATGGAGTCCTGAATTAGCAGCTGCTTGTGAAGTATGGAAAGAAATTAAATTCGTTTTTGAGACGATTGATACTCTATAATTCATTTATTTTTTGCAATTCAGCTCTTTCGTTTTTTATATTAACAAAAAAAGGATTTATTTAAATTTTTATTCCTTTTTTCACTAGGCAATTTATAATTACAATACGGAGAAAATGATTAAGGATCTTTCTTAGTCATCTTCTCCCTACTATAGGGTTTGTAGCTTAGTGGATTAGAGTTCATGGTTCCGAACTATGAGGTCAAGGGTTCGAATCCCTTCAAACCCATTGAATAATAGACTTTTCTTTTAGTCCCATTGTTGAAACAACAAAAAAAATTATTTTCCTATTAATAAAAAGATTGAAATGAAAGAATTTAAAGTTTCTATAGATTTTATTTCTTCTAAGTTTATACAATTTGCTTTTAGTAAAATTACAATTCCATTGAAAATAAGGGGGAAGGATTATTATAAGATCGATAAAAAAAAAAAATTAGTGATTGGATTTTAATGATTATACCACTTCTTCCCTGAATTCAAATTGAAATGGAAAAATTGACAATTTTTTTTTTTTTCATCAAGAAGTATTACAAATAGATAAGTAAGTATTGTTAACTAAAAGGAATAACAGGGCTGAACTTCAAATTTTTATGAGTTTAGTTTTGTCTTTCTTATAAGGAGAAGGAGATTCTTATGTCTCTAATGAATTGGTTTGAAGACAGACGCAAATTTAGTGGATTAATCGGGGCTTTCATCGAAAAAGCAACTAAAGGGTATATCCTCAGTGAAAGAAGGAAAGACAGACATATCAAAATTGATACTACTAAAGGATTATGGACTTGATGCGATAACTGTGAAAATATGCTTCACATCAGATTTTTAAGACAAAATAAACGCATTTGCGAAGAATGTGGATATCATTTGTAAATGAGTAGTACGGAAAGAATTGAATTTCTAATTGACCGTGGTACCTGGCATCCTATGGATGAAGATATGGTTGCTTGAGACGCTTTGAAATTTTCCGATGAAGATTCCTACAAAAATCGGGTCCTTTTTTATCAAAAAAGAACAGGTTTAACTGATGCTACTCAAACTGGGATAGGTAAACCAAATGGTATTCCTATTGCACCTGGTGTTACGGATTTCCAATTTATGGGAGGTAGTATGGGTTTTGTAGTAGGAGAAAAGATTACTCGTCTTACTGAATATGGTACTAGAGAATTAATGCCAGTAATAATAGTTTGTTTCTCTGGAGGAGCACGTATGCAGGAAGGAACTTTGAGTTCAATGCAAATGGCTAAAATTTCTGCCGTTTCACAGATTCATCAAGCACAAAAAAAATTATTATATATAGCTATTCCTACATATTCCACAATAGGTGGGGTTACTGCTAGTTTTGGTATGTTGGGAGACGTGATTACTGCTGAATTTAAAGCATATATAGCTTCTGCAGGTAAAAGGGTGATTGAATAGACGTTACGTTAAAAAATACCTGACGGTTCTCAAGTTGCTGAGTCTTTATCTGATCATGGTTTACTTGATTTGACTGTTCCACGCAACCTTTTAAGAGGCGTCTCAAGTGAAATATTCGAACTTTATAGTTCAGCTCCTTGTAGAAGGAGTAACAACTCGTAACGAAAGTAACTATTATTTTTCTAGATAATTAGAAATTTTTCTTTTTAAATTTCCTCCCTATAAAAAATTGTTTAAATTCTATTTCTTACAATTACTCTTCCTTTTGACCACTCTACTGGAATGTTATACCTACGACTACTTCCTCATAACCAAAGTGTTATAATTTATAATAGGATGTGAAATTTTTTCTATTTTATATAGAATTCAACTTTCTATATTATGGTTGCAATACCTCCTTCCATTTCTTCTGATTTTTCCTCTCACTTTGAATATCAGATGGAAGAGAAATTACTAAAGTTAAAGAACGATTCTGATATTTTTGATTCAGAAATAATTAACTTCAGCATGTCTCTCATAAACAAGGTATAATGAGTTTACTCACTTTTCCTCAGAATGACTTTTACTTATTAAAAAATAAAATTCTTTAAGGTTACTCTTTTATGACAGCCTCTTACTTACCTTCCATTCTTGTGCCTCTAGTAGGGTTAGTTTTTCCAGCAATTACACTGGCTTCTTTGTTCATATATATCGAACAAGACGAAATTGTATAGAATTTAATTAATAAGTTTTTTTTTAGTAACAATTATTTTCATATTATTAACAGGAATTTTAAAAGATTTTTATTACGAAATAAAAACTAATAAATTACTCATTTTTATTTATCCATTTTTTGATAAAAATGAGTAATTTATTAGTTTTCTGTTTTCGCCTCCAAGGATAAAAATTTCTATTTCTTCTTACGATGAATGAGTTATTATAATAAATTAGATCAAATTAAAATTTAGATTAATTTTTTTTTTTTTATTTAATATGGAACTTCGGTTTGTATATATTTGTATATATTTGTATATATTTGTATATAGCATTAACAAATCTATATCTTATATAAAAATATATTAAAGTGAAATGAGAAACCAGTTTTAGAGTAAATTTGTTTTTCTGCTTTTTTCTCTACAAAATAACTTAGGAGACTCTATTTATGAATTGGGAATCTGAATGGTTTCGAATAGAACTTATAAGGGGATCTTGAAGAATTAGTAATTTTTTTTGGGCGTTCATTCTTTTGTCAGGGGCACCAGGATTTCCCCCTGTTGGACTTTCCAGTTACTTCGGTAAAGATTTAATATCTTTCCTATCGTATGAGTAAATCGTTTTTATTCCATAAGGAATTGTAATGTGCTTTTATGGGATTGCTGGTTCTGCCTTTAGCCTTTACTTGTGGGGCACCATCTTCTGGAATATAGGTAGTGGCTATAATAAATTTGATAAAGGAAAGGGAATTGTTTGTATTTATCGTTGGGGATTTCTCGGTAAAAATCGTCGCATTCGTATCGAATCCTCTATGAAAGATATCGAAGCTATAGGAATGGAAGTTCAGGAAGGTTTTTATCCTCGTCGCACTCTCCGTCTGAAAATCAAAGGTCAACAAGATGTTCCTCTAACTTATATTGGTGAAAACTTAACTTTGAGAGAAATAGAAGAAGAAGCTGCCGAATTAGCTCGTTTTTTGCAAATATCTATTGAAGGATTTTGAATCGAACTTAAATGAAAAAAAAAAAAATGAATTTGAGAAAGAAGAAGTTTCACTAAAAAAATTTTCTTTCTTATTGAAACTTTTTTATGTTGTTACTCTCTCATCGAAGTATAAGTATAGGTAGCACCTATGAAATTATATCAGTGGCAAATTCTTCGATGGTTTTTTGAGACTCTAAATTGTTCTTTAGGAAGAGCTTATAAGGCTAGCAAAAGAATACAGTATATAAAGAAAGATTATTCATTCTATAAAAATACCATCTTATTTTCAAAAGGTTCTTGGCAAGCTATAAATCTTTATACGAATACAGAATTGAGAAACACTTTATTTATAATCTACTGGAGTCTTTTAGAATATAGAATTAGCCTGTGTTTCTTAAATTTACTAAGGAAAATTGAATTTATTCAATTTAAAAAATTATCCGTTATTTCTTTTATTCTTAATTTACATTCATCTCTTTCTCATGTTAACAAACAGCTTCAAATTCTACCAAAAGTTCTTTTTGATAGATTTTATTTTTATCTTTGGAAAAACATGTATTTTTCCCTTCTTCTCCACAATTCCCTTTCAAGATTCGTAAAGGAGAGTATAGAAGAATCAGAGCAGAGTGGATTCAACAACGAAAACAAAAAAGATTTTCAAGATGAAACTTATTTTGTTTTAAATGAATCCCTTGAGAAAGATTTTAGTAGAATAAGAGAGATGAATAGAAAATTGGCTTGGATTGAAGTAACTTTAAATGATTTAAATACTTGGAAGAGTTACTACCTCTTCTTCCCATTTTTATCAGAGATGAAGAATACTCCTCAAAATGAATCTTCTTTTAAGTTGAAGAATTTTGAAATAACGACTCCAGCTTATGATTCTACAGGTTTTATACTATGTTCCATAAGTCGTACTTTATCTAGATTTCAAATAGAATTGATGGGTTAGTCAAGTTCATTGGTACTTCAGGAATTTCGATCAGCTAAATATCAAGCATTGGCATCTATACAATATATAGGATGTTTAATTTTTCTTCCTCGGATAATTTCCCGCTCTCTCAAGGAATGGTTTTTGGAACCCTGGATTAAATTTTGGTGGGATACTTATCAATCTTAAATTTCTCTTAATTCTTTCCAAGAAGAAAGAGCATCAGAAGGGCTTCAAGAAGTCGAAGAACCACTTTGGTTGGATAAATTGGTGTCAAATTTTCTGAAAAATCAATCCCAAGACCTTAATATAGAAATTTATGGAGAAACAATTCAATTAATAAGAATGTACAATGAAAATAGTATTCAAACCATTTTACATTTATTAACAGGTATGATTTGCTTCACTACTTTAGGTGCCTTGTTTATCTTAGGTAAGAAAAGGCTTTCTGTTTTGAATTCCTGGATTCAAGAATCATTTTATAGCTTAAGTGATACTATGAAAGCCTTTGCTATTTCTTTATTAACCGATCTATGTATTGGGTTTCATCTGCCTCATGGCTGGGAAGTAGTAATAGGTTCTTCTTCAGAACACTTAGGATTTGCTCATAATAAACATATAATATCCTGTTTCGTGTCAACTTTTCCGGTTATTTCAGATACAGTTTCTAAATATTGGATTTCTCGTCATTCGAATCGTATATCTCCTCTAATTGTAGCGACTTATCATACAATGAATGAATAAAAAAGAATTTTCTAATGATTTTTTTATAAAAAGATAAATTTTTCAATTTCGTTTTTATTTTATTTCCCTCCTTTTTATACATATATATTAAGAAACAATATTATTATAAATATAGAGGGACTTAAAACAAAAGTTGAATATTTTTATTTTTTACGCTTATCATTAGTGTAATGGCAAAGTTGGAAGAATCGGTAACTATAACGGCTAGAATCTCAAGAAGACTCTACTTATGAAGAAAAATTAGAATAATATAGAACTACGCAAAACAGAAAAACTTATGCTTATGATTGGATAAAGAAATGGATGATTAAATTAATTTCAACGCTGATAATTATAAATACAATGGTTTGGTCTTCTGTCTCAGAAGCATACCCCATCTTTGCACAGCAAGGTTATGAAAATCCTCGAGAAGCAATTGGACGTATTGTATGTGCTAATTGTCATTTAGCGAAAAAACCAGTGGATATTGAAGTTCCATAGTCTGTACTTCCGGATACTGTATTTGAGGCAGTCGTTAAAATTCCTTACGATACCCAAGTAAAATAAGTACTTGCTAATGGTAAGAAAGGAGCTTTAAATGTAGGAGCTGTTCTTATTTTACCGGAAGGATTCGAATTAGCCCCTTCTAATCGGGTTCCCCCCGAAATGAAAGAAAAAATAGGTAATCTTTATTTCCAAAGTTATCGTCCTGATAAGAAGAATATTCTTGTAGTAGGTCCGGTTCCTGGTAAGAAATACAGTGAAATCATATTTCCCATTCTTGCACCGAATCCTGCAACTAATAAAGATGCTCATTTTTTAAAATATCCTATATATGTGGGTGGTAATAGAGGAAGGGGATAGATTTATCCTGATGGAAGTAAAAGCAACAATACAGTTTATAATGCTTCAACGACAGGTATAATTAAAAAAGTTTTACGTAAAGAAAAAGGTGGATATGAAATAATTATTGATAATACATTAGATGGTCGTCAAGTTATTGATATCGTACCTTCAGGACCAGAACTCATTATTTCAGAGGGGGAATCCATAAAGGTGGATCAACCTTTAACAAATAATCCTAATGTTGGTGGATTTGGTTAAGGAGATGCAGAAATAGTACCTCAAGATGTATTACGTGTTCAAGGTCTTTCGTTATTCTCCGCATCAGTTATCTTAGCACAGATATTTCTAGTATTGAAAAAGAAACAATTTGAAAAAGTTCAATTAGCTGAAATGAATTTTTAATTTTATCTCACCTCCTTTGCTCTCTAAATTTGAACTATATTTTTTAGTTTGAACTAGTCGAAGCATTTGATTGAAAAATTTTCCATCTCTTATCAGTTGCTAACAATGAGATCAAATTAAAGTTTCATAGATTCATGTAATAGGGTAATTATTTCTCTGGAAATTGAAAGTTCTGAATATTATTACTTCCCTCTTTTACTAAAATAAAATTTCAATTATTAGGAATACACTTCAAAAACAAGCATCTCCAGAAAGATAGCTCAACAGGCATTAAAACATATCTATCAACTTGCTGAATGGTCTTCTGTTATATATATATATATATATATATATATATATATATATATATATATATTATCAAGAATCTTCTTTATTTATCTATGAAAGTTTTCAGAAAATAATGAAACAAAGATTAGAGATATTTTCTATTTTTAGAAATTTATTTATTTGAAAGAAAATCTTACAAAAGCAAAAAATTTTTCTATATCAGAGGAGAATTATTTAGAGAGAGATAAAAAAGAAACTGAAGAATTATCGGAAAATTGATTATTCTGGTTGATCTTATTTCTATAAAAAATTGAAGTTGATTTTCACATTGATGTAGAAGAAGTTGGTTTTCTCGTTAATTTTGCATACAAATTACCAAAAGAATATATTTTACATATTTTTTTTTTTTTTTCGATATAATTCTGGCTCACAAGAAGTGGAAGGCAGATGAGTGGTATATCGAAATGGCTTATATATCTTATCGTGAAAATATATGGAATTTTCATGGTAAACTCCCCAAAATGACTTGTCGTGAAAAACAAAAGGTTTTTCTTTTTACTCATATTACCGAAGCTCAATCTCTTTATTGGAAGGAAAGAAAAAGAAAAGAAAAAAGTTTAATTTTTTCTTTTTTCTCTTCTTCCTTCCACTTCAATAATAATAATAATAATAATAATAAAGAATAAAAGAGATTTATTTTGTTTCTTTAATTTAGGTTCTTTCTTTACTATAGAAGTTATTGATCAGTAATTCTAACCTCGTCACTGATTTCTACTCAATTTAAGATTCTCAGATATTAGTGGAAATAAAAAAAAATATATATATATATATATATATTTTTTTATTACTTTTCATGTATCAGTAGTTTCTTTCGCAGTACCTAAATCCATACTATTGAAATCTGAAATATTCCATGAAATTTCATTTCGAATGATTCTATTACACTACTTTAATAAATTGATATTGCTTGGTTGATAAATATTTCTCCTTCATGGAGAGAGGGAAGGAAGAAGGAGAAAGATGAATCAACCAAATTCTTTCATAAATTTTTTTTTTATTTTTTTCGAAAGAATTTGGATACATATTTCTTACTGCATGGATAGCCTTTCCCATTCATATCAGATTCGTCTAATCTAATTATTATAAAGATGACCCTAATCCAGAATGTGAGCCATGGAGAAAGATACCTACTAAACCGATTACAAGAATACCTGCTATAGTACCTATTAGCCACAGAGGAATCCGTCCAGTGGTATTAGCCATTTATTCCACTCCTTTCTCTACTTTCCCGGGTAATCGTAACTTGAGACACGAACAGTCATAGACAAGAAAAATTTTTTATTTCTTCCAGATAAGGTAAGAGAGCTACTACTGTTTCTTTCTAATTAAAAAAATAATTAGAGAATAGAACAGCAAGTACAAAGATTAGTAACAGTCCCCAGTAAAGACTGGTACGGTTTAATTCTACACTTTGTTTGTTTGGATTTGGTTGTGCCATAGTGTTATGCCCTAGATAAAGTTTATCGTTGGATAAACTGCATTACTGATATTGATCCTGAAGGAGAAACTGTGAGTACAGCTAGTCCATGAACAGCCAGCCACCTAACTGTAAAAATGGGATAAGTTCTATCTATAGTCATTGGTACCTCCTAAAAAGATCTAGTGAATTCATCAACTTGTTCTAACGAATTGAAACGGCCAGTAATTAGTGGAACCTCTTGTCAATTCTCAGTGAAATACTCATTCGGCCTGGGGCTTCCAGAAACATCATAAGCCAAACCAGTGCTAACGAATAACCAACCTGCAATAAACAAGGAAGGTATTGTGATGCTATGGATTACCCAGTATCGAATACTGGTAATAATGTCAGCGAAAGGGCGTTCCCCTGTATTCCCAGACATGGTTAGCTCCGTATATTTTTGTAAAGGCAAGGAAGGATTAATCTCGTAAAAGATTAGAATCAGAGAATATAAAAATTACTGATATCTCTTTTCAAACCTTGTTAAGTTATCAATGTTATACCAAGGGTATATTCGCAGCATACTAAATAAGTATAGCTAGCGTTCTTTCAACGAAGCAAGGTAACTTTAATAAAAGAAGGAAAAATTTATGATAAAATTCAACTTTTGATTTCTTCTCTTCTTTATCTTTCTCCCCACTTCCAATATCACTTAGTTTGATCCATAGTTCTTCAATATAATAATAGTCATTCAGAATTTATTTTTTTCCCTTTTTCTTCTCGTTCCTCCCCTTCACACGCTGAGAAAAAAACAAAAAAAAGTGAAAGTGAGAAACTCATCCAGATATTATGAGTAGTGAACTGACTATGTGAATTATAGAAAAACTGGATTCACAGCAGCTACTATGGTGTCTTCAGCTGCTACAGGTAAAAGTGTAGCCAAAAAATAGAAATGATTTTTGTATCACTGAGATGACTAAGGACAAGCAAGAGATATTACCATGAACACAACTTGTATGAAATATGAAAAACTTCTATGACATTATACTCACCTAGATTGTTTTCGTTATGTCGATTATGCAAAGGAATATTATTTCTAGTGCTGCATAAAAAAATAGTGCTACTCCCAAATAGTACTAAAGAACAGACTTATCACGCAAATAAAGGAACATAACATTTCTTTTTTAGCTAAAAAAAAAAAAATTATGGATGTTGTAGTTTTTTTAAAAATAATAAAATCAACTGGATAGTAAAGAATTTTTAGAATTTATTTATATATATATATATATATATATATATATATATATATATATAAGAAAATATATGAGACCTTAAGTTACTTTAAGTTACTTTGAAATTTTGAAAGATGAAATTCTAGTAGTACGTTTGTTTTGCCTTAATAGCTTTGAGAATCATTGCAAGAAGATCTTTATTTACCTTAATTAAGGTACAGAATAGTAGTGAATTGACAGAAGTAATGACCTAATACATAAATCGAGTCAACATTAGTATTTCTAAATCTGAAATGAAACTAATAATTTTTTTTTTTTTTTCGTGTGGCTGTAGAAGATGCTCCTTTTTAGGTATGGATTATAGCATAGTCCTCTGAGAAAAAGAGGAAGGAAAAGAGTTAGATGAAAGAACTATAGAAATATTTGAATTAGCAGAAACTCGTAGTATCATTATTATTATTATAAGTTTTAAAATGTTTCAAAAAACTTCTAGAGTTTCACATAAGCAGAAGTAAGTCTGGCTGGTAATAATGTGGAAAAACTACTTAACGATATTAGCGAGGAATATGCAACGTGGAATCATTATAGCTGAACATGGGACTACAAATTTTTCGATCTAAATTAAGTTCCAACTAACTATATAAAAATATATATAACACTCTTATTTTACTTTTTTCTTATATTGCTTCTAATTTTGCATCTGCACTATAAACATTACTAATAAGACTAAATAATCTCCATCTGATTTTAATGGGAAATTTGGATAGTTAGTGCTAAGTGATTAAATCTAAATAGTTGCAAAATCCATTTAGTTTGATCTATAGCTATTGAAGAGGATGCTTTTTGTATTAGTGAGAGAGGTTAGTTACTATAGTAGAAGGTGTTACTACCTCTGAATCGTCTAATTAATTAAAAATTCATTAATTAGTTCAATTCGTTATTAAATTAAGGGAAAAAATTGGATAGTGTTTCAAAATGAAATAGAAACGAATTTTATATATTTTTCTATCGAAATGGAAAGATTCCTCTTACAAAGAGATAGAAATAACTACGAAAAGAAAAGTTTTTTCTTATTAGCAAAGTCTTTCTCATCAGCAAAATTTCAATTAAATGAAATTCCTTCTATTTAATAAAAAATGAAAAAAAGTTTAGGTTATTATTTATCTCATAGAAGTTTTTAATTAATTTTTTACCAACATTAGGATTCTTCTCGATGCTTACTCTATTTAGCTACTTTGGATTTCTATTCGCCGCTTTAACTTTAGCTTTAGCTTTATTCACTGGTTTGAATAAGATACAACTCATTTAGAAAAATAAAGAGGAAACTTTTCAAGTTCTTAATTTTTATTGTATTTCTCAAGTCATCATGGTATGAGATTATAACATTCAGGTATATCTATGTTAGATATTATCTTACCTACCTAGTGAGAGAAGAAAAAAATGGTTGAAGCTTTGCTGTCTGGAATAGTATTAGGTTTGATCCCAATAACTTTGGCTGGATTATCCGTAACTGTGTATCTATAATATCGGTGTGGTGATCAATTAGATTTGCAATCGAGAAAAATTACATTTGACTATTTCGTTTCTTGCTTCTCCATTTTCCCTCAAAAACATAAAAGTTTATGTGATAATTGAATTTTCATTTGTTAAAAATTAAGTTTATATAAATAGAATAATGTAAATGATTCCACTTGTATAAATAGGAGGAGAGGAGGAAGGAGAATTGAGAAGAATAAAAAAAGTTATATGTGAGAATTTCCCTATTCCTCTCTAACAAATGAATCACGCTCTGTAGGATTTGAACCTACGCCATTAGGTTTTGGAGACCTACGTTCTACCGAACTGAACTAAGAGCGCCTCTTCTTAAGAATGAAAAGAAAGAAGTATAAGATGTTTTAGAGACTTATTTTCTTAATGTAAATTTTAGAATAGGGATGACAGGATTCGAACCTGCGACATTTTGTACCCAAAACAAACGCGCTACCAAACTGCGCTACATCCCTACTAAACTAAACATCTATATAATTATAGATAGAAAATAAGCTTTTCTGTCTATATATGGATATACAAATAAAAATATATGTAATTATTTTTTTATACTATTCATTTATATATTTATATACATGTAATATGTTTAAGTATATATCGAAACATAGATAGTTTATTTTTTTCTATTTCATGAAAAAATTTTCTAATTATTTATCATCAGTAGAATAAGATTAAAATGTTGATATATATATATATATAATCTAACAAGTATAGATTAATATTAATTCATAGTTTTTTAGGCGAGAAAAGAGAAAATTCTAAATTTTGTTTTTATTTCTTCTCAATTATATATTCGTCTATATAAACTTTTTTGAAATATTTTGAATTTTCCGGGAAATAAGAAAGATATAATAATTTTAAACTATTTTCCTAAATTAATAGATCTACAGTGAGACTATTTTGTGGAGTGGAATTCATGAAAGGTAAGAAAGGAGAATAAAATAAAAAAAGGAGAGCTTATAATGCAAGATGTGAAAACATATCTTTCTACTGCACCTGTGTTAGCTACGTTGTGGTTCGGTTTTTTAGCTGGTTTATTAATTGAGATTAATCGTTCCTTCTCAGATGCTTTAGTTCTTCCATTTTTCTAAATCAATTCCAAAAAAATTTTTTATTCATTATTAATAATACTTTAACCTAAAGGTTAATGAAAAAAAAATTAATAAGTCAATTTTTTTTTAGTTGTCTATAAATAGAAGAATTTGTATTTCATATATATGATACTCGAAGAAATTTTATTTTATTAATATGTTTCAAAGCAATACTTGAATCTAAAATAATTAATAATTTTTAATCATTACATAGTTGAAGTAATGATCAAAAATTATTAATTATTTTACTTCTAATTCCATGATTATGAAAGTTTCGCAAATTTACTATTAAAGAAAAATAAGATTTGTGAATAAAAGCTTATAGTTCTATTTCTATTCAAAATAATATTTTCTGAACCAAAACCAAAAAGGTCTCATAGATCTAAAAAAGAGATTTCAATTATGGCTAAGAGTAAAGATATAAGAATAGCAATTACTTTAGAATGTACTAGTTGCTCCGAAAATGACGAAAAAAGATTCTCAGGTGTTTCTAGATATGTAAGTGAAAAGAATCGTCGTAATACACCTACTTGATTAGAATTAAAGAAGTTTTGTCCCTATTGCTATAAGCACAAGATTCACAGAGAAATAAAAAAATAAAAAAAGTATTCAAAGGTTTATAAAATGATTTATGAACAAATTTAAACGATCTTCTCGTAGACGGTTGCCACCTATTAGATCTGGAGAAATTATTGATTATAAGAATACAAGTTTACTCTGAAGATTCATTAGTGAACAAGGAAAAATTTTATCTAGACGAATGAATAAATTGACTTCGAAACAACAACGTTTAGTAACTGTTGCTATTAAAAGGGCTTGCATTTTAGCGTTGTTACCTTTCCTCAATAATGAAAGTTGATTCTAGTTTCGATATCTATTAGTTACAATTTTAGTTGCTACTATATACAGTATATTTGGTTGCTATGAATGAGGAGAAGATAAAGGTGGAATTCTACCATTTATACTTCTGATCATATTTACGTATAGATATTTATATTTGTATATAGAAGATACATAAGTCTCACAAATCTTTATGAATTATGAACTAATCTTTTTATCTCTTTTTTTCTTTCCACTCTCCCCGGATTAATCTTCAATTCCTGGGGAGAGATTTTTTACTAAGTTTTTCTACTATTGGTTAATCCCCCAATAAAGTGGAGAAACAATATGTATCTAATATAGCTATTTAAGCAAGCATTTTTCTATTTAAAAGTATTTTTCTCTTATACAATTCCTGAATTAATGTATGATAAGATTTTTTACTCCTTCGGGCTGCTGCATTTATTCTAGTAATCCATAGACGACGGAAATCTCTTTTTCGTTTACCTCTATCCCGATGAGAGGAAGTTAAAGATTTCATTCCTTGCTGATTGGCAGTTCGAAAAAGTGTTGGATGAGCTCCTTGAAATCCCGATGTAAGTTTAAGAATATTTTTACGACGTCTCCGAGCTACATAACCACGTTTCACTCTAGTCATTAATGCCTACTCTCATAAATAACTAAATGGATTGAATAGATAAAGAAGTAACAGAGGAGGAACATTTATTTATGAAAAAATATAAAAAAGAGAAAAAAAAGAGGAATTTGAAATATTTTTGATAATTTCATTCTATAATTACTTCATATTTATATGGGTAATAAAAAAATATATTATTTGAATCGGTATTGCTTTTCCCTTCTAATCAGGGAGAAAAAAAAATTTGAGAATATTTTTTATAAAAAATATTTGATTATTTGGTTTCTTCTTTAACTAAACAATAATAGTAATAATAATTATTATTACTATTATTGTTATTGCTATAAGCGATAAAAAAAATAGATATTTATTTCTATTTATCCTCTTTTTCTTCCTGACTGATCTACCTGATGTAGAAAATAGAGATTTCGATGGCTTTTGCTGCTGTAACTTTCCTAGCTATGATTCTTTCTTGGTATTTCTCAGTAAGGGATTGAACCTTTGATTAAAAAAAAATCATGGTTTCCTTTGTTTCTATGGTTTTTTTCAAACGGTGAGGTCTTCCCCAGATACCGGAGCTTCTTCTTCCTCTCTTCCTTGAGTAAAATGAGGATGTTATCGATGATTCGTATACTTTTCGATCTCGAGCTCTGCACAGTTTATTAAGCATTAAGTTCTTCTTTGTAAAACTTATCTATTCTAGTAACGGTATTCCATGCTGGGAGTTTGCTTGGCAGCTAACCTTACAAATCCGTTTTTGCAGTGATATAAGTATCAGAATTCTATTTCCATTATACTTTTCGAGTAACACTTATTTTTCCTCGCTCTATGAATAAATGACCATTTGCTATCATTGAGGAATTGCTTTACATCCAACATCAAGGTGATTGGATTTGCACCAATAGGAACCACAAATTTCATCCTTGAAATGGATGATAGATTTTGTACTCTATTAAAATGAGAAAGGTTCTTCTGCTATATAGATCTCCAATATTTCTGAGTTTCCAATCTAAACAAGTCGCACATACACCCTAGTACATACTCCTCTACGCTGAGGGCATCCTTAAAGAGCTGGGGATTTTGTTCTACTTTTCACTAGCTGTCTCTTACTCCTAATGAGTTGTTGAATGGTAGGCATTTTTCTTTTTATACAGAATTTATAAGTTTGGATTAATCTCAACTAATATAAGTTATATTACTATAAATTTGATTAGATTTTAGTAATTTCTATCCTTCACTTTCATTTAACGAAATTGATCTTTTAAACCTCTTAAATGAAATTCGTATTAGTTTTCGACCTATAGTCGCATTAATCAAAATTAATCATAAATTTATAAATTTTATTTACATGAATCTTCCTGTAGATGCATGATCTACAAAAAATTATTTAAATATTAAACAAGAATCTATTTTATTATGATTAGTTAGTCAAAGAATTAGAAGTTGTTTCTATAGCTACAAAATCAGCAGTACCATAAATTTGTGCTTCTTTCGCTGACATAAAAACATCTCTTTCCGTATCTTCAGAAATAACCCATAAAGGCTTGCCTGTTCTTTGTACATAGACTTTAGTTATACAATCGCGAAGCTTCGAAACTTCTTCAGCTTCCATGATACACTCTCCGGCTTGTCCATCATAATAAGAACTAGCAGGTTGATGAATCATAATCCTATTACGCTAGTAAGATAAGAAAACCGTACAGGCATTTTTTTATGCATACGGCTCTATTATAGATCTCAAAGCTTAAGATTTTCCCTAATGAGACTAAGTAGTAATAGAGAAGGCTCGTTAAGAAGAAATTTTTGTGATACTTGTAAAACCTATATACCATCCTTTTTTTTCATTGCTTCATTATTCTTCTCTTTATCTCTCTTCGCCTGAAACTACTTTCCGAAACAAAAAATACTATGATGGTTCTGTTACTGTAATATAAATAGACTTTGTCTAGCAATCCCAAAGTTTTTTTTGATGGAATATCTAAAGAAATATTTAAGAATTTTCTTCTTAATTCTTTGATTTGACTGAGATTAATGTAGAAACCAAAGGAGTTTGTAACGCTAAAATAAACTCATAAAGCTTTAAGATTATTCACGCAAAGAAGCAACTATTTTTATATTTATTACCTCAAAACTTTAAGTTTTCTTTTATTCTTCTACGTATTAAGCTTCTTATGCTATGCTATTATTACTTTTTATTCAGCGTAAGCATAGTTTTTTTTAGTTTCTTGTTTTCCAAAAAAAAACTCATTGGCGCTGAGCGTGGGGTAAGGCTATACGTTTAGTAATCTCTCCTCCAGTTAAAGTGGGAGATCCCATTGAAGCAGCTAATCCCATGCAAATCATATGGACATCTGGTACTACGAATTGCATTGTATCATAAACAGATATTCCAGCTAATACAGCTCCACCGGGAAAATTTATATATAGATACATATCCTTACTTTCATCTTCCCCATTTAAGTACATCATGATACCAATTAATTGATTTGCTATTTCATCATCTACATGTTAACCCAGAAGAAGCAATCGTTCTCTATAAAGTCGGTTGATTAGGATAGTTTCGTCATTTTTCTTCCTTCAAAACCGTACACGCACTTTTAAAGGCATACGGCTCAAGCAGTTAAAAAGAATTGAGTATTATTTCTGAATATCCTTTTCTCTTTTTCACCACTCTACTCAAGTTTGCTCCTCTTTTTTTTTTTTTCTCCCTGAAAAACCTTCAGTTTCGCTTATTGAATTACTTCCTAATTGATGTCCTATCCAGAGGAATTTAACTGGATAAAATTTCATTTTTTTTCTTTACCTTGTTTCTAAGTAGATTAAAAAAAATCTTTAGGTTTATGTTCTACTCCGGGAAATCTTTCTTCTTCGAGTATTACTTAATAAATATGGAAAAAGTAAATTGACTACCACTTCTTCTTCCTTTTACTCCTCTGTATATCTATTCAACGTAGTTCCTTTTTCTCTTTCGTCTTCAAGATCACGGATATTAAACGAAGCCTGAATACCCTATTCGTCTGAGCTAGCCATAGATTTTCATTATCTAGAAATTTTTCTATATCGAATTCATCTACATGATCTCACGCTTTAAGATATTGATAGTTTAGTCAAATCGAAGTGAGATAAAAAAATTTTCATCGAAAAATAAAAAAATGATGGGATGATTCCGTATAATCAAGAGAGATTTAACAAGTCGCACTATACATCAATCCGAACTGCATCTTCTTCTCCAGGGAGACGAAAAGGGACTTTCGGCACACCAATCGGCATTTCTTTCTTGTTATCAACTGGAAATTTCTCTCTGATATGAAAACGTAAGAAGAAAAAATTCATTTTTCTTCAAATTTTTTTTTTTTTTCACCAACATGAGTATATCATACTTAGCATATATGTAGAGAATATTTTAGTATTTACTTCATGATGAAAATTCTGAACCTCTAAACTAATGAATCTTCTTCTCTTTCAAGAATGTATGCATTATAATGATGAGTGGGACCAATCTTTCCATTGTGATGTTAAATATATAGATGCTAAACTATTTATGCCCACTTCTTTTAGAAAAAAAAAAAGTTTATTTTTGATATTGATTCTTGATAAATTAGGTGATTCGGACAAAAAAAGGTAACCTTTAGGATAATCAAATAAAGGTTTAATGTTATTACATATTTCCCAAATGCAAGAAATTTACGTAGTGTCTATTCTTCTGGATAAAGGGGTATCTTCATGGGTTTACCTCGGTATCGTGTTCATACGGTCGTACCAAATGATCTTGGCTGTTTAATTGTAGTACATCTAATGCATACTGCTTTAGTTTCTGGTTGGGCCGGTTCTATGGCTTTGTATGAATTAGCAGTTTTTGATCCTTCTGATCCCGTTCTTGATTTAATGTGGAGACAGGGCATGTTTGTTATACTTTTTATGACTCGTCTAGGAATTACAAAATCTTGGGGTGGTTGGAGTATTACTGGAGAAACTGTGACTAATGCAGGTATTTGGAGTTACGAGGGTGTTGCCGCGGTTTATATCGTACCATTTGGCTTGTCATTCTTGGCAGCTATTTGGCATTGGGTATATTGGGATTCGGAATCATTTCGTGACGAACGTACAGGAAAACCTTTTTCAGATTCGCCTAAAATTTTTGGAATTCATTTATTCCTTTCAGGAGTACTTTGTTTTGGATTTGGAGCATCTCATGTAACAGGTTTATTCGGTCCAGGAATATGGGTTTCCGATCCTTATGGACTAACGGGAAAGGTAGAACCAGTGGCTCCAGCTTGGGGAGCAGAAGGTTTCGATCCCTTCGTTCCTGGGGGAATAGCCTCTCATCATATCGCAGCAGGTATTTTAGGTATATTAGCAGGCCTATTCTATCTTAGTGTTCGTCCCTTTCAAAGGTTATACAAAGGATTACGTATGGGTAATGTTGAAACTGTTTTATCTAGCAGTATCGCTGCTGTATTTTTTGCAGCTTTCGTAGTTGCTGGAACAATGTGGTACGGGTCTGCAGCTACTTCAATAGAATCATCTGGTCCTACTCGTTACCAATGGGACTAAGGTTTCTTCCAACAAGAAATAGATCGTAGGATTCGTTCTAGCAAGGCTGAGAATCTTAGTTTATCAGAAGCTTGGTCTAAAATTCCTGAAAAATTAGCGTTTTACGATTATATTGGTAACAATTCAGCTAAAGGGGGATTATTTAGAGCAGGTGCAATGGATAATGGAGATGGAATAGCTGTTGGTTGGTTAGGTTACGCTGTCTTTAAAGATAAAGAAGGGCATGAACTCTTCGTACGTCGTATGCCTACTTTTTCTGAAACGTTTCCAGTAGTTCCAGTAGATGAAGAAGGAATTGTTAGAGCAGATATCTCATCTAGGAGAGCAGAATCTAAATATAGTGTTGAGCAAGTAGGTGTAATTGTTGAATTTTACGGTGGTGAACTCGATGGTGTTAGTTTTAGCGATCCTGTTACAGTGAAGAAGTATGCTAGATGTGCTTAATTGGGTGAAATTTCTGAATCTGATAGGGCTACTTTAAAGTCTGATGGTGTCTCCCGTAGTAGTCCAAGAGGTTGGTTTACTTTTGGTCACGCTACATTTGCTCTTCCTTCCTCCTTCGGGCATATCTGGCACGGTGCCAGAACTCTGTTCAGAGATGTTTTTGCCGGTATTGACTCAGATTTAGATGCTCAAGTTGAATTTGGAGCTTTTGAAAAATTGGGAGATCCAACTACTAAGAGACAAGTGGTGTGATATTAAATTAATCATTCTCCCTCTTCTTTCTGTCCCCTCTTCATACCAAATACACATATACATACGTATATAGAATATATCATCTTTTTCTTTCTTTTCTTCTTTCGATCAGTACGAAAGCTATCCCCATACCTTTCCATCTACAGTCAAATCTATGGAAGCATTGGTTTATACATTTTTGTTGGTAGGCACTTCAGGAATAATCTTTTTCGCTATTTTTTTTCGAGACCCACCTAAAGTTCCAAGTAAGGGAGTTCCGAGCAAGGGAAAGAAATAAATTTTTTAAAAAGAAATTTTTCCTAATTCCTTGAGATGAGTAAGAATGACCTTCCCTAAGTATTGGGAAGGTCATTTATAAATACAAAATTAGTCCTCATGCTCTTCAAAAAGATCTCTAAGTTCGTTGGATGGTTGTCCGGAAGCAGTGTAGGGAGCATAACCAGTAAAACTCACGAGTAAACAAGATATAAATATAGCCACTAGGGTTGCAGTTTCCATTCCTAGGTAATCCCAAAATAATAGTTTATTTTTAATATATATATATATAATAGTACACAAAGTTAACAAATCTCAACTAATACAATAAGTTTTATGGCTACACAAATTATTGATGACACTCCTAAGACTAAAGGGAGACGAAGTGGTATAGGAAATATATCAAAACCACTTAATTCAGAATATGGTAAAGTCGCTCCCGGATGGGGAACTACTCCTCTAATGGGTATAGCAATGGGTTTATTTGCAGTTTCTTCAGTTATTATCTTAGAACCCTATAATTCTTCTGTTTTATTAGATGGAGTTTCCGTAAGCTGGTAGTAGAAAATTTTCTATACATTTCGGATCTTTTAATTGGAAGCTTCAAAATGAATAAATATAAATAAAAAAAGATTTTTATCGATAAATTTCATAAAAATTTTATTCATTATATTTAATAACCTTTCAATAATCACTCATAATTCTTTATTTATGTTTAATTATTTTTCTTTTCCCAGTGGTGGTAGTTTAATCGTGCAACTACTGAAAAAAAAAAGGATTTTTGAAATATGGGTGTGCGATTTGTCTAAATAAATCTATAGTAATAGTACAAAAAAGATTGTCATCTCTTTTTTCAATTCATTGGAGGAGATGGTTCTGTTTTGCTGGGAAGTTCATTTAAACTCTATTCAATAGATTAGTATCCAAAGCGCAAAATATATTGAAACATTAAATTATTTCAAAATGTTTCTAAGAACATTTTAACTATGGTTTATTTCTCGATCTCACCCACGCCTCGCTACTAATCATTGAAAAACTTAAATTTTTTCTTTTCCTAACCTTTCAGTAAAATCTTCATTTTGTTTATATATATATATAAACGTATAAGAGAGATATGTATAAGAAGAATTAATTAAGTAGTTAACCCTTTCTCTCAGTTTTATGAAATGGAAAGAGTTATTACCTATTACACTTTTTTCATGAGTCATCGGGGTATAGTAGAAACCTAAGGTTTAAATATATCATTTTAGATTTGAACAAAATAATTTTTGTTATTATTGATTATATCTCTTACGGGGATTTTCATGATGAGATTGGAGATTGCTCGAAAAACCACCAATACTTCATAAGTATTTATTAGGTAATTGAGTTAACTCGAGAGTGAGGCAATAAGCTGAGGAAAGTGAAGATTAAAGAAGTTCAATTAAATCACTACTTTTGTCGAAAAGAAGGAAAAATTGGGCAAATACAAAGTATAATAAAATCAAAATTTATTAAATTATTGACTAAATTTTTCTTAGTTTTCGCTCAAGCCGTGTGATGTGAAATCCTTATGTACGGCTTTTAAAGGGGGAAATACATAAAGAATTACCTATCTTGATAAAGTATACGATTGGTTCGAGGAACGTCTAGAAATTCAAGCGATTGCGGATGATATAACTAGTAAATATGTTTTTCCTCATGTGAATATATCTTATTGTTTAGGTGGAATTACATTAACTTGTTTCCTAGTACAAGTAGCTAGTGGTTTTGCGATGACTTTCTACCATCGTCTAACAGTTACAGAAGCTTTTGCTTCTGTTCAATACATAATGACTGAAGTTAACTTTGGTTGGTTAATTAGATCAGTTCATAGATGGTTAGCCAGTATGATGGTTTCAATGATGATTCCACATGTATTTTGCGTGTATCTTACAGGTGGTTTCAAAAAACTTCGTGAATTGACTTGGGTTACAGGTGTAATTTCAGCTGTATCAACGGTTTCTTTCGGTGTAACTGGTTATTCCTTACCTTGGGATTAAATTGGTTATTGGGCCGTAAAAATAGTGACTGGTGTACCTGAGGCTATTTCTTTAGTGGGATCCTCCTTAGTTGAGTTACTACGTGGAAGTGTTAGTGTGGGTTAATCTACATTGACTCGTTTTTATAGTTTACATATTTTTGTATCACCTCCCCTTACTGCTGTACCTATGTCAATGCATTCCTTGATGATCCGTAAGCAAGGTATATCGGGTCTATTATGAGTAGTAAAATGAAGAGCTAATTATACTTATTAAAAATTGAAAATAGATTATTATTACTATAAAATATAGAAAAAAAATATGCATATATATATGCATATTTTTTTCTATATATATACATTTCCACTTTATTGCCATAATTATTCTAATTCTCACTTTAAAAAAGAGAAATATTTCATGGATTTTATCTATTTTTGAGTTTGTATCCTTATATGATACAAATACTTCGTAATTAGATTCTTCTTTTATAAGATAAAGTGGATTATGGGAGTGTGTGACTTGAATAACTAATTAGGCTATGCAGATATTTCCCGAAAAAAAATCTGTCACATTATTGTTATACCATTAGCAATACTATGTGTTTCTATCCTTACTTTCTCTTCGTAAATGAAAAGATTAGAACTAAGGTAAAAAAGAAGTGTTTTTGTTAGGATGAGAGAAAGAAATCTTTTCATCGAAACAATATAAATTTTTCCTATGATCGATAAGAGGTTTTATAGGCTTCGTAAAATCCAATCATTTTAATAATAAATATCTCTTTGGTTCTGAATTATTAGAAATGGAAAAGTTATGGTTATAGAAATACATTCATTTCCCTTGTATTCGATATCGAAGTAGAAACCATCGGAGTAAATGGAAGATCTAAAAAAAGGAAGGATAAGCCGAAAAATTATGAAAAAGTTAATACCTAATATGTCTCTACATTTCTTGCATCTCTTTTTATGAAGGAACAAGAAAATTATGACTTACAAGGGATAAGACTGTCCAAAAAGTTTTTTTATATAATAAAAAAAAAATGATAGAAAAATTTTTAAGCTTACTCGGATGATGAGCTTTTGATGAGAAAAAATTTCTTGATATTTCCTTAATAGAAATAGCCAATAGCATGAGCCGGATGATGGGAAATCACCATGTCCGAATCTTCAGGGGGGGAAAAAAGTATTTAGATTAACCTATCCCAATAACAAAGAAACCCGATTTAAGTGATCCTGTATTAAGGGTTAAATTAGCTAAAGGTATGGGACATAATTATTATGGAGAACTTGCTTGGCCTAATGATTCTTCACATATCTCTTTAGTAGTAATTTTAGGTACTATTGCATGTACTGTCGGTTTAGCCGTCTTAGAACCTTCTATGATTGGTGAACCGGCAAATCCATTTGCTACCCTTCTAGAAATATTGCCTGAATGGTATTTCTTTCCTGTATCTTAAATACCCTGTACAGTACCTAATAAACTATTAGGTGTTCTTCTAATGGCTGCAGTACTTGCGGGATTATTAACAGTACCTTTTTTAGAAAATGCTAATAAATTTTAAAATTCGTTTCGTCGTCCAGTAGCTACAACAATTTTTCCGATTGGTACTGCAGTAGCTATTTGGCTGGGAATTGGGGCAGCTCTACCTATTGATAAATCATTAACTTTAGGTCTTTCTCAAAGTTTCTTGACAATTAATTATTTCTTCTCTTTACTTGTTTAGCTTTCTTTCTACACTTAGTACCCAGGGAGCTGTTGTCTCCGGATAATAGATACTCCCTAGGTATATATGTGTAGACCTACATATGTGATATTCGGGACAAAATGGAAATGAAATTTATCCGATATTACTACTTCTGTTACTACCATTACTTCTTTCACTACTATTAGTCAATACTATTCCCTTCTGTAATAATAGAAAAGACTTTAAAAGTGATAAATAATAAAATATATATTTTCATTTTTTAACATTTTCTAAAACAAGTAGAATTAATCATTAATAGAAAATTTATTTTTTGGTAAATGTATTGCAAAATGTTTTTGTAAAGCCTCTACTACTTGTTGAATAGACTTCTTCCCAAAGTTTTTTATCTTCATCAAATCTTCTTGACTATAATTTGAAAAGTCTGATATAGTATGTACATCAACCTTTTTGAGGCCATTATATGCTCTCGCAGGTAATTCTAGTTGATCAATAAATATATGTTTGAATGAAATTTCTTTCCTTACTTCTCCTATATTAGTCAATGAGAAGCAAGAACGAAGCACATTATATTCATCTTTATTTTCGAGTTTACGATTCTCCCGTTCCTTTTTCTCATGCAAAAGGGGAATAGATGAATTAATTAAACTTTGAGAAGCTTCACGAAGTGCTTCTTTAAAGGTGGGACTTCCATTAGTCCATACTTCAATAAAAAGTATTTCTTATTTTTCCTTCTCATTTTCAAAAGAATGAACACTATAATTAGCATTTCTAATAGGCGTAGAAGCAGCGTTGACAGCAGAATTTCCATCTTCATACTTTACAGGATTTTCTATACGATATCCACGGTCTTTTCTTATTCCCAATTTAATATTAAAATAAACAGCTTTAGTTATGGTGGCTATGTGTTGCGTAGCATCAATTACCTCGACGGAGGATGGTAATACAATGTCTTCAGCAGTTACTCTTTTAGGCCCAAGAATAGAAATAGATGCTTCTTAAGTTTTATAAGAATTACTCTTAGGTACAATTTCTTTTAAATTTATTGAAATATCATGTACTGATTCCTGAATCCCCATTATGGTAGAATATTCATGTGTCACTTTTTCAAATTTTACATATGTAATACATGTCCCCTCTATTTCTCCGAGTGAGGCTCTTCATATAGCAATTCCAACGGTATTAGCTTGACCTGGTCTAAGTGGAGGTATAGCAAAGCAACCATAGTGAAGACGCTCACTGTCGATTTTAGATTCGATGCACTTCCATTGCAGCGCTTCAGCAGGGATTGGTATTTCATTTTGAATCATCATATTGAAATCTATTGAAAAAAATGGAATTTCATTTTTATACACGTCTCTTCTTAGGAGGCCTACATCCATTATGCAGTATAGGGGTTACGTCACGTACATAACTAAGTACTACACCACTCCTACGAATAGCTCGTAATGCTGTATCTCTTCCAGGACCAGGACCACTAATCATAACTTCTGCTTATTTCATACCCTGATCAATTAAAATACGAATAGCATTTTCTGCTGCAGTCTGAGCAGCAAAAGGTGTACTTTTCTTTGTACCTTTGAATCCACAAGCACCCGCAAAAGACCAAGAAACCACTTATCCGCGTACATCTGTAACAGTAATAATTGTATTATTAAAACTGGCTTGGATATGAGTAACTCCCCTAGGTATTCTACGTTTACCTTTACGTAAATTTATTTTTCTTATAGATTTTGCCATAGTTATATAGTTACTTTTATAGTTACATAGTTATTTTTTATAAATCATATTTTAAGAATATGCATAATAATCAAAATGAAATTTTCTTAAATTATCCTTCCGACTCCCCCTTCCTTAACATGAAAAAAGATGGAAAACAAAATTTTATCCTTGTTTCTGTTTATGTTTAGGATTGGAACAAACCACCATGACTCGTCTTCGCCTACGGATTAATCAACAATTCTCACAAATTTTGCGAACAGAAGCACGAATCTTCATTTTTAGATAATCCTTACCTCGATATAATTATTAATATAAATATAGAATCTAAATAAGAAAATTTCATTGTATCTTTTCATATTAAATATTGAAAAATTTAAGGATTTGAAGATTTAGTACGAAGTCGATAAGTTATACATCCTTTAGTCAGATCATAAGGACTTAATTCTACTTTTACTCTATCTCCCGGTAATATTCATATATAATTACGTCGAATTTTTCCTGAAATGTGAGTTAAGACTTGGCATCCATTATCTAGACAAACTCGAAACATAGCATTGGGGAGTGATTCAGTAGCAACACCTTCCATATCAATCAAATTTTGTTTCTCCATTAAAGGGAGAATCTCCTTCGTTTGTATTTAATCGAGGTTGATGGAGATAGTGTCATCTAGCTTCTTCCACTTATAAGTGTAAAGATTTCCCCCTTTTTTTTTAGATACTTCTTTTCCTTTACCTTCCTTTACAAAGGATGTGGAATAATTACCAGACATAACACAAAATTTCTCCTCCAACTTGCTTCTGCCGAGCTTCCCGATCCGTAATAATTCCTCAAGAAGTTGGTAAAGTAACAATTCCCGTACCACCTAAAACTCTCGGAATTTCTTGATAATTGGGGTAAATTCTTAAACCAGGCTTACTAATACGTCTCAAAGTAGTTATATATGGTTTTCGTTTTTTTCCTCAGTATTTCAGAATAAAGATCAAAAAAGAATTTTTATTTTCTTGGTGTTCGCTAAAACTTTCTATAAAACCTTCTCGTAAAAGAATTTTTGCAATGTTTCTAGTCGGATTAGTAGCTGGTACTTCAACTGTTTCTGCTCTTCCCAGATTAGCATTCCTTATAGCGGTAATCATATTAGCAATAATATCGTTACCCATTAGAACTCCTTATTACTCATTTATTTACTGCATTTCAAATAAAAGAGTATTTTTATATTTGAGAATGTTATGAGAAGATAATTTAAAAGGACAATGAAAAAAAAAATTTTTAAGTATTTAATTTTATTTACAATTATATCAGTTTCTTGTTCTTTATAATGTTTCTAATTATGTAACAAAAAAATTGAAATATATTCATTCAGTCTTATTGAGTTATTTACTGATACAGACAATACTTCATCCTCTCTTCTTACTTATAACACTTCAGGAGCTAGTGGAATTATCTTAGTAAAATTATATCCTCTTGATTCTCAAGCAACTGGACCAAAAACTCGAGTTCCTTTAGGATTTCCCTCTTGATTAGTTGTAGCAGCTACATTGTCATCAAATCTTATGGTCATTCCATTATCACGTCTAACTTCTTTACAAGTACGTACAATTACAGCTCTAACTACTTCTGATTTTTTTAGAGGCATATTAGATACCGCTTCCTTAGTTACAGCAATAATTATGTCACCAATATTGCCATATTTACGATTACTAGCTCCTAGAATTCGAATACACATCAGTTTTCGAGCTCCACTGTTGTCTGCTACATTTAAATAAGTTTGGGGTTGAATCATCTTTATTTTTTTAGAGATGGACCCCCCCACAATATTGAATTCTACTTTTTTTAAGGGGGGTCAAAAGATAGAACTTCATTTTTATCTTCTTATAGATACAAATCTTTTCTGAACAATTAAAGATGAAAGGAGAGATTTAGAATCAAAAGAAAAAATTGTCGTATGAAATTTTGCCTTTATACTGATAATTCTTTCTTTTTTACCCCTATGGGTGAATCTACAGATGTAGAATAATGAATTGAGTACGTATAGGCATCTTGTATGCAGCTATTCTTATAGCTGCCTTAGCAATATCTTCTAGTACTCCACCTATCTCATGAAGTATCCTATTTGGTTTAACAACGGATACCCAAAATTCAGGGGAACCCTTTCCCGAACCCATACGTGTTTCTGCAGGTCGCATAGTTACTGGTTTGTCAGGAAATATGCGTATCCATATTTTTCCACCACGACGAGCATAACGACTAATTGCCCGTCGTCCCGCTTCTATTTGTCTAGATGTAATCCAAGCAGGTTCAAGTGCTTAAGGAGCAAATTTTCCAAAACAAATCTGATTACCCCTAGTAGATATTCCTTTCATTCTTCCTCTATGTTGTTTACGAAATTTTACTCTTTTGGGGTTGCAGTTGATGATACTTCTTCATTATCATCTCTGCTCCAGAACCGGACATGAAAGTTTTCTCTCATCCGGCTCCTCATGAATGAAATTTATTTCTTTAGAGAATAAGTAGTTTCTATCAAGATTTAAATTTATCGTTCTCTCTTATTACAAAAACATAATTTCGTTAATTCTAAATAATTATTTATTTAAAGTAGAAGTAACAAGAAGTGAAAGAAAAAGTACAAGAAATTATTAGTATTAAATTTAGTCTATCTTAATACTTTTCATATATACTTAATATTTTAAATACCGAAATCTATGGAACGTATCAGATTCTCAGATAAATTAGGTAAACTATTCAATAAGAAGAGAAAAGAATCACGGACGAATATTAACTCTTCCTAGATTTTATTTTATTAGTTAAGTTTTAAAATTCTTAGAATTATAAATGTATTTTATATTTAAATATATATATATATATATATATAAGTATCGGTTTCTTTCGCCATCCTATCATATGAATAAAAAGTGAAAATAAAATGAATTATTCATAGATTCCATCGTTCTCATAACTTTCAAGTTTCCGTTTAGGTTCCTTCCTTGCAGTGGAGCTTTCTTTCTTTATCAAAAAATCCAGTCTTTCTTGATCCAAAGCTTTTAGTTCTTCCTCCTACTTATATGCCTATTTGGACTGCTTCTGAAAGAAAGGGTAATCTTTTAACCATACAATTTGAAAAGAAATATTTTACATTTCATGCATTACTGAAATTCAAATTTTTCTACACTTCTTTGCTTTATAGATCTTCCTCATTTCATTTATCTATAAAGAAAGGTTTTTAAGCTAATAGAAATAAATTTAGCTAGCTTATCGGATTAGTTCAATATGAAGTAATGAGTTATTCTCAAGAAAAAAAAATAATGAATTTTTATATAAATTCAATTTGGATAAAATTCTAGGTAAAACGAGTCGCACACTAAGCATAGCATTTTTCTCTTTTTTCTTTTTTTTTCTCGATTATATAAATACTGATTAAGAAGTAACTGAAATGTTAAATTAATTTCATTTTGTAATCCTAATTGTATTTTCTGATACAGAATAGAATGAAAAACCTTTTTTTTAGTTTCTCACTATAAGAAATTTTTCTTATACTAATAAATCTTAATTAGACAAAGAAAAACTTCTATTCATTTTTATATCATTCTTCCGTTTGAGATATCCATACCTTTATTCCTAATACTCCATAAATGATTTAAGCTGGGTAATAACAATAATTTATTTGAGCTCAAATAGTTTGTGATGGAACTCTACCTTCTCTAGCCCACTCGACACGAGCTATTTCAGCTCCATTAAGACGTCCTGCAATCTGTATCTTTATACCTTTCACACTTGTCTTTCTTGTAGGTTCAATCGCTTTCTTCATAGTTCTTCTAAAAGCAACTCTGTTTTCTAATTGTAAAGCAATATATTCCGCAAGAATATTGGGTTCTGTATATGGTTCTTCCACTTCGGTTAGAGCCATGCGAAGCTTCCTATTCCCAAGATTCAATACAGTTTGTACATCTGCTTTTAATTCTTCAATGCCTCGACCACGACTTTCAACAAGAAGGGCAGGAAATCCTGTATATATTTCAATTTGAATTAAATCTGTCTTTCTTTCAATTTCAATGCGTGCAATTCCTCCATAATTTGACGAACTTTTTATATGCTTACGCACATAATTATAAATACAATTACGCATTTTTTCATCTTCTTCAAGAAGTTTGTAATAATTATTAGGTTTTGCAAACCAATGGGAACAGTGATTCTGCGTAACCCCAAGTCGAAAACCAAGTGGATTAATTTTTTGTCCCATATCTCTTTACCTTTTTTAATGATATATATATACAAGAAGCATAATTTTCTATGTAGATTTTTTTTTGATTACAATAGTTATATGAGAGGTAGGTTTATGTATAGGGTAACCACGTCCCTGAGCTCTAGGTTCAAATCTCTTTAACATAGTTCCTTCATCTACTTTGACTTCACTAGTAACTGAATCAGCCTTATTTAAACCTAAATTATGGCTGGCATTTGCTGCTGCGAAAGAAAGTAATTGTGATACGGGATAACAAGCTCTATATAGCATGAATTCTAGTATCATAGGTGCTTGTTCATACAAACGACCACGAATTTCATTAATAACTCTTCTTACCTTAGAAGCGGAAATACGTATATGCTTAGCTAAAGCTTGCGTCTCCAAATTCGAGTAATTAGTTTTCATCAGAGAAAAACCTCCCAATTAACGACGAGATTTTTTATCACTCTTCGCATGTCCTTTAAAAACTCTAGTAAGTGCAAATTCACCTAATTTATGACCTACCATACGATCTGTTATATAAATGGGTAAATGTTCCTGCCCATTATAAACAGCAATAGTATGACCAATCATTGTAGGTACAATTGTTGATGCACGGGACCAAGTTACTATTATTTTTTTTTCTCTCTTTATATTAAGATCCTCTATTTTCTCCAGTGAATGATAAGCCACAAAAGGACCTTTTTTAAGTAAACGTGTCATTGATAATTACCTTTTATTGTTTTTGCCCAAACTTACTAATTATTCTTACGGCGACGAACGATTAAAATATCACTGTATTTTTTATTTCTTCGAGTTTTTCTTCCAAGTGCAGGATGGCCCCAAGGGGTTAATGGTTTTTTTCTACCAATCGGAGCTCGTCCTTCACCACCTCCATAAGAATGATCTATGAGGTTCATAACTACTCCTCTTACTTTGGGTCGTTTACCCAGCCAACGTTTAGATCCAGCTTTTCCTATGGTTCAATTATTAGCATCAGAATTACCTACTTGTCCAATAGTTGCTAAACATTTTTGAGATATTAGCCGAACCTCTCCAGAAGGTAATCTTAATGTAGCCAATCGACCTTCTTTTGCAATGATTTTTGCTACAGCACCAGCTGCTCTTGCTAATTGTCCACCTTTTCCAGGTGTTATTTCTGCATTATGTATAGCTGTACCTAAAGGCATATTGGTTGAAGTGGACTCCAATTTATTCAATTTGATATTTCACGTAAAGTCTCTTCCCAAACTGTACAAGCCTTTCTCAAGGCATACAGCTCTCTAAACGTGTGTAGTAAAAAAAAAAAAGCAAAAGAAAGGATAAATTTTTCTTTTCTATACTTCTACACTTCACATTCTTAGTTTTTAATTTACTATCATCTGGCTTTTTCTTTTTTTACAACATCAGAATGAATGACTTCATTAATTTACGATAACATCTTTTATGTTTTCGATAACTTAGGAGACATACTTCACACTTCTTCTTATTTTTGAGTAATATATCTATTTCCTAGCTTCGAATTTGCCTCCGACCACCAAATCGAATAGTGAGTAATTAGTTTATTATCCAACTTTTTCTTTATTTTTCATTTTTTTATAAGAATTGCCTATATGATTTTCCATATGCTTAACTAAAAAGATCCTTCTTTTTCTTCTTCTCCATATTATCATATCTCTAAATTCAATTGCTTCTCAAAATATTGGCATTGGATTTACCACATGCTATTTTCCTCTTCAGTTTCCTTCTAAGGTTCATCAAAAAATTTTTATTTTTCTAATTAGTGATAGATTTAGAGGTTTCGCTTCAAACCTCACTGTTCCTCAGTAACGTAAATTAGTGATTCAAACCGCACTCAAAGGTAAGGCATTTCCTATTGAAATAGGAGCTTCAGTACTAGACACTACACTATCCCCAATTCTCATTCCTTGAGGATATGGAATATATTTCTTTTCACCATCTTCGTAATAGGTAAGACATATAAATGTATTACAGTTGGAATCATATTCTATAGTAGCAATTCTTCCAGAAATATCCTTCTTATCTCGAAGAAAATCAATTTTACGATATATACGTTTATGTCCGCCTCCTCTATGTCAGCTTGTAATAATGCCTCTATTATTACGACCTTTTTTACAGTGTTGTCTAAAGGTTAATTTTTTCTGAGGTTTAGATCAAACTTTTTTTTCGAATTCAAAAACGGATCGATTTCGTGTTCCTAGGGTGTAGGCTCTGTATGAACGGATGACCATAATGATAAATATCTCAAGTTTTTATTTGTTTAAGAATAGTGGAATGGAATAATTTGATTCAAGTGTGATAATCATTCGTTTATAACGTACCGGATATCCCAGTACAGGACCTATCCGTTTCTTCTTTTTTGGAGGTCGATGACTATTCATGGCTACCACCTTTACCTTAGAAAAATCTTGTATCCATTGTTTTATTTCGGTTTTGCTAGCCTTTAAATCAACATCGAAACAGTATTAATTTCTTTCTAGTAGACGAATAGTTTTTTCTGTAAGAACTGGGTATTTCACTTTATCCATGGTTATTCCTAATTGTATTTAAGTTTCTTTTACCTATTATTGCTTACTTTAAAATAATTCAAACTTCTTTTCTTGTATAGGTTATGTTAAATGTATTATAAATAAGAAAAGTAAGTATTAGAAGTAGTAGAGGCTGGTACTTACAAGTACTAATTAATGAGTAATAATAAAAATTTTTATCTTTTCTCTATATGCTTTATTACAGATATACCAATACTCATATTTGACATATCTTTATTATAATAAATAAAATTTTAGATTATTCATTTGTGTGAAATTGAAAAAAAAAGAGAAAAATTTTTTTGTTATTTATATTTCATATGTAAGACTATAAGACAAAATTCTTGATACTTTTTTATATAAATACAGAATTTAATTTGTAGGTAAGTTTCTAATTTTAGAATTAGAAAACTTTACAATATTGCATCCAACAGGAGTTGAACCTGTGAATTCGCCAATTATGAGTTGGGTGCTTTAACCGTTCAGCCATGGATGCTAGTTTTCTTAAGATACTGGAAGTAATGCATATAGATTATTATATATAACAGATCGGTATACATATATATGTGTATCCTATAAATTCATAATTTTATACGATAGTAAAAGATGCATGATAATAAGAAAAGAAATTTTTTTCTTAATTTATCATTGAAGAAAAATGGTATATGGTAAAGGTATAAGGGTTCTTTTACTTCAGAAGGGCTTGGCAATTATTACATTATCAAATTATCGAAGAGGCAAAGATTTACTAAATCTCCTGTTACGAAGGAACCCGGAGATTTTTTAAAGCTTCTTATGAAATAGAGAAACAATTAGGAAACGTCTAATAAATCAGTATCAGTGACTTCAGTTCTTTTTTTAGGAGACAACGAGAGTTTAGTTAAACAAATAAATTACCTCCTAAGCTTAGCGAGGAGAAGGAAAAAACGGAAACTAAAGAAACATCATATTTCTGAAACTCAAGAGGAAGCTAAGGAAGATTCGTTAAGAAAAGCTATAGCTCTTACTGAATCAAGAATCCTTTTAGGTACCTCATCTAGAGATACCTGTAAAGGAAACGGAACTATATTAGCCTTAACACTTCTATACATAACTAAACTTAGAATCTTAAACTCATTTTTGTTCAAGATTTATGTGCAAAGTTTCTTGGATAAAAAAAAACTATTTCTATATTCCCTATCAGAAAAGAAGGTGCTCGTTACTTAATAGAGATGGATAGCTTGAGTAACTTTTGTTAAGCAATAGATAAGATGATCCTGATAAGTTATCAAGGTATAAAAGTTTGGCTGACTCGTAATTTACCTGAAAAAAAAAATAGAAGTAAATTAATCGGGAATCCTTTTTGATGGGGTTATAAAACTGTTTGATGGAGTAAAATTGAATCGTGAATTGAACAAAATTGTGAAAAAATTTTCTCATCTTTTAAGTAAAAACATATGAACTCATAGCTTTGAAGCAAGTTTCCTTACTAATTTACTTAATTGACTTAAAGGTGGTATCGATTTTGAGAAAGTTGAAGCAATTTCTGGGCACCGCAATATAAAATCTACTTATATTTATAACAGATCAGAGTTATCTAAAGAGGAAGATACAAGAATATGAAGTATTTTTAGTAACCAGAGAAGCATGGAAATCTATGAAGAATAAAGAGTAGAAGCACCGGATTATTTCACAAAGAAAATTCTTTTGATGAAGAAACACTGCATCGGTCTATTTATTTTTCCTATTTCAGAATGAAATTTACATATATATAAGTTGCGCCTCTTAGAAATCTCTCAAATCAAGTGAATGGATAACTATATATTTTTTATTTATCTGCATACATACACCACTTCTTCTGGAAAGTTCTAGGAGCCGGATATAGTTTATATTTTACATATATTAAATTTATAAAAAACATAGGGTACTCTGCTTTTGTTGCATCTAACGTATCCGTTACATTTGCTGGATTTATTACATTTCGCTATCTTTCGCCATACCTTGCTAAACTTTACCATATTTTCTTACACTTTGCCACATTTTGCTACACTTACCTACATTTACTTCCATTTACCTATATTTAACCACGTCTACTTAAACTTTCTCGCATACTCCACATTTGCTACAGCTGTTAAGTATACGCGTGTGACATATATTTGACATATAATAAATTTCTTATGTTTTACGTATCTTAAAAAATTCAAAAGTTTTTTTTTTACACCAATTTATCCTACAAATGGCTTATGTAGGAAATGTGGGGAGATGTGGGGAAATATGGAAAAGTGTAAGGAAATTTTGGAATTATGGTAAAATGTAGGTAAATGTAGGAGATACGAAATGTGCAGTATCCTTGATACGTCAGGAATAATTGGAATAATTTATATGCAGTACCCGTCTAAAATCATATAGGAAGGTTCAGAAGCTTCAAAAGCTGAAGCTGAAGCTCCTGATAAAATGAATTTTCGTCAATTTTTTTTTTCATGGAACAGGAAATAAAGAATGAACTTTTATTTATTATTTATTCGAAAAATTTATTAATATCGATAAATTTTTTAGTTATTAATAAAACTACTTAGAGATATTGTTTTTTCAACAATAGCAATGACGGGGTTAATCACTATTCCCGAAGAGGTTGATCCTATTACACATATAATGATACTAAATTCAATAGGACTTTTTGATACTAAATAATTCAAAGAAGTTTTATACTTCCGAATATAAGAAGTTGTTTCTTCGTTTTCCTTAGTCACAATCAATTTGACTATTCGTAAATAGTAATATATAGAGATTACACTTGTGAAAAGTCCTACGGAGACTGATAAGTATAGACCCGCTTTCCACCCACACCAAGAGAGGTAAGGTTTTCCGAAAAACCCAGCTAAGGGAGGAATACCTCCTAAGGATAATAAAGATAAAGCAGGAAAAGATGCCAATAGAAGATCTTTTTTATATGACCCTGCATAATCCCGAATGTTGTCCGTTCCAGTGCGTAAACCGAATAATGTAATACAAGCAAAAGTTCCTAGATTCATAAGAATGTAGAATAGCATGTGAGTTATCATGCTTGCATACCCATTAGAGTCTCCCGCAATTACTCCAATCATAAAATATCCAATTTGACTTATCAAAGAATATGCAAGCATACGTTTCATACTTGTTTGCGTTATAGCAATAGAATTACCTAAGATCATACTTAGAATAGCTATTATTTCTAGAATTAGATGCCACTCGTTCAGTGATGAAAAAAAAACTGTGTTGAAGATTCTAGTAGCTAAAGCTAAACCGGCTATTTTTGAAGTAACAGAAAAGAAAGCAATGACTGAGGTAGGGGCGTTAAAGTCGAAAAAACAAAATTACTCACTTTTTCTCTCATTCAAAACCGTGCGTGAAACTTTTATTTCACACGGCTCCTAAGTAATAAAAAAATTATTTTACTATTTCTATTTCATTACCTTCCTCGCGTATATGATCCAATGTATGTATTAAATTCTTCTATTCAATCAATCTCTCTTTTTCGGGGAATCCCTAATCAGCAATTCTTCTGATGAAGCACTAACTCATTCGAATTATTCTTTTCCGAATAAACTGAATTTGAGCAGGAAAATCTTCTGATTTTATTCATTTTTAATAGACATAAAAGTTATTTTAGGGTGATACTCCTTTCTGTTGACGAATGCTCCTTCGTCATACTCATAGTCCTTGAAGGATAAAGACTAATCAATAGCATATATGAAATATATGTTTTTTATGCGTCAATTCTCTCTTCCTTTGCGCAACTACCCTTAATAAATTACTCGCAATATATTCCTCTTTTATGTGAATTGCTTCTAACTTTGCTTCACCCTACTGTCACTCAAACAGGGGTTCTATAGGAATTTTGGGTAAAAGTTATGTTTCAATCCGAGTGAGGATGCCAGGTTTTTCCATTCTGGATGTCTATAATTCTTTTTTTGATAACTCTCCCTTTCTCTACGAAAAGTTATACAATGAATCGCACTCCTTCATATACATCAGGAGTCCATTGATGAAAAGGTACTAAAGAAAGTTTGAATGCGATTCCTGCAATAATAAATATAAGCACGATCGAAATACTTGTAGAGTTATACATTTGTGTGTTTATAAGACCATTAAGAATCTCTTGAAGTTGGATTTTCCCCCCAGATAAACCGTATAACCATGAAGAACCATAAGCCAGAATGGGAGAACTTGCTCCACCCATAGGTAAATACTTCATAGCAGCTTCATTGAATCATACATCTTTCTTAGTATATCCGGATAATAAATAGAAGGATAAACTTAAACATTCTAGAGTAATAAATATTATTATTAAATCATTAGCACCGCATAAAAACATTCCTCCTGTAGTAGCTGTTAACAAAAAAATTAAAGATTCAGTAATCGCCATTTTTGTACATTTCATATATTCCATAGATAAGGGAATACATAGAAGTGACGGAAATGCAATAGAGATTCGGAATATTCCATTAAAACCGTCTGTTTGAAAACTGCCTGAGAAACTAAAAATAGGTTCTTCCTTTAATTGAAATAACAGGACAGTTATACTTATGATCAAACTTGTTAATGAAATGAAATATAACCAATATGTCTTTTTTTCAGAGGTTAGATCTATCAATAGAATGATAATTAAACTAGAAATTAAAATACATTCTGGTAAAATACTACTTCCATCTGATAAAAATGAACCAAAATCTAATTTCATAATTTCTTAAGGTATAATTAATAATTAAGTATCAGTTTTATATAATGCTGAATAGGAATAGGAGAGACAAATAATGAATATTTGGATGATTTTTGAAGAAACTTCAACCTACTTAATCAGAGAAGAATCACAAAAAAAAATGATTCTATTTTTTTCATTGTCCATCTATAAATCTCTCTAGATTTGTATATTATTTTTTTACACTACTCCTTCAATATTGATATTTCTTTCAATTTAATATTACTATTGTTACTACTACTATTACTACTACTTGTGATGCAAGTCTCCTCGTAGGAGGAAGAGAATAAAAAGAAGAAAAAGAGGGACTTACATCTTGCATCATGTTTTATCTTTCTGTTTTACGAAGAATCGAAGACTCTATGAATATATTATAAATCCAATTTTATTACAAAAAATCATACCTCTTCTTCTTTAGCGAAAATGAGCGAAAGCTCTATTAGCCTCTGCCATTCTATGAGTTTCCTCTCTTTTACGCACAGCATTTCCATTATCCCTAGCAACATCTATTGATTCGTAACTCAATTTAAAAGCCATATTTCGACCTGGACGTTTTTTAAATGCCACTAATAACCAACGAATAGCAAGCGCTTTTCCTTGTGAAGATTCTATTTCAATGGGGACTTAATAGGTCGAACCACCTACACGTCGTGCTTTTACCGTAACATTAGAAGTTACTCTACGTACTGCTTGACGTAATACGGATAATGGATTTTTCTTCGTTGCTCGTCTAATATTTCTCATGGCTCCATAAAGAATTCGATAAGCCAATGATTTTTTTCCATTCCTCAAGATACGATTAACCAACAAGTTAACCAATCAGTTACGATAAATTGGATCAGGTTTTTCGATTTGTTTCTCTGTAGTACCTCGGCGCGACATAGCAATAGAAATAGTTAAATTATTCTTTATTATTCTTTACTATTCTTTTCTTCCTGTAAAAACTAACAATTAATTACTTATTTATTTTGGCTTTTTTACTCCGTATTGCAGGGTTGAGTTTCCACGAGTACTAGGAAAATCTCCCTCCAAACCGTACATACGATTTTCATCGAATACGGCTTTCCGCATCATTCATTTCTAATACTATTACATTAATAGAATCATCATTATACTTTTATCAATATAACGATTAATAATTTTTGTAATGATGCTTACTCACTTTGAATTAAGTATCCGTTTTCATTCTTTCAGAATCGAAAATCCTGTATTTCATGTATCTTTATGAGAAGAATCTTTAGGTTTAATAAAACTAAAACAATAAAGTGCTTAAAAAGAAAAAGAAAAAGGAAGTGTTTACTATTTTTGCTACTTCACCTTAACCTGTTCCGAAGAAGTAAAATTTTTTGATTTCTATTAACACAAGTAAAGTCAGGGAAAACTTCTTGAATTATTTGATGAATTAAACCCTAGATATACAATCTTTCATTATTCTTCTATTATTGTAGCCTGCTTTAGTTTCTGTGCAACACTTTTGTTATTAGATTAGCTACTTATTTTCGTGTTACTAGCAATTAACATGAGCATCATCTCAAAGTGGTAACAAACTTAGGTAATAATATACGACGCACTAGAACGCCCTTGTTTACGGTCTTTCACTCCTACAGTATCTAAGGTCCCCCGGACAATGTGATATCTCACCCCGGGTAAATCTTTCACTCTTCCCCCTCTTACTAGAACTACAGGATGTTCTTGCAAATTATGGCCGATACCCGGTATGTAAGCAGTAATTTCGAATCCAGAGGTTAATTTTACTCTAGCTACTTTACGTAGAGCGGAGTTTGGTTTTTTTGGGGTTGTGGTGGAAAAGTTAACGAATAAATTACTTTATTGTTACTTTACGAAACCGTACGTGAAATTCTCACTTCATACGGCTTCTCGTTCAATTTCGTTTTTATCCTTGCCTCCATTTCAAAAACAATATAGTTTTTATTTGCATTTCTACTAATCATAAATTATTCATAAGATAAAAAGAAAAATTTTTTCTATTACCCTTCAATCTTTATTTATTTTTAGGAATGAACAAATAGAAATTAAGGAAAATATTCATATACGATTAGAATTCTCATTCTAAATATTTAGAATGATTAGATTTTAGACGTTAATCAATATTAGATTTGGAAATTTAATTGATAGTAAATTTTTAAAATCTAATGGAAATTGACGAGTTAACTTTAGCTTATCCATGCGGTTATGCATTACCTGTTGTATATCCATACACTCATTACATAATATCTGCATTGTATATGTTTATCCCTTTTTGGATATATATAAATATAACAAATAAATACATATATAGTTAAGTTAATATGAGTATATGTAATTATGGAGAAATCAAATGTCATTAAAAAATTCTGTTTAGCTTTCGTGCGTTACTTTGGTTGAGACGGATTACTTGTGGCAGTTCTGATGACCCATGCTGAAGTGCTGAAGAGCTATTGATATCAGATATGACTTAATTGACTATGACTATGTAAGGCCTACAAATAGCAGTATGGTTTAAGGAAGTATATAAAAAACTTAATTCCTTTTTATCTATCAGATTTTAATCGGTAAAACCTTCTCTTGCGATAAACTGCTTAATCAGTCTCACATTCCTCTTTTCCATTCTATTGTGGACTAGGTAACGAAGTTGGATCTTAATCAGAAAAGGATTGTACCACGACAAGGAAGAGGGGTCAACCTTTCTTTATTCTTGATACGTAACGC